AGACTTTCTATGATTGGATATGAAGTTATAAGTGCTGCAGATGGTGAAGAAGCTTTGAATACATTTCGTAAAGAATATCCAAACCTAGTAGTACTTGATGTTATGATGCCAAAACTAGATGGATATGGCGTATGTCAAGAATTGCGGAAAGAATCAGATGTACCAATAATTATGCTAACAGCCTTAGGGGATGTTTCAGATAGAATTACTGGACTTGAATTAGGAGCAGATGACTATGTAGTAAAACCTTTTTCTCCTAAAGAACTTGAAGCAAGAATTCGATCTGTTTTAAGAAGAGTTGATAAAATATCAGTCAGCCATTCAATGCCAACATCAGGAATTATAAATATTGGCTTTTTAAGAATTGATACAAATAAAAGACAAGTTTATAAAAATAACGAAAGAGTTAGATTAACTGGAATGGAATTTAGCCTATTAGAATTATTAATCAGTAAAGCAGGAGAAGCTTTTTCAAGGGCATCTATCTTGCAGGAAGTATGGGGCTATACTCCTGAAAGACATGTTGATACAAGAGTTGTAGATGTACATATTTCAAGATTAAGAGCAAAACTAGAAGATGATCCTAGTAATCCAGATTTAATTTTAACAGCACGTGGTACTGGATATTTATTTCAAAGAATTACTGATACATTTAAAAATGCTTAATTTTTTTACAAAATTTAATAATTTAATGAATTACAATTATTAAAAATTATATTCTTAACTTAGAGAACTAGATATAAATACTTATCATATCATATATATTTAATACAAAATTATATTTATAATATTAAATAACCGTGAAGAAAAGTAAAGTTAAAATATTTCTATTAATATATAAATAGTAAAACATATTAAAGAAGTTCATACTTACTTAATTATTTTGCTTTGGAGACGTATTATGACCATTGCAATTGGACAAGAAAAAAATCGTGGCAGATTTGATTTAATTGATGACTGGGTAAAACGAGATCGCTTTGTATTTGTAGGATGGTCTGGCTTATTACTATTTCCTTGTGCATATCTTTCTTTAGGAGGATGGCTAACAGGAACTACATTTGTAACATCGTGGTATACACATGGCTTAGCTAGTTCTTATTTAGAAGGCTGTAATTTCTTAACTGCTGCTGTTTCAACTCCTGCTAATAGCATGGGACACTCATTACTATTATTATGGGGACCAGAAGCTCAGGGCGATTTTACAAGATGGTGTCAAATTGGAGGCTTATGGGCTTTTATTGCTCTACATGGTTCTTTTGGATTAATTGGATTTTGCTTAAGACAATTTGAAATTGCACGATTAGTAGGAATTAGACCATACAATGCAATTGCTTTTTCTGGACCAATTGCTGTATTTGTATCTGTTTTTCTAATGTATCCACTAGGACAAGCTAGCTGGTTTTTTGCTCCTAGTTTTGGTGTAGCAGCAATCTTTAGATTTTTATTATTTTTACAAGGTTTTCACAATTGGACACTAAATCCTTTTCATATGATGGGAGTAGCAGGGATTTTAGGTGGAGCCTTACTTTGTGCTATTCATGGAGCAACTGTACAAAATACATTATTTGAAGATGGAGATGCAGCTGATACATTTAGAGCATTTACACCTACTCAATCAGAAGAAACATATTCAATGGTAACAGCAAATCGTTTTTGGTCACAAATTTTTGGAGTAGCTTTCTCTAATAAAAGATGGTTACATTTCTTCATGCTATTTGTACCAGTAACAGGAATGTGGACTAGTGCTTTTGGTATTGTTGGTCTAGCTCTAAACTTAAGAGCATATGATTTCGTATCACAAGAATTAAGAGCTGCTGAAGATCCTGAATTTGAGACTTTCTATACTAAAAATATTTTACTAAATGAAGGAATTCGTTCATGGATGGCTGCACAAGACCAACCACACGAAAACTTTATATTCCCAGAGGAGGTTTTACCACGTGGAAACGCCCTTTAATAACAACAATATAGTAGGCGGAAGAGATATTGAGTCAACAGGCTTTGCTTGGTGGTCTGGAAATGCTAGACTAATTAATGTATCGGGCAAACTCTTAGGAGCCCATGTTGCTCATGCAGGCGTTATGGTATTTTGGACCGGAGCAATGACATTATTTGAAGTAGCTCATTTTGTTCCAGAAAAACCACTATATGAGCAAGGATTTATCTTAATGCAACATCTAGCAACATTAGGATGGGGTGTTGGTCCAGGTGGTGAGATTGTAAATACTTATCCATACTTCGTAGTAGGAATATTACATCTAATTTCATCTGCAGTATTAGGTTTTGGTGGCTTATATCATTCATTAATTGGACCAGATACTTTAGAAGAATCATTTCCATTCTTCGGATATGACTGGCGAGATAAAAATAAAATGACAACAATTTTAGGAATTCATTTAGTACTTCTTGGAATCGGTTCATTTTTACTCGTAATTAAAGCTTTATTTCTAGGTGGTGTCTATGATACTTGGGCTCCAGGCGGCGGAGATGTTAGAATCATTAATAACCCTACTTTAAATCCATCAGTAATCTTCGGATACGTTTTAAAATCACCATTTGGCGGTGATGGCTGGGTTGTAAGCGTTGATAACATGGAAGATGTAATAGGAGGACATGTATGGATTGGTGTGGTATGTATAGCTGGAGGAATTTGGCATATTTTAACAAAACCATTTGCATGGGCTAGACGGGCTTTCGTTTGGTCAGGAGAAGCTTACTTATCTTATAGCTTAGGTGCATTATCAATTATGGGGTTAACTGCATCAAACTATGTATGGTATAATAACACTGCTTATCCTAGTGAATTCTATGGACCAACAGGACCAGAAGCATCACAAGCACAAGCGTTTACATTTTTAGTAAGAGATCAAAGACTCGGAGCTAATGTAGCTTCAGCACAGGGCCCTACTGGTTTAGGGAAATATTTAATGAGATCCCCTAGTGGAGAAATTATCTTTGGTGGTGAAACAATGCGATTCTGGGATTTAAGAGCTCCATGGGTTGAACCATTAAGAGGACCTAATGGCTTAGATCTTAATAAAGTAAAAAATGATATTCAACCATGGCAAGAAAGAAGAGCTGCTGAATACATGACTCATGCACCATTGGGATCATTGAATTCAGTAGGAGGTGTTGCTACAGAAATTAATTCAGTAAACTATGTATCTCCAAGAAGTTGGCTAACAACTTCACATTTTTTCTTAGGTTTCTTTTTATTTATAGGACACTTATGGCATGCTGGACGAGCTAGAGCTGCGGCTGCTGGTTTTGAAAAAGGAATAAACAGAGAGAATGAGGCTGTATTATCTATGCGACCATTAGATTAAATAAAAATTATTTAATCATATAAAAATAATATTTATAAAACTTACTAAACTATTTTTAGTTATAATTATGTAAAAATAACTAAAAATAGTTATTTTAATATCTAATAAACCCAAAATATTATATATTTTCACTATTAATTTATACAATAACCTATATAAATGAAATTAAATATCTATGTAATTTCTCATCCAATCATAAAACTTTTATATCATAAAACTTATGAAAATAATATAATTAAATTTACTGAAAAACAAAATGAATCTAAAATAATGTTATTTTTAATATATGAAATATTACGTAAATTAATAGATATAAATAATATATATATTCATAAATTAAATCATATTCAAAAATTATCTATTATGAACTCACAACAAAAGAACTATATTATTACAAATATAATTAATAATTATAATTTATTGAAAGAAATTTATGAGACATTTCCACAGACTCAAATAAGTCACTATAATGATAACGACACAATTGACAAGATAAAAAATACTAATGATAAAACAAATATTATTATAATAGAGAAATTTCTTGTCGAAGATAAAATAATAAATCTTCTTAAATATATAAAAAATGATATCAGAATTAAAGAAAAACAAATCACAATAGCATGCATAACATGCACACATCAAATATTAGAAAAAATAAGTCAATACTATACAGAAATTAATTTATATACTACTCATATAATATATAATAATTAATTTCTATTGAAACTCAAATAAAAAATACTCTCATATAGATTATAAAATTTTCACAATGAATATTATTATACAATCATGCAACTTAATATTTACATCTATTGCAAATTTTTCTGAAATTTATTTAATTTTAATATTATTAAAATTATCTTTAGCTTGGTTTCCAACTGTCAATTGGTATAATGAACCATTTTGTTCATTAAATAGACTAACAGATCCATACTTAAAATTATTTAGGGGTACTATTCCTATGATATTTGGAATGGATATGTCACCGATGCTAGGCATAATTTTTTTACAATGTTTAACAGTTATTTTTAATAATATTAGAATAGAATCTATAACATAAATCATATTACAATATCCTTAATTAACAAAAATATTTTATAATAATATTATATATATAAATAGTTTTAAACAAATTATGTTGAAAATAAGACTAAAAAGATTAGGTAGAAAAAAACAAGCAAGCTATAGAATTATTGTTATAGATAGCAAAAAAAGAAGAGATGGAAAAGCTATTGAAGAAGTAGGATTTTATAATCCATTAACTAAAGAAACAAAAATCAATATAGAATCTATTCAAAATAGAGTTAAACAAGGAGCTCAATTAACTTTAACAGTTAAATATTTGTTAAATAAAAAGCTAAATAATAAAAAAGAAAAAATTTAAAATATATTCTAGTTTCATATGGAGATATTAATTTGAATAAATTTACATTTAAAATTTTATGGCTTGACAATAATATTGCAATAGCTATTGATCATATCGTAGGTAAAACTTCTAGTCCATTAACATCATATTTTTTTTGGCCAAGAAATGATGCATGGGAACAATTAAAAGCAGAATTAGATTCAAAACCATGGATATCAGAAATAGATCGTATTGAATTACTAAATCAAGCAACAGAAATTATTAATTTTTGGCAAGAAAGAGGAAAAAATAAGTCTTTATTACAAGCACAAGAGCAATTCCCAGAATTTACCTTTGCAGGAAATAGCTAAAAGAATTAAATGATTAGTAAAATAATTTACTACAATTACTAATCATTCATGAGTATTACAATTTATCAAAACAAAATAAAGAAATAACATTTCAATTTTATGCAACAATTTATGCACAAAATTAACTATTTATTAATAAGCTTAGAAGCATTAAACTTAGATTATTTAGAAAACTATGATTTATACTATACAGAACAAATCAATAAAACACAATTAAATACATATTACATTAATCATAAAAACCTATTAAAAAAAAATAAAATATACTCTTCATATAAATACATAATTATATTAATCAATATTTTATATCAAGTAATTAACAAAAATAAATCATCTGAATTAGTACAATTAATATTAAAACAAGATAAGCTCTTAAATCAATATATTAAAAAATTTCATTATATTTATTTTAATAATCACGATTACTACACTCTATATACAAAACATGAAAAACCTAATATTACACAAATTGCAATTCTTAACTTATATATAATATATATAATTATAAAAAATACTAACTCTCTTTATCTAACTTATTACTTAACTACCTAATTTTTCTGCTACAATACATTCTGTTGTCAATATCATGGAAGCTATAGATGATGCATTTTGTAGAGCAGAACGTGTTACTTTAGCTGGATCAATAATACCATTCTGATACATATCAACTAAACAATTTTGATCTGCATTATATCCTATAGCAAAATTAGCGTATTTAACTTTTTCTACAATAACAGCTCCATTTAAACCTGCATTTTCTGTTATACGCATTAAAGGTGCTAATAAAGCTTTTTTAACAATTAATGCTCCAACTAGTTCTTCATCAACTAAATTATTTTTAGACCATACATCTAAATGTTCAGATAAATGAACTAAAGTTGAACCCCCACCTGGTACAATACCTTCTTCAATAGCAGCTTTAGTTGCATTAATTGCATCTTCCAAACGTAATTTTTTATCTTTCATTTCTGTTTCTGTAGCAGCACCAACTTTTATAACAGCAACACCTCCTGAAAGTTTAGCTAATCTTTCCTGCAATTTTTCTTTTTCATAAGTATTTGTACTAATCTCAATTTGCCGCCTCAATTGATCACATCTCATTTGAATAACACTTTCATCAACATTAGCCATGATTGTAGTAGAATCTTTAGTAATAGTCACTTTTCGTGCTTTACCTAATTGATTTAAATTAATATTATCTAATGCAAAGCCTGTGTCTTCTGTAAAAACTTGGCCTGATGTAAGAATTGCCATATCTTCAAGTAAAGCTTTCCTGCGATCTCCAAAACCTGGTGCTCTAACAGCAACAACATTAACAATACCTCTTAATTTATTAACAATCATAGTTGCTAACGCTTCTTTTTCAATATCTTCAGCAATAATCAATAAAGGTTTACCAGTTTGAGCAATTTGTTCTAATAATGGCAATAATTCTTGCTGAATTAAAGTTATTTTTTTATCTGTTAATAAAATATAAGGGTTTTCTTGAATTACCTCCATTCTTGATGAATCATTAACAAAATAAGGTGAAATAAAACCTTTATCAAATTTCATACCTTCTTTAATCTCCAATTCTGTAACAGTAGATTGGCCTTCTTCTAAAGAAATAATACCTTCTTGACCAACTGCTTTTATTGCATTTGCAATCATTTCACCAATTTCGTAATCATTACCAGCTGAAATTGCAGCAACCTGAGTAATACTTAACATGTCATGAACAGGCCGTGAAGATTCAGAAATTTTAGAAACAATAAATTTTACCGCTTTATCAATACCTTTCTTTAAACTTATAGGATTTGCACCGGAAGCAACATTTTTTAAACCTTGCTTAACAATGGCATGAGCTAAAACAGTGGAAGTTGTTGTACCATCTCCGGCAACATCATTAGTTTTAGAAGCTGCTTGTCTAATTAAAGCAACACCTGTATTTTCAATAAAATCTTTTAACTCTATTTCTTTCGCAATTGTAACTCCATCATTGACAATTTGTGGAGAACCAAATTTTCTTTCTAAAACTACATTTCTACCTTTAGGCCCCAAAGTAATAGCAACAGCTTCAGTTAAAATATCCATGCCTTTTTCTAAAGCTTTACGTGCATGATCTTGATATAAAATTGTTTTACTCATAAAATAATCGATGTTAAAATAAAATATTTTTAATAATATAAATAAAGATATTAATGATATAATTTTATTATAAAAAGGGCTTGTAGCTCAGTGGATCAGAGCACGTGGCTACGAACCACGGTGTCGGGGGTTCGAATCCCTCCTTGCCCGATGTAAATATGCATATAAATATTAATAATATATAACATATATAGTGACAATCAAACCATCATATTATGCAACCATTAAGAGGAACTAAAGATATATTGCCAGATGAAAATATATTATGGCAATACATAAGAAAAATTATTACGCCTATCCTATCTAGCTCTAACTACAATGAAATATCTACTCCTATTATAGAAAATACTGAATTATTTCAAAGAAGTATTGGCAAAGGAACAGATATCATTAATAAAGAAATGTATAGCTTTAATGACCAAGGACAAAGAAGTATTACATTAAGACCTGAAGGTACAGCAAGTATTGCACGAGCATTCATTAGTAATAAAATGTATAATTTTAGTTCTGTTAATCGATTATGGTATTTAGGTCCAATGTTTAGGTATGAAAGGCCTCAAAATGGAAGACAAAGACAATTTCATCAACTTGGTATAGAATGTATTGGAAGTCATAACCCCATTGCAGACGTAGAAGTTATTAGACTAGCAACAAAAATATTAAATAAACTAGAATACAAAAAATATCAACTTGAAATTAATTCTATTGGACAAATAGAAGAAAGAGAAATATATAAAAATATGCTAGTTAATTATTTACAAAAATACATAAATGACTTAGATCAAGACTCAAAAGTAAGAATAAAAACTAATCCGTTAAGAATTTTAGATAGTAAATGTCATAAAACTCAAGAAATAATTTATGATGCACCTAAATTAATATCATATTTAAAGTCTGAGTCGAGAGAATATTTTGATAATGTATGTGAGCTACTAAACTCCTTAGCAATACCATATAATATCAACTATAATCTAGTACGTGGACTTGACTACTACAATGATACAGCATTTGAGATCAAAACACAAGAACTTGGGAGTCAAGATACTATATGCGGAGGAGGCAGATATGATTCACTAATTAAACAATTAGGAGGACCAAATACTCCATCAGTAGGATGGGCAATAGGACTAGAAAGATTAATAATGCTAATTAAGAATGAATTTACATCTACTAACAATAATCCTTACGTATATTTAATAAGCCAAAATTTAAACACACAAAAATATATGTGGACAATTATTAGCATACTAGAAGAACAAAATATTAAATTTGAATTAGACTTAAGTTTTACTAATTTTTCAAAAAAATTAAAAAAAGCCTATAAATCTGGTGCAAAGAAATGCATAATAATTGGAGAAAATGAAGTTCATACACAAACGATGACAATAAAAGATTTACAATCTAATTATCAAAATACAATAAAACTTGAAATGTTTATAAAAACATCTCATTTTAATTAATAAATTAATATCATACTTGACAACTTGGAATCAATCATTGTTAAAATGATTCTGTTGGGGTGTAGCCAAGTGGTAAGGCAGCGGACTTTGACTCCGCCATTCGCAGGTTCGAATCCTCCCACCCCAGATAATAAAAATTTATTATAAAAATATTTTTTTAACAAAAAATATTATAAACTATAGTAATAATTCTTATATCTTATATAAAATACAACAGCTTTAATTAATCAATCAAGAATATACATTATGGCAATTATTCAATTTATAAATGGAATAAATGAAACAGTTGTACCTGAAATTAAATTAACAAGATCTAGAGATGGAAGTACAGGAACTGCAACATTCAAATTTTATAACCCAGATATCATTCAATTAAATATGCAAGAAGCAGGCAATATACAAGGAATGTATCTAAAAGATGAAGAAGGAGAATTAATGACTACAGATGTAAGTGCTAAATTTTCAAATGGTAAACCTAAAGGCATTGAATCTATATATATAATTAAAAGCCCTTCAGAATGGGATAGATTTATGAGATTCATGGAAAGATATTCAGAAAATAATGATTTAGCTTTTACAAAAGCCACATAGTCTCATTTAACTAAAGCATAATTTAATGATATCCATGTGATATCTATAAATATTATAGATATATTATATATAAATTAACAATGAAATTTTCTTGGCAAAACTTAAATTACTTCATTAATTTAGATCATATTACAATAAACCAATTAACAGAACTACTAACAATCAAAGGTTTTGAGATTGATAATATTCATCAGTATCAAAAAATAAATGACTATATTTTTGATATAGCAATAACAGCTAATAGACAAGATGCATTATCTGTTATTGGCCTTGCTACTGAACTAAGCTATATTTTAAATAAAAATATACAAAATCAATATCAAATATTACAATATCAAATCACTCATAATAATATTATTTTCAATACTAAATACCTCTCAAACATTAAGATTAATAGAATTATAAACTTACAAAATTATTTATCTCCATTATGGTTAATAAACTATTTAAAAATTCACGATATTAAATCACAAAATTTAATCCTTGATATAAAACAATATATCAAAATAAAATGGGGTCATGAAATACATTTTTTTGATATTAAAGATATTGAATTTTCCAATAAAAAACATCAACATAATTATATTCATCTACAACAAAAGGACTTATACGAAACAATTACATACAATGATAATATATTAATAGAAATTTGTGAAAATAAAACAAATATAAAGAATGAATTCAGATATAATAAGAATGCATCTTCTATTATTGCATGTAGCTACATATATAGTAATAAATATTTAAAAAATATAAAAAATATATATAATACAGTTGATAATATACAAGGTTACTATGAAGCATTACAACTGATTGCAACATTTGGCAAAGGATGCATTAGTAAGTCATACTCATATACTAATAATCAAGATCTAAAAGAACATAATTTATATATTCATAAAAATTTAATTAAGTATACCTTAGGCCCAACTCATAATAAAAAATCACGATACTTAAAAAAGCAAACTATATATAATACCTTAGAACAATTAAAACTAAAACCTCAATATAATTATTATAATAAAAATTTTAAAATTACAATTCCAAGATATCGAATTAATGATTTATACCGTAAGATTGATTTAATTGAAGAAATAGGTAGAATACATGGGTATCAAAATTTTATCGATAAAATACCTTATCTAAATAAAAAAGGAAATAGATCAAAACAATATCAAATTATTAAAGATATTAGACAATATTTTAGAGATATTGGATTGCATGAAGTTCTAAACTCATCCTTAAAGCAATCTTTCGTATCTCAAATAAAAAATGATAATCAATCCCACGCAATCAATGTGTACAATCCATTGCTAGAAGATCAATCTAATTTACGTTATAGTTTACTCGATAATATTGTTAAAAATAAGATACATAACTATAAGCAAAAAAATAATAATATAGAAATTTTTGAAATAGGAAAAGTCTTTAGAAAAAATACAGAAAAAAATATTCAACAAGAAAAAATTCATCTTGCAGGAATTTTATCAAATACAACATTTGCTAAAATATCATGGGAAAGTAAACCTTCCGACTTAAATTGGTTTCATGCTAAAGGTATTCTGGAACAATTTTTTGAAAAAATACAAATAGAAGTTACTTGGCATACAATCAAACAATTAAATGCACAAGAACTAAACTATTTATCATTAAGTAATTTTGACATCAAAAATACAATATGTATTCGTAATGCAATAAATTATAAAATCATAGGATTACTCGGAATTATTAATCCTAATATATGTAAGGACATAATAAACTATAAAACCATTAACATTTTTGAACTTAATATAAATCACGTAATTAAATATTATAATAAAAAATCACACTTATCATATCTTTTCAACCAATATTCAGTATATCCTTCAGTAATACGTGACATATCTCTTAAAATATATAAAAATAGACCTATAAATGAAATACAACACTTTATTTATAATTTAAATAAAAGTTTAATACACAACGTAGAAGTATTTAATCAATATAAAGATATAAACAATATAAATAAAAAATGTATTGGAATAAGAATTACGTATAATAGTCTTAATAAAACACTTAATAAAAGTGATTTACAATTAATAGAACAAAATATACAGTTAATTTTACAAACATATCAATCTGGATAAAGAGTAAGCCATAAGCCGGATTTTGTTCTTAATTATATAAGAAATCATTGAATCATTATATACAAAAAGGGTAATTATTAATCTATACAAGTAAGTATTTGTTTTGCAGTATTAATTAATTAGTGAATTTATAACTAATAATAAAGATGAATTAGCATAGGCTAATTACTTTGCTCTATAATGGGGTTTACCTAGCAAATATAATAAATATATTTCTGGTATGCTTTTACCATACCTTTGCACCCTTACTTAAATATAATTTAAGCGGTATATTTCTGTGGCACTTTCCTCATAGTTACCTACACTGTTTTTTGTTACAGCAATATATCTCTAATTAGAGCCCGGACTTTCCTCAAATTTGTTATAAAATTTGTAATTACCTATGCTTACTCTATATATATAAAATAAATAAAATAAATAAAAAAGACAAATTTCACTTATATTTCAGAATAAATCATTTATGCATAAAGATTTCAAATTCATGCTAGAAAAGTATAGCTACAACTTACATCCTGGCGATATTGTAGCAGGGAAAATACTATATAAAGAAACAAAAGGATTTATTGTTAATATTGGTGATCAAGTTGCTGGATATTTACCAATGGAAGAAATTTCATTAACATTTCAGTATTCTATAGAAAATCATCTATTTATCAATATAACAAGAGAATTTTTTATACTAACATATAATAAAACTAAAAAGCAATTGATTCTATCCATAAAAAGACTTGAATATATGCAAGCATGGAAAAGAATTAAACAAGTACAAAAAGAAAATATAATTTTTAATTTACCAATAACAGCATTAAATAAAGGAGGTATAATAACATATTTAGAAAATATACAAAGCTTCATACCTAATTCACATATATCTATAAATAATTACAGTTATAAAAATAAAAAAAATATCATATGTAAACTACTTATCACTGATGAAAAAAACAATCAAATCATTTTAAGTAATAAAAGTGCAATCTTACAATCTTCAAAACATAAATTTTATATAGGTGAAATTGCATATGGCAAAATTGTACAAATTAAACAATATGGTTTATTTCTAGAACTTAATAAAATTCTTGCATTAATGCACATTTCTGAAATAGGCTCTAATTACATTTCTGATTTGTATCAAACATTTTCAATTGAACAAATTATAAAAGTTCAAATTATACATATTGACTTTAAACAAGGCAGGTTGTCTTTATCTAAAAAACTAATAATTAACCACCACCAACAATTGTAATAATTTCTAATGTATCACCTTCTTGCACTAATATTTGCTCAAACTGTAAATAATTAATAACTCTTGTATTATATTCAACAATTACTTTATATACATCAATATTTAAATAGACTAAAACATCTTGTATTGACATAGATGACTCACAATTAAATGGCTCACCATTAATTAAAACTTTAAAATAGACATTATTCATAAGATTTCTTATACATGAGTAGACGTAAAAATAAAAAAGGATTATAATGAGTTGAATAATAATCAAGCATGGCGGATGTGGCCAAGTGGTTAAGGCAATGGGTTGTGGTTCCATCATTCGCGGGTTCGATTCCCGTCATTCGCCCTTTCATGCAAAACACTAATTAATTATTCAAAATATAGTTAACTAATTCAGTACGATTTCTAGTATTAGTTTTATAAAGTAAGCGACTCACATATTTTTCAACATTTCTAATACTTAATTGTAAAGAATGAGCAATTTCTTTATTTGTATAACCTTTAATAACTAAATTTAAAATACTTGTTTCTCTATAAGTAAAAATTGGTAACGATATCTCTACCAGTTTCTTATTTACCTTCTGATTATTTAGATAGCTTTGTTGCAATATAGGATTATTTATATTTAATAAATTATTAATAATTGATAATAACTCATATGGAGCAAATGGTTTTGTAATATACATATTGCAACCTAAATTATATCCCTTTACTTTATCATTAGTAATTCCCTTAGCTGTTAATAAAATGATAGGAATTGTACTATATTCAATATCATTTTTTAATATATTCAATAGATCATAACCATCTAACTCAGGCATCATAATGTCTGAAATAATTAAGTCTATTGATTTTTTTTTTAAAAAAATAAGTAATTCATAGACACTGTTTAAAGAAATTACAGAAAACTGTTCATTTTTAAGAAATGTTACTATTGCATTCCTTAATATTATATCATCATCAAGAATTATTATGCTATGCATATATTATACTTAGTCTAAATCACAATAAAATATTCTAAAAAAATAATGAAATGGATCAGTTATTTCTTTGCTTTTAATATACCATTTTACATTTATAAATTAAAAACAGGAGATACAATTATTAAAAGCAACAATAATTTTGATACAAAATCTATTGTCATTTTATATGGTATTGTATATATCACTCAAATTTTTTCAAATCAAGAAGTATTACCAATAACTATTTTACATAAAAACAATATTATTGATATTCAAAATTATTCAACAAGCACTAAATCGTACTATAACATTACATCTTTACAAGAAACATATTTAGTCAGCTTTTCTTATAAAAATATAATTACTAAGAACAATATTTCTAAAATTTTTTTAAAATATTATCTCACTAATTATAAATTAACTTTATTTAATCAACGAATGCTTAATTACATCTTAATTCAGAAAAATACTCAACGTAGAATTATACAATTAATAATACTACTATCAATACAATTTGGTATTATATCTCAAGAATTTATTAAAATCCCATTTAAAATTCACAAGCGTGATATTGCAAAAATAACAGGATCAAATATTAATACAACTAATAAAACTTTTAAGATACTTGAAAGTAAAAAAATCATTCATTATTCCAAGTATAATTTGCTTTTAATTCAAAACTCTTTCCTTGTAGAGTTCATCTATTTGCTACATTAAATTCAAGAAAAATTAAATAAAAATAACAATAGATGCTATAATTTAGAATAATTTACTAAAACTAAATAAAGTAGTCTAAATGCATTCAAAATATAAAAGTATAAAAAATATATCTTTATGGGAAAAGTATACGATTGGTTTGAAGAACGCTTAGAAATCCAAGCAATTGCTGATGATATTACAAGCAAATATGTACCACCCCATGTGAATATATTTTATTGCATTGGTGGGATTGTTTTTACATCATTTTTAATTCAAGTAGCTAGCGGATTTGCTATGACATTTTATTATAGACCAACAGTAGCAGAAGCATTTTCATCTGTAGAATACATTATGACAGATGTAAACTTTGGATGGCTGATTCGATCTATACATAGATGGTCAGCAAGTATGATGGTTTTAATGTTAATTTTACATGTTTTCCGAGTATATTTAACAGGAGGATTTAAAAAACCTAGAGAATTAACGTGGGTTACAGGAGTAATTCTATCGGTTTTAACAGTATCATTTGGTGTAACAGGTTACTCATTACCTTGGGATCAAATAGGGTATTGGGCAGTTAAAATTGTAACAGGAGTACCAGAAGCAATACCTGTAGTAGGTGGTACAATCGTAGAATTATTAAGAGGAAGCGTAAGTGTTGGGCAAAGTACTTTAACTAGATTTTATAGTTTACACACATTTGTTTTACCATTATTAACAGCAGTATTTATGCTAATGCATTTTTTAATGATTCGCAAACAAGGTATTTCAGGCCCTCTCTAAATAATTATATTTATATTGTGAATAAGGAGATTATATGTCTATTATCAAAAAACCTGACTTAAACGATCCAAAGTTACGTGCAAAATTAGCTAAAGGCATGGGTCATCATTACTATGGTGAACCTGCATGGCCTAATGACCTACTGTATATGTTTCCGGTAGTAATTCTTGGAACTATTGCATGTAATGTTGGACTCGCAATTTTAGAACCAATGGGAATAGGAGAAAATGCAAATCCATTTGCAACACCACTAGAAATTTTACCAGAATGGTATTTTTTCCCAACATTTAATTTATTAAGAGTAATTCCTAATAAATTAATTGGAGTATTATCAATGGCTTCAGTACCAGCTGGTTTAATTACTGTACCTTTTGTAGAAAGTATCAATAAATTCCAAAACCCATTCCGTAGACCTATTGCAACAACTGTATTTCTTATTGGAACTTTTGTTGCTATTTGGCTTGGAATAGGAGCAACAATGCCTTTATCAAAAGCAATTACATTAGGATTCTTTTAAATTAATATATTATTAGATACTTATAATAAATAAGCAATGAATGATTGCTTATTTATTATGATAATCAAAATAAAAAACATTACTTAATTAGAACTTTTGCACCAGCTTCTTCAAGTTTACCTTTAATTTCTTCTGCATCTTCTTTAGAAGTAGATTCTTTTAACGTTTTAGGGGCTGACTCAACTAATTCTTTAGCCTCTTTTAAGCCTAATCCAGTTAAAGAACGTACTACTTTTAATATTGCAATTTTCTTAGATGTATCTACCTTCTCTAAAATAACATCAAACTCTGTTTTTTCTTCTATATCATCAGTGACATCTGCTCCTACCATTGCAGGCATCATCGTAACTCCTGCACCTGAAGCCATTGAAGCATCAACATCAAAAACTTCTTCTATTTGTTTTACTAATTCAGCTGCCTCTAATAATGTTAACTCTTTTAGACTATCTATAATTGTATCAATTTTTGTCGTCATAATAAAAAAAATAAATAATACTTGTAAATAATAATAAGCAATCAAACCATAAATCTTATTCTACTTGACTATCCCTTAATAAATTAATATTAATTGGAATAGATGGTCCCATTGTACTAGATAAATAACAAGATTTCCAATATTTACCTTTAGAACCAGATGGCCTATTTTTATCAACTGAGTCTTGAATAGCTTTTAAATTCAAACTTAAATCATTGATTGGAAAATTTAACTTACCTAAAGGTACATGTAAAATACCTGTACGATCTACTCTATACTCTAATTTACCACTTTTAAATTCACTAATAGCATTAGATAATTCCATTGTCACAGTACCAGCCTTAGGTGATGGCATTAAACCACGAGGCCCTAATACTCGTCCTAGTTTAGCAATTAATAACATAACATCAGGAGTTGCGATTAATTTATCAAAATCTAACCTTCCTTTAATAATTTCTTCTATTAGTTCCTCTGAACCAACAATATCTGCACCTGCTGACAATGCTTCATCAATTTTATCTCCTTTTGTAATTACTGCAACGCGGACTTCTTTACCTGTGCCTTTTGGTAAAATTACTGTAGCCCGTAATTGTTGATCAGCATATTTCGGGTCTAAACCTAGTGAAATATGAGCTTCTAATGTCTCAATGAAATTAACACTCGATAAACCTTGTAACAAACTTAAAGCTTCATGATGTGAATAAACTTTCTCTTTATCTACTTTTTGAAGAATTTGAGAAAAACGACGTGAATGTTTGCGCATATACAAATAGATCCTTCTTATTAATCTTTTACAATAATACCCATACTACGAGCAGTTCCATTTACTATTAACATTGCTTTCTCAATATCTTGAGTATTTAAATCTTGTAACTTAACTTCAGCAATACTTCTTAATTGTTTATATGAAATAGAACCAACTAATTTTGTATTTGGATTTCCTGAACCTTTATCAACTCCAGCCTCCTTTGCTAATAACACAGAAGCTGGAGGAGTTTTTAAAATAAATGAAAAACTACGATCTTCATAAATTGAAATTTCAACAGGTATAACTAAACCAATTTTATCTGCTGTTCTTGCATTGTATTCCTTACAAAACATAACAATATTAGCACCATGCTGCCCTAAAGCTGGACCAACAGGTGGAGCTGGAGTTGCCTTACCAGCCATTAATGCTAATTTTACTAAACCAATAATTTTTTTAGCCATAAAATAATTAAACAAATAAATTAACAAAGAAATTTAATATAATAATTTATATATAAATTATTACATTTTATAGATAGTAAGATTTTTTACTTTATATAAATTTCAATTATAAATATAATTTACAATTTTTCCAAGTTTTATAAAACGCAAAAAATTAAGAGATAGATCTTACACGCCTTGAAGGACTTGAACCCTCGACATTAGGTTTTGGAAACCTACGTTCTACCAACTGAACTAAAGGCGTATAGACTTCATTATACAATTAAATATAAATAATAAAAAACTTTAATTAATCTCATATAATGCTTAAGAACACTCATATATCACTTAGTTTAAATACAAGAGAATACCAACAATATTCAAAACAAATAATTTTAGAAAATATTGGAATTAATGGACAAAAAAGATTAAAAAATGCAAAAATTTTAATTATTGGCTTAGGTGGATTAGGTTGCCCAGCATTCATATACTTAGCTACTTCAGGTATTGGCAATATAGGTATTATAGATAATGATATAATCAATTTATCTAATCTAAATCGTCAAATTTTATATAATATAAATCAAATTAACAACAATAAAATTGATGCTGCATCTTATCTCGTACAACAAATAAATAAAGAGTGTGATATTCACCTTTATACTGAAAAATTAAATCAATTAAATGGATATAAAATAATTAAAAAATATGACATTATTATAGACGCAACAGATAATTTTAAAACAAGATATATAATAGATGACATATGCTATAAATTACATAAAATACATATTTACGGTGCAATTCATAAATATGAAGGTCATATGAGTGTTTTTAATTATAAAAATAATCTTAGATATATTGACTTATATCCTAAAATACTGAACCTACAAGAATTAAATTGTGAAGATAACGGTATTTTAGGGGTTATGAGTGGAATAATAGGTATTTTACAAGCAACAGAAGCAATAAAAATAATTCTAGGAATTGGAAAAATACTCAATGGTAAAATCCTAAAATATAATTTATTGACAACATCTTTTAATCAAATTCGACTTCATCCTGCAAAAAAAAGATATCAAACTATAATTTATAAAAATGACATTAATAAAAAAGATAATATTATAAATTTAAAAGATATAAATCATATTAATAATATTAATGATTGTCAGCCTCTTTTAATAGATATTAGAAATCCAACAGAGTTTCAACTTTTTCATATATATAAAACAATTAATATTCCTAGAAAATATTTTCAAGCAAAAAAAACAATAGAGTTTATAAAATTAAGCTGTAAGATGTACATAATTATACTTACTTGTAATAAATTAATGACTTCATCAAGTATTGCAAATTTATTGAATCATTACAATATTCAAACATATATCTTAAAACAAGTAGAATAGTATTTTTATATTAAGTATTATATTATCATATTAATAATTAATATGAAGGATCGTAAAAACAATTATAAAATTACTCATGGGCAAACATCTTACTGTTATTGTAAAAAAAACTCATCCTCAAATTGGAAACACAGGTGATATTGTTAAATTATCTGCAGGCTATATATTTAACTATTTAATACCAAATAATATAGTTGAAATACCAACACAGGGTAAAATTAAACATTTTCAGATGTTTAATACAATTGAAAAAACTAAAAAACAAAATGCAATTATTAAGGCACAAAACACAAAACAGAAAATAGAAAATATTTATAAAATTAATATAACTAAAAAAATAGGTAATAAACAACATATTTTTGGTAGTGTAAATGAAAAGGAGGTTCTTTCTAAAATTATTCATCAAACTAATCAAAAATTAGAAAAAAAAGATATAGGAATACCTGAAATAAAGCAAATCGGTATATTTAATTTAACTATTAAATACCTAGATAATAAAAAATATAATTTACTTCTTCAGGTCGTACCAAGTAATATTTAAATAACAAACATAACTCATGTCACATATTCCAGAGTAATAGACTTGTATAAATTATTATTTAATCATTCAAGAAATATTTATATTTTATATATTTTTTGAATGACATGTAATATTATTTTTTCATCATAAAATGACTTTATTAAAAATATATTCAACACCACCACAAAATTATTTAGTAGAGGAAATACTTTTAGGATGTATCCTTATTAATCCACTAATTTTTTCAAAAGTTATTCATACTATAAAAATACAATCATTTTTTATTGAATCTCATCAGCTCATATATATTAACTTATTACATATTTATTACAATAATAAATTACATCCAATTGAATTATTATATAATTTATCTGATAATGAAAATTTACAACAAATTGGTGGACTAAAAAAAATTATTGAATTGATGAAACAAAGTCAAATTTTTATTTATTCAAATAACACTAATATTTATTTAGATAAATTAATTGAAATTATCAATAATAACTATACCAAAAGATTAGTAATTCAATATGGTTATAATATTATTCAATTATCTTATATAAATAAAATAAATGGACACCTATTATATAATAAAGCATCTCATTACTTAAATATTACATTAAATAAAATGCCTGTTAATTATAATAATAATTTTCATGAATTAATGAAAAATACAATATATGAGATGACAACTAATTCAAGTCAAATTATAAAACATACAATTATAAAATCAGGCTTTGTTGATTTAGATCAATTAACAAATGGCTTACCTTTTGGTGATTTAATAATTTTAGCAGGACGTCCTTCAATGGGCAAAACATCATTAGCAATTAATATTGCATATAACATACTAATAAAATCTACATTTAGTATATGTATTTTCAGCCTTGAAATGTCTAGTAAACAAATTTTGAATAAGTTAATTTCAATATCATCTTATATACCATATCAAGACTTAATTTATTTTCAAAATAATAATTGGACAAAAATTAAAACAGTATGTAAAAAACTTTTAAAAAGTAATATTTATATTTATGATAAAACTAACGCATCTATAGATTATATTGAATATATTTCAAAAGTTTGGATACAGGATAATAATCAATATGGATTAGTTATAATTGATTACTTACAGTTAATACAAATTGATAATTCAATAAATTTAAATAGAGTACAGCAATTGAGTTATATAACTCGAAAGTTAAAAATGTTGGCACAATATTTAAATATACCCATTCTAACATTATCACAGTTAAATCGTAGTATAGAGGTACGTATAAATAAAGAACCTGTTCTTTCAGATTTAAAAGAAAGTGGATGTATTAATCAAAATATAGCCACTAAAGTTATGAATATATATACTTATTTGTTAGACATTAAAAGTTTAATTCAATACTTTCAACAATGTAATCATTTAAAGACTTATTTTTTACCATTATATCTTGTAAATAATAATCATATTGCAAATATTTCTCTAAAATATCAATATATTTTTCATCTTGTATACCAAAAGACATTTATTGAACTAACATATAATCATAAATGTTTAAATAATTATCAATGGCAATCAATCTGTAAGTTTTCAGAAAATACACCACTTGTTTTATTAGAAAATAAAGCTAAGAAATTATTTAAATCAATCTTAGAATATTCTTTTTTATGGAACATTGAATATATAAAATATAATATTGTATATGACTTATCAATGATTTCTTCTATTCATTTTATATGCCAAGATATAGTTTTACATAATTCAATTGAACAAGACGCAGATATTGTCTTAATGCTTTATCAAAAACAAGCTGATAATCAAAATTTAAAACATAATAAAAAAATTATTGATTTAGTAATTTCAAAAAATAGACATGGTCCTACTGGATCATGTCAACTATTATTTTTAACGGATAATACAAGTTTTAAAGATTTATCGAGCAATAAAATAAATGATTTACATATAAAATAATTATAATTTGCAATTTATATAATAATTTGTTAAGATCTAAGTAATAAAAATGCCGGGATAGCTCAGTTGGTAGAGCAGTGGACTGAAAATCCTCGTGTCACCAGTTCAAATCTGGTTCCTGGCAATATCATTTAATTTGAGACTTCTAGCTTTTCACCAACTAATACTTTAATTTCTCCACTCTCATTAACATCAACTACAGCACTATCACCCGCTTGTACTCTATTAGATAAAACTTCTTCTGCAAGACTATCCTCTAAAAGTCTCATTACTGCTCTACGTAAAGGTCTAGCTCCATAACTTGGATTATAGCCTTCGTCAACTAAACGGTTCTTAAACCTTTCTGTAACACTTAAATCAATTTCTTGCTGTTTAATTCTGTCAAAAACTTCTTTAAGCATAATTTCTGCAATTTCTCGAACTTCATCTTTAGTTAACTGTCTAAAAACAATAATTTCATCTAAACGATTTAAAAATTCTGGACGAAAATATTGTTTTAACTCTTCATTTACAAGTAATTTTATACGATTATATTGTGAATCTGTTTGTGATTCTGTTAATTCAAAACCAAGGCTGCCTCCACCTTTTTCAATTACTTTTGATCCAATATTAGAAGTCATAATTAATAAAGTATTCTTAAAATCAATAGTACGACCTTTTGCATCAGTTAAACGACCATCTTCTAATATTTGTAATAAAAGATTAAATATATCTGGATGCGCCTTTTCTATTTCATCAAATAAAATAACAGTATAAGGGCGTTTTCTTACTGCTTCAGTAAGATAGCCCCCTTCACTATATCCTACATATCCAGGAGGAGAACCAATTAATTTAGAAACAGTATGTCGCTCCATATATTCAGACATGTCTAAACGAACCATTGCTTCTTGAACACCAAAGAAATAAGATGCTAATGCTTTTGTTAATTCAGTTTTACCTACACCTGTTGGTCCAGAAAAAATAAAACTAGCAATAGGCCTATTTGGATTTTTTAAACCTACTCTAGCACGTCTAATAGCTCTAGAAACAGCAACAACAGCTTCATCTTGTCCAATAATACGACTATGAAGTGTTTCCTCCATATGCATTAATTTTTCAGATTCACTTTTTGTTAATTTAGTTACAGGTATACCTGTCCAAAAAGCAACAATTTCAGCAATATCCTCTTCTGTAACAACAGGATCTTCTATTTGTAAATTAGGCTCACTTTTTTTACTTTGAGCAATAGCAGCTATTTGTGCTTTAATTTCCATTTCACGAGTTCTATATTGTTCTGCTTTTTCATACTTTTGAGCTCGTATTGCTTCATCTTTTGTTTTTAATACAGATCTCAATTCTTTGTCTAATTCGCGAGCAGCAGGAGGTAACTGTGAATTTAATAATCTTACTCTAGAACCGGCTTCATCAATTAAATCAATAGCTTTATCTGGTAAAAACCTATCTGAAATATATTGATTCGCATATTTAGCAGCAGCAGCTAAGGCAGCATCCGACATTTTTAATTGATGATGCTTTTCATAACGATCACGTAGACCAAATAAAATTTCAATTGTTTCTTCTACACTAGGTTCACCAACTAATACTGGCTGAAAACGTCTTTCTAAAGCAGCATCTTTTTCAATATGTTTACGATATTCTTCAAGAGTAGTAGCACCTATACATTGAAGTTCACCTCGAGCTAAAGCAGGTTTTAATAAATTAGCTGCATCTATAGCTCCTTCAGCTGCACCTGCTCCTATTAATGTATGAACTTCATCTATTACTAAAACAACATTATTAGCTGTTTTAATTTCATCCATAATTCTTTTCAGTCGTTCTTCAAATTCACCACGATATTTAGTACCTGCAACAAGTAAACCTACATCAAGAGTAACAACTAATTTATCCTCTAAAATAGCAGGAATATCCCTATTTGCAATTCTTTGAGCTAAACCTTCTGCAATAGCTGTTTTACCTACACCAGGTTCTCCAATTAAAACTGGATTATTTTTTGTTCTTCGACCTAAAATTTGTATAACTCTTTCTATTTCCTTTTGCCTTCCTACTACTGGATCCAATACATTTTCAATTGCTAATTCTGTTAAATTAGAACCAAATTCTTCTAATGTTGGTGTTTTACTTCGTGTTTGTGAATTATTATTACCATTAGAATTTGCTTCAGCATTATCGCCAAGCATTTGTATTACTTCTGTTCTAATTGAAGAAACATTAACAGCTAAGTTTTCTAAAACACGAGCTGCAACACCTTCTCCTTCTCTAACTAAACCCATTAATAAATGTTCAGTACCTATGTAATTATGTCCTAATTGTCTAGCTTCTTCTAAAGACAATTCTAAAACACGTTTAGCACGAGGTGTAAAAGGTATTTCTACAGCGACAAAGCCAGAACCTCTACCAATAATTTTTTCTACTTCAATGCGAGCATCTTTTAAATTCACATTCATAGATTTCAACACTTGTGCTGCTATACCAGTACCTTCACCAATTAAACCTAACAAAATTTGTTCCGTGCCAACAAAATTATGCCCTAAACGTCTAGCTTCTTCTTGTGCAAGCATAATTACTTTAATTGCTTTTTCTGTAAAGCGTTCAAACATTTTTAGAACCAGAATTTTTTTATTACCTTTGATAATAAAATATGATAACACAATTCTTGAAATAAAGTAAGTATATTAAAAAAATAAAATTAAATATTGACGACTAAAGACTAAATTTCATAAAATAAATAATAAATATATATAATGTCAATATATTATTATGAATACTTTAATTAATAAAATAAATCCTAATTTAATTATAGAAAGGATTGAAGAAAAATATAAAAAAGAAGATATCCCTAATTTAAATGTAGGAGATAACATAAAAATACAAACTTTAATTCAAGAAGGTAATAAAGAAAGAATCCAAACTGTAGATGGAGTGATTATTTCTAAAAATAATTCCAGATTAAATACAACAATTACAATTAGAAAAGTCTTACAGAATATTGGGGTAGAAAGGGTATATTTGATTCATTCTCCAAGAATTATAAATATTACTGTTGTTAAGAGAGCAAAAGTAAGAAGAGCTAAATTATATTACCTAAGATATCGTTCAGGAAAAGCTACTCGATTAAAACAGAAATTTGATTAATTATTTTCTCTTAAAATTTTATATTTATATATATTATATTTATTTAATTTGTTTTATATTTAATTATCTTTGTTGTATTTATATATTAGTTTTTCTTGTTAACACAAAAACATTTTATACTAATTTTTTGAATTTGTAAAGTTTTTATCAAGTTAATTTTATATCTTGAAAAAAATAGTATATTTTGTTATTATCTATTTTATGCTTTTGTTTATCAGGGTCGATGCCCGAGTGGTTAATGGGGGCGGACTGTAAATCCGCTGGCTTTGCCTACGTTGGTTCAAATCCAACTCGGCCCAATATATTGAGAAAATTTATTACACGGATGTTTTAGTTTTATTTGTTTGCTTAGTTATACCAATCATTTGAGAGTTACTTTTTCCTGGTGCAACCATTGGATAACAATTCTCTTCTTCTTTTACTTTACAATCTATAATAACAGGACCCGGTAATTCAAAAGATTGTTTTAAGATATCTTTTATATCATGACGAAATTTTATTTCAAATCCTTTTATTTGAAAAGCTTTTGCTAAATCTATAAGTTTAGGGGAACCATTCTCCATATTAGAATGTGAATATCTTTCTCCGTAAAAAGCTTGTTGCCATTGTCTTACCATCCCTTGCCATTTATTGTTTATGATTATAATTTTGATTGGAAGGTTATATTGTGCTATCGTACCCAATTCTTGCAAATTCATTTGAAAGCTTGCATCACCACTGATACAAATTACTGTTTTATCTGGATATGCAGTTTGTACTCCTATTGCAGCCGGTAACCCATATCCCATTGTTCCTAAGCCAGCACTAGACATCCAATGATTAGGTAATACGTTTAGAAATTGTGCTGACCACATTTGATGTTGACCCACATCTGTTGTAAAATATGCATTAGGTTGTAAAAATGAAATATTATGAATTATTTCTTGAGGAGATAAAGTTTCAATATTTTTAGGTACGAGTAATGGATATTGTTTTTTCCATAGATTAATACGTTTTCTCCATGACTCTGTTTGATCAGTATTAAGTATAATATTCATTTCATTGTTTATGTAGTATAAAAATTGTGTTAAAACTTCTTTGATATCTCCAATAATTGCTACTTGTGGTATTCTATTTTTTCCAACTTCAGCAGCATCAATATCAATATGAATAACTTTAGCATGGCATGCAAATTCATCTAATTTTCCTGTTACTCTATCATCAAATCGACAGCCTAATGCGATTAATAAATCACATTCACTAACTGCGAAATTAGCATAAGCTGTTCCATGCATACCAAGCATTCCTAAAGATAAAGTATGCTGCTCATCAATTATACCTTTACCCATTAATGTTGTTGTGATAGGTATCTGAAACTTATTTGCTAGTTCTTGTATAATTTCATGTGCTCTGGCTGTAATTGCTCCCCCACCTACATAGAGTAAAGGTTGATTAGATTGTTGTAGTAATTTGATTATTTTAGCAAAATGTTTAATTTTGGGAGGTGTAATTGGTCGACATCCTGGTAGGCTTATGTGTCCTGGTTCAATTGGGTGATAAAAAAATTTTTCAAGACCAACATCTTTTGGTATATCTATTAAAACTGGTCCTGGCCTTCCATAGCTTGCTATATAAAAGGCTTCTGCTACAATTCTAGACATATCTCTAGGATCTCTAACTACATAAGAATGCTTGACAATGGGTAAAGTGATACCAAAAATATCAACTTCTTGGAAAGCATCAGTGCCAATAAATGCTCTTGCAACTTGACCTGTGATAAATACTACTGGTACAGAATCCATTTGTGCAGTTGCAATACCTGAAACTAAGTTTGTGGCACCCGGCCCTGATGTTGCAATACAAACACCGACTTTACCAGTAGCACGAGCATATCCATCTGCTGCATGTGATGCAGCTTGTTCGTGTCTACATAAAATATGTTTAATTTTATTTTTCTTTTCCCAAGCATATAGTTCATCATACACTGGCAGAATTGCTCCACCAGGATAGCCAAAAATATGATAAACATTATGTTTTACTAAGCTATCTAGTAGTGCAAAAGCTCCAGTTACTTCTTGTAAATTAGACATAGAAAACCTTATAAAAAATAATTAAATAGAAGAAAAGTACACATATCTATTATTAATATATATTATATATGTTTAAAGTAATGGCCTCTTTGTTTAATTTAGATCTAGCATTTGTTTAAGTATTATGTATGTAATATATATTATTGCATTGAAAATGATTATAATTGGTATTATGTTTTTTCTTTTTTTAAATGCTTGTAATATGGGTCTTACGCTAATTAAAAAAAAGCCAATTACCACAGAAATAAAAAAAGTAGGAAATTTATAAATATTCTTCCAGAAATTGTTCATATGATTTTTTATAATAATTAAATATTGTTTATCATGAGTACTTTTAATTTTAATTTGTTTTTAGATAATTGTTTACCATTCATTTATAAATTACGGAATAAAGTCATTGTTATTAAATATGGCGGAGCTGCAATGAAAAATAGTCATTTAAAAGGTGAGGTAATCAAGGATATTCTTTTTTTGTTTAGTTTAGGAATTAGAGTAGTTTTAGTACATGGTGGAGGGCCTTTTATTAATGATTGGTTGAATCTTCTTAATATTGAGCCAAAGTTTGAAAATGGTATACGTACTACAGATGCTAAAACGATGGAAGTTGTTGAAATGGTTTTAGTTGGAAAAATTAATAAAGAATTAGTTAATTTAATCAATATCAATGATAATATCGGTGTTGGTTTATCTGGAAAAGACTCTAATTTGTTATTAGCATCAAAGATGTTCAACGATTCTAACAATTTAGTTGGAAAAATTGATTCTGTTAATCTAAAAATATTAAATTTATTATTAGATAATGGCTATATTCCTGTAATAGCTAGTGTGGCTTCATCTTGTGATTTAATTACCTACAATATTAATGCTGATACAGCTGCTGGTACTATAGCACAGGCCTTAAATGCTGAAAAATTAGTTCTATTAACTGATACACCAGGTATTTTATTAGATATTAAAGAACCTAATTCATTACAGAAAAAATTAGATATTGATAGTATACAAAAGTTATGTGAAGAAAATATTATTTCTGGAGGTATGATTCCTAAAGTTCAGTGTTGCCTGCATGCTTTAAAAAATAATGTAAAAACAACACATATTATAGATGGTAGAATACAACATTCTTTATTATTTGAATTATTAACTAGTGATAGAATAGGATCTCAAATAGTTTTATAGTATCAATTTGTTTATTTTTATACATCATGATACAATTATCTTATCTGCTATATAGGCTCAGTAGCTCAGTTGGTTAGAGCAGGGGACTCATAAGCCCAAGGTCGCAGGTTCAAGTCCCGCCTGAGCCATTTATTATTTCAGGAGAGGTGGCTGAGTGGTTGAAAGCGATAGATTGCTAATCTGTTGTATGTTATATTTCATACCGAGGGTTCGAATCCCTTCCTCTCCTTTAATTTCAAGTTATATTTGACAAAATATTATTTCATGTGAGATATTTATATTATGGGACTGTAGTTCAACTGGTTAGAGCACCGCCCTGTCACGGCGGAAGTTGCGGGTTCGAATCCCGTCAGTCCCGCTATGATATATAAAAAATTTAAATTTTTTGGGGAATAGGTGTATATTGATTAATGATTTTTCTAAATTCTTCCCCATCAATTGTTTCTTTTTCAATTAATAAATCAACTAATCGATCAATTACCACTCGATTATCTTTTATTATTTGAATAGTTTTTGTATGACATTCTTCTACAATGTCCTGTATTTGTCGATCTATTTTGATTGCTATTTCATCAGAATATTCAGAAGACGAACCCATTCCTCTACCAAGAAATGGATTTACGTCTTCATTTTCTAATGATAATGGACCAATTTTTGACATTCCAAATCGAGTCACCATTTGTCTTGCCATTGATGTAACTTGTTGTAAGTCATTACTTGCACCTGTTGTTACTTCTGTATCTCCAAATACAACTTCCTCAGCGGCTCTACCACCTAATGCACCCATGATTCTTGCTTTAATTTGTGATCTTGAAATTAAGCTTTGATCTTCTGATGGATTAAACCAGGTTAAACCCCTTGCTTGTCCTCTTGGAATTAATGTTACTTTTTGTACAGCGTCATGATTTTTTAATAAAGTTCCAACAATTGCATGGCCGATTTCATGATATGCAATTAATCTCTTACTTTTACTGTCAATTAATGGTGTACCTTCCATACCTGCAACAATTCGGTCTATAGCTGCATCTATTTCATTTAATGTGATCGAATTTTTTCGTTTTCTAGCAGTTAAAATAGCAGCTTCATTTAAAAGGTTAGCAAGATCTGCGCCAGAAAAACCTGGTGTTCTACGTGCAATGATTGATAAAGACACATTGTCATTAATTTTTTTATTTTTAGCATGTACATTTAAGATATCTAATCTTCCTTTGAAATCAGGTACTTCAACAGATACTTGACGGTCAAATCTTCCAGGTCTTAATAGCGCTGAATCTAAAATATCTGCTCTATTTGTAGCAGCAATGACTATAATGCCTGTATTGCCTTCAAATCCGTCCATTTCAGTTAATAGTTGATTTAATGTTTGTTCTCGTTCATCATTTCCACCGCCAACTCCGGTTCCTCTTTGTCTTCCAACAGCATCAATTTCATCTATAAATACAATACACGGTGCATTTTCTTTAGCTTTTTTAAATAAATCTCTTACTCTTGATGCACCTACTCCAACAAACATTTCAACAAATTCAGATCCTGAAATACTAAAAAAAGGTACATTTGCTTCACCAGCAATAGCTTTTGCAAGTAATGTTTTACCTGTACCTGGTGGTCCAACAAGTAGTACTCCTTTGGGGATTTTTGCGCCAACAGCAGTAAAGCGTTCAGGTTTTTTTAAAAAAGTTACTATTTCTTCAAATTCTTCCTTAGCTTCATCAATGCCTGCTACATCATCAAAAATAATACCAGTTTTTGCTTCCATTTGGAATAATGCTTTAGATTTTCCAAAAGACATTGTTTGACCTGGTCCACCTGGACTATTATTTGAACGTCTAAATAAAAATGCTAATCCAGTAATTAGAATTAAAGGGAATAATAAATTGCTAATTAAACTCCATAATGAACTATTTGTTTTTATTGGATGTGCATCAACATCAACGTGATTTGCTTTGAGTTTAATAATTAATTCAGGTGCACTTGGTGGTAATTCGACTCTAATTCTTTGTATACGGTTGCCTAATTCTGGTCCAATGGCTTCCACAATAGCAGTATGTCCATTGTCATAAATATCAACTTTTTTTACCCACCCCATATTTAAATATTCTAAAAAACGACCATATGTCATTCTTGAACTTGCAATATTATTATTGACTTCATTTGTTGTTGGTGCAAAAAACCCTTGCCATACAAAAAAACCTGTTACAAGTATTGGTAGTGACCAAAGTAAAAAATTTTTCCAAGATAATTTCATAGTTAATTGAGTTATTAAATGTTTTGAAATGTAATATTATTTAGATTTCTTTGTTTTACATGAATGTAACATTTTTCAGATTTTATAGGCAACATATCTGTAAATCAATTTATTAAAAGTGATTTATTAAATTTATAATATTATTAAATATGATTTTTACCTGTGGTTACATAAGTTCATTCTTCAAGATTGAATAAATTCTTGATGTATAATACTTGTATAATTTATTTTATTTAGATGAATATAATTAGGATTTATGGTTATGCTAAAAAAAGGTGATAAGGTTAAAATTTTACGAAAAGAGTCATACTGGTATCAAGATACTGGTAGTATCATAAAAATTGATAAAGATATTAAATATCCTGTACTTGTGCGCTTTATTAAACAGACATATAGTGGTGTAAATAGTAATAATTTTGCTGAAAATGAAGTAATAGCTATTAAATAATTTATTCAATAATGAAAATTAAATATAATTAAAGTTAATATAAAATTTTCATTATTATTTCATGTTTAATTTCCTAAAGTTGCCCAATCTACATCTACATTTTCTAAAATTAATGAAGAATTATATATTTGAAGAATAATTAGCAAAAATAAAAAAAATAATAGCATAAATACTGCCATGATAGGTGTTGTTCCCCACCCTGGAGCTACTTTTCCATATTCAGAGTTTAAAGGTCTTAAAATTTCTCCTAGTCTTGTTCTTAAAGCCATAATTTTTATCAATTGTTGTAATTAGTAATTGTGAAATATCTATAATGTTATTATAGATATAAATAATTATATTTTGTTTTTTATCAATTTATGGAAACTGCAACAGTTGTTAGTATTTTTATATCAAGTTTACTATTAGGTATTACAGTTTATTCTGTTTATACTGCTTTTGGGCCTATTTCTAAGCAATTACGTGATCCTTTTGAGGAACATGAAGAGTAATTAGTTCTTTCAGTTCTTCTTGGTTGTTATATCTTGTCTATTTACCACTTTATTAAGTAGTAAATAGAAAGAGATGACTTTATTTATTTTTATTTTACAATTCTTGGTGGCTCTCTAAAAAAAACGGCAAAAAAGATAACCATTAATGTGCCTACCAGTAGAAATACATAAACAAGTGCTTCCATTTTTCTCTCCTTCTTTATGAATATATAATACGAAAGACTTTTTTATACTGCTCCTTGTTTTTTACTGCTTCTATCACCTAATTTTTGGAATGCACCAAATTCAACTTGTTCTGTTACTTCAGCTCCAATACCAGCGAATACATCTCTAAAAATAGTACGAGATCCATGCCATAAATGACCAAAAAAGAAAATTAATGCAAAATTTGCATGACCAAATGTAAACCATCCTCTTGGACTACTTCTAAATACTCCGTCTGATTCTAAAGTTGTTCTATCAAATTCAAAAACTTCGCCAAGCTGTGCTTTTCTTGCATATTTTTTAACACTTGGTGCATCATTAAATACCTTGCCATTTAATTTGCCACCATAAAAACTTACGGTTACACCTACTTGTTCGATACTGTATTTTGACTCTGCTCTTCTAAATGGTATATCTGCTCTAATAATTCCATCTTTATCTACTAAAATTACTGGAAATGTTTCAAAAAAAGCAGGCATACGTCTTACAGTTAGTTCTCTTCCATCGCGGTCTTGAAATATTGGATGTCCTAGCCATGCCTCAGCAATCCCGTCGCCTTTATCCATTGGACCTGCTCTAAATAATCCACCTTTTGCAGGATTATTCCCAATATAATCATAAAAAGCGAGTTTATCTGGAATTTTAGACCAAGCTTCCTCTGGGTTTGCTCCATCATTTAAAGCGTTTTCAACTCTACGTTCTATTTCTTGTTGAAAGTAGCCACTATCCCATTGATATCTTGTAGGTCCAAATAATTCTATTGGTGTTGTTGCTGAACCATACCACATTGTTCCGCAAGTTACAAATGCACTAAAAAAAACAGCTGAAATACTACTTGATAATACTGTTTCAATATTTCCCATTCTTAATGCTCTATAGAGTCTTTGTGGTGGTCTTACTGTTAAGTGAAACAAACCAGCAAGAATTCCTACTGTACCTGCAGCAATATGATGTGAAGCAATTCCGCTTGGATTAAAAGGATTAAATCCATCTGGTCCCCAAGCTGGTGCTACTGGTTGCACTTTACCAGTAATTCCATAGCCATCAGAAATCCATATACCTGGTCCAAATAAACCTGTTGCATGAAATGCTCCAAATCCAAAACATAGTAAGCTCGATAATAGTAAATGGATACCAAAAATTTTTGGCAAGTCTAATGCTGGTTCACCTGTTCTTGGATCTCTAAACAATTCTAGATCCCAGTATACCCAATGCCAAATAGAAGCTAAGAATAGCATACCGGATAAAACAATATGGGTAATAGCTACTCCTTCAAAACTCCATAATCCTGGATTAGATACGCTTTCACCTGTAATACTCCAGCCTCCCCATGAATCTGTAATTCCAATACGAGCCATAAATGGCATAACAAACATGCCTTGTCTCCACATAGGATTAAGTACAGGGTCAGAAGGGTCAAAAACTGCTAGTTCATATAATGCCATTGATCCAGCCCAACCTGAAACTAAAGCTGTATGCATTAAATGTACAGAAATTAAACGTCCTGGATCATTTAAAACAACTGTATGTACACGATACCAAGGTAGTCCCATAGAACTACAATCCTCCCATAACAAAAAATAAATATTGTGCTTTTCTTACTTTTTTATTTCTTATAATTATAGCATTTTTCTGACTATTAAATAATATTTTATTCATATTTATATTGAATAACAGATTTTGCTATACTAAAGGTGAGTATCGTTATAAATAAAATAATTGAACAACAATCATATAGATTGCAGTTTAACCATACAGTTTTAATGATTTGATATTTATAATTAATTATTTCTGAAATATTAAGATATCTTAATATTTCTATTGCATATGTTAATGGATTTAAGCAAGTTAAAATTTGTAACCAATAAGGCATAAACGATAAGGGTGCTAAGGCTGTACTAGAGAATAAAGTTGGCAAGTTAATTAATAATAAAATGGCCATAAATTCTACATGTCCAGGTAAGATAAAAGCTAAACTTATACTTATACTTGCAATACTAATTGTAATACATGTAATTACGTATATAATTATCTTTACTTCATTGATATGATTAATATTTTGTAATATATAAAGATTAAATGCAATGATTGCAAATGTTTGTAATATGGTTATTGTAATAATATTAATTAAAGATCCGATTAGTAAAGAGTCTTTAAATAACATTGGTGATACCATTAATCTATTTAAGAAACCAAACTCACGATCAAATATAAGTGGAAGACCTGCATAAATTGATCCATTAAAGCTTGTAAAAATAATAATTCCTGGAGTTAAAAAAGTTTCATATTTGATATTTGAAGTAAATAAGTTTATTGGAATATTTTGAAATAAAGATCCAAAAAGTAATAGCCATAATAATGGTTGTATCATGCTCGCTATAAATGTTGAAGGTCTTCTGATAATTTGTTTATATAATCTTGTAGTTAATGTGTTAACTTCTTGTACGCAATAAAATATTTCATTATTTTGTTGAATAATGGTATTAGGTTTTATATAATATGCTGTACTAAAGTGGTGATTCATATTGTTGTTTTTTATATGGTTAACTATCATATATTATGAAAATAAATTTATATATAAGGTTTTTAGATTAACTAATTAATAATTATTCTATTAAATCAACATATAATAATAAAATTAAGATATTTTATTAATTTAAGTTTAATTTATGGTTAAATATTATTAAAGTATAGATCACATCATTTATATAAATTAATTAGTTATTTTTTAAGGAATATTTTATGCCAAATTATCAAGTTACTTTAATTGACCCATTAAACGATAATGCTTCTTTTGTTATTAATTGTTCAGACGATGACTATATTTTAGATGTTGCAGAAGACGAGGGGATTGATTTACCTTATTCTTGTCGTAGTGGTTCTTGTTCTAGTTGTATTGGTAAATTAGAATCTGGTAGTGTTAATCAAGATGATCAATCATTTTTAACAGATGAGCAAATAGAGGAGAATTTTGTTTTAACGTGTGTGGCTTATCCTAGAAGTGATTGTAAGATAGTTGTGAATCAAGAAGATGAAGTATACTAAATTATAAAAATTTATGTTCCTTAATAAAAGCATTACATCTTTTATTAAGGAACATAAATTTTTATAATTTTACTTCTATATCAACACCTGCTGGTATATTTAACTTCATTAATAAGTCAATTGTTTGCGAAGAAGGTTCTTTAATATCTATAACTCTTGAATAAGTGCGTATTTCAAAGTGTTCTCTTGAATCTTTATCAACATGAGGAGATCTTAAAACACAATATATTTTACGTTTTTGTGGTAGTGCAATAGGACCAACGATTGTTGTTTTTGTTCTATTTGCTGTATCAATTATTTTACTACAACATTCTTCTAATAATCTATAGTCATAAGTTTTTAGTTTAATTCTTATTTGGTTTTTTTGATCAATTAACATTATATTTAATTTTTTTATAATTACTTAATAATTTTTGAAACAACTCCTGCTCCAACAGTTCTTCCTCCTTCTCTGATTGCAAATCTCATCCCTTGTTCAATTGCTATTGGGTTAATTAATTCTGCATTCATTTTAATTCTATCTCCTGGCATTACCATTTCTGCTTGAGATCCATCATCAGCAGTAAATTTATGAATTGTTCCTGTTACATCTGTAGTTCTTACATAAAATTGAGGTCTATATCCAGGAAAGAATGGTGTATGTCTTCCTCCTTCTTCTTTAGTTAAAATATATACTTCTGCTTCAAATTCTGTATGTGGCGTAATAGTACCTGGTTCTGCTAACACCATACCTCTTTGAATATCTTGTTTTTGGACACCTCTTAATAAAATTCCAATATTATCGCCAGCCATGCCTTCATCTAATGTTTTTTGAAACATTTCTAGACCAGTTATTGTAGTTGTTTTTGTATCTTCTAATCCTACAATTTCTATTGTATCATTTATTTTTACAATACCTCTTTCTATTCGACCAGTTGCAACAGTTCCTCGACCTGTAATAGAAAAAACATCCTCTACTGCCATGAGAAAGGTTTTTTCTGTATCTCGTTGAGGAGTTGGAATATATTTATCTACTTCATCCATTAATGAGTAAATTTTATCTACCCATGAATCTTCGCCTCTTTGTATAGAACTATTTTCTGTTACTTTTTGTAATGCCAGAAGGGCTGAACCAGAAACAAAAGGAATATCTTCTCCTGGAAAGTCATAAGCTACTAATAATTCTCTAACTTCTAATTCAACTAATTCTTTAAGTTCTTCATCATCTAATTGATCTTCTTTATTTAAGAAAACAACTATATTAGGTACTCCAACTTGTTTAGCTAATAAAATATGTTCCCTTGTTTGAGGCATGGGGCCATCTACTGCAGATACCACTAAAATTGCTCCATCCATTTGAGCTGCACCAGTAATCATATTTTTTACATAATCTGCATGTCCAGGACAATCTACGTGTGCATAATGTCTTTCTGTTGTTTCATATTCTATATGTGCAGTATTAATTGTAATACCTCGTGCTTTTTCTTCAGGTGCAGCATCAATTTCATCAAATTTTTTTGCTTCAGTGGAATTACTCGCAGCTAATGTTGCAGATATAGCTGCAGTTAATGTTGTTTTACCATGATCAACATGTCCAATTGTGCCAATATTTACATGTGGTTTTGTTCTTTCAAATTTTTCACGTGACATATTATATTATTCCTTAAACTTAAATCTGAGATTATCAGATGATATGTGATTATTTTTAATAGCGATAATGAGCAAATGCTTTATTAGCTTCAGCCATTCTATGTGTTTCGTCTTTTTTTCTTATTGTATTTCCGAGTTCATTAGAAGCGTCAATAATTTCATTTGCTAGCTTTATTGGCATACTTTTACCAGATCTTAAGATTGCAAATTTTGTAATCCATCTAAGTGCTAAATTTGTTCCTCTGTATGCTCTTACTTCAATTGGTACTTGATAAGTAGATCCTCCTACTCTTTTAGCTTTTACTTCGACTAAAGGAGTTGCATTACGAATTGCTTTTTCAAGTATTTGCATCGGATCATTATTCGTTTTTTCTTTAATAATCTCTAAAGCTTGATAAATAATTCTTTGTGCTAAATTTTTTTTTCCGTCTTTCAATATTCTTACTGTCAACATGTTAATTAATTTACTGTTATAAATTGGATCTGAAGCTATAATTCTTTTTTTTGCTTTATTGCGACGAGACATATCTTAATATTTTTTATGTTTTTATTTTTTTAGTGCCATATTTTGATCTGCTTTTTTGCCGGTCTTTTACTCCTGCTGCATCTAGTGTACCTCTGACAATGTGATATCTTACGCCTGGAAGATCTTTAACACGTCCTCCTCTAATTAATACTACAGAATGTTCTTGAATGTTGTGACCAATACCTGGTATATAAGCAGTTACTTCAAAGCCAGATGTAAGGCGCACTCTTGCCACTTTTCTTAATGCAGAATTAGGTTTCTTTGGTGTTGTAGTATATACTCTAGTACATACACCTCTTCTTTGTGGGCATGCTTTTAGTGCTGGAGATTTAGTTTTTTTATCGTATTTTTTTCTTTCGGATCTGACTAATTGTTGAATAGTTGGCATTAGTATATATTATGATATTCATGTTAGTTTGAATATTCTCTACATTATAAATATTGTATGATATGCTGTCAAACCTTTTATTTTATGTCTTTAAAATTATATTTTTTTCTAAATTTTTCTACTCTTCCTTCTGTATCAATAATCCTTTGTGAGCCTGTAAAAAAAGGATGATTGCCTGACCAAATATCTACGTGTAATTCTTGTTTGGTTGAACTAATAGTCATAATATGTTTACCATCACAGTACACTTTTGAATTTTTGTACCACTGTGGATGAATTCCTTTTTTTGCCATATTTTTTAATGATTATTGGATTATTAAATGTTTAATTTTTAGTATTATAATTAGCGTTTTGAATATTGTGGTGCTTTTCTTGCTTTTCGTAAGCCATATTTTTTACGTTCTTTAATTCTTGCATCTCTTGTTAATAAACCTTCTGATTTTAATGTTATTCTATTTTCTGGATTTATTGTACATAGTGCCCTAGCAAGTCCAAGTCTAATAGCATCAGCTTGACCAGTAAGTCCTCCACCTTCAGCTTTAACATAAATATCATATTCTTTACTAAGACCTAATATTTGTAGTGGTAAACAGGATATACGTAAATAATTAGGGCTAAATTGTAGGTAAGACTCTCCTGGTAATCCATTAATTACAAGTTTTCCTGATCCTGGTACTAGCCTAACTTGTGCTATTGATGTTTTACGTCTACCAGTTCCATAGTATGTTATTTTATTTTTATTAGATAAGATTGTCATTTTATATTTTTGTATTAAATGAATAAAAAAAATATTAATTATAATGTAATTAGTTGTGGATTTTGTGCAATATGTGGATGCTTTTCCTCTTCATATATTTTAATTTGAGTAAATAATTTTCTACCCAGTCTACCTTTAGGCAACATTCCTTTAATTGCTTTTTCAATAATTCGATTAGGAATTCGCTTTTGTAACTCATTAAATGTTTCTACTTTCATGCTTCCGGGTTTCCCAGAATGTCTTTTATAAAGTTTTTGACTATTTTTTTTTCCAGTTACTTTAATCTGTTTTGAATTTATTATGATTATATAGTTTTGATGGTTTATATTAGAACTATAATAGGATTCATTTTTACCTCTTAAAAGGTTTGCAATTTTTGTGCTTATACGACCTAATCTTTGTTCTTTAGCATCAAAGAGATACCAAGACGGTGCTATGTTTTTTGATTGAATATATGTTTGATTTGTATTCATTTTTTTATTTAGTCTTTTTCTTTTTCTTTAGGTAAATAAATACCTAATTTATCTTTTAAAGCTTCAATCACTTCTTCTGCAGATTTTTGTCCAAAATTTTTAATTTCTAATAATTCTTCTTGTGAATAATCTAATAAATCAGAAATTGAATTAATTTGTGCTCTTTTTAAACAATTGTATGCTCTGACTGATAATTGTAATTCCTCTATTAATATTTGATGAATTTGATTATCGATATGACTATTTTCATTTTCTTTAGTTTGAAAATCAATATTTGTTAATGGATGAAATAGTTGTGTTAGTATATTAGCTCCTTCACTAATAGCTTCTTGAGGAGATAAGCTTCCATTAGTCCAAATTTCTAGTGATAACTTTTCTTGGATATGGTTTGTATTGATTCGTTTTTCCTCAACATTATAATTAAATTTAGTTATAGGCATAAATACAGAATCAATTTGAATAAAATCAATAGATTTATTGTCAATACCTTTATCAACTAATTTATATCCATTACCTTGTTCTATTCTAAACTCCATTTCAAATATTGTGTTATTACATACTGTTGCAATATATTGTTTTGGATCTATAATTTCTACTTCAGGTGGCAATTCAAATAATCCTGTGGTTACAATTGCAGGACCTTGTATTCTAACCCTTCCTACTTGAGTTTCTTTACTGTGACTTTTAATTACAACAGCTTTTAGATTCAATAAAATTTCTAAAACATCTTCTCTTACTCCTGTAATGGTTGAAAATTCATGATTAATACCTGCTATTCTTACAGCTACAATAGCAGTACCTTCTAAATCAGAAAGGATGGTTCTTCGTAAAGAGTTTCCAACAGTGGCTCCTTGACCTTTTTGTAAAGGTTCTAAGATAAAATGTCCATAGTGTTCTCTATGGTTTTCTCTTTTTGACTCTATACATTCTATATGAAAATGAGTCATAATATGATCCCTCATAATCTTTTGTATACTATATTACAATTTCATCATTTAATATTAAGTTTTACTTCTAAATTCTACGCTTTTTAGGTGGTCTACAGCCATTATGAGGTACTGGTGTTATATCTTTTATTAAAGTGATATTAATACCTGTTGCTTGTAATGTTCTAATTGCAGTTTCTCGTCCTGCACCTGGACCATTGATCATTACTTCTGTTTGTTTCATTCCTTGATCGATAGCTTGCTTGGCTGCTTTTTCAGCTGCGGTTTGCGCAGCAAAAGGAGTACTTTTTTTTGCTCCTTTAAAACCACTGGCTCCTGCTGATGACCACGCTATGGTTTCACCTTGTAAGTCAGTTATAGTGATAATTGTATTATTAAACGTTGATTGTATATGAGTAATCCCTGCAATAATATTTTTTCTTTGCTTATTTTGTGTTTTTTTTATTTGTCTTGCCATATGTAAATAAATTAATAAATAAATCTTCTATTTTCTTGGTGCTTTTTTCTTACCTGCAATAGTTTTTTTAGTACCTCTTCTAGTCCGCGCATTAGTACGAGTTCTTTGCCCTCTTAAAGGAAGACCCATTCTATGTCGGCGACCTTTATAAGTACCAATATCCATGAGGCGTTTAATATTCATTGTTTCTAGTCTTTTTAAATCACCTTCAATTTGGTATTCATTATTCAATATATCTCTAATAGATATAATTTGTTGATCTGTTAAGTCTCGCACTAATATATTATAGTTAAGATGAATTTTTTTTAAAATGTCATTAGACCTTGATAGTCCTATTCCATAAATATAGGTTAATGCAATTTCTATTCTTTTATTTTTAGGTAAGTCAACACCTGCGATTCTTGCCATAAATTATTAATATTGCCTTAATTTAATTAAATGTCTATCCTTGTCTCTGTTTATGTTTTGGATTTTCACAAATTACCATAATTCTTCTGTGTCTACGTATGATTCGACACTTATCGCACATTTTTTTAACGGATGGACGTACTTTCATTGAATTGTTATTAATAAATAAATTTAATTAATCGTATTACATCATATTATCATATTGTTGTGAGATAATATATGTTTGAATTTGCTTTGCTGTATCAATTGCTACTCCTACTAAAATTAATAAAGAAGTAGCACCTAACCCTTTTAAAGTATTTAGCTTAAATATATAGTAAATTAATGTAGGAAATAAAGCTATACTAAATAAAAATAAAGATCCAACAAAGGTTAAACGTGAAATAATTATTTTTAAATAACTGGTTGTTTCTGACCCTGGTCTAATGTTTGGTATACTTACCCCCATTTTTTTTAAATTTGTAGAAATATCTTCTGGATTTAATATTATTGATGTATATAAATAATTAAATAATATAATTAAGAGTAAATATAAAGGTAAATATAAAGCTTGATTCGGTGAAAATAAATAAATAATATAAGAAAAGCTTGTATTTTTTAATATATTATATAAATATGTTGGAATTGTAATAGCAGCAGAAGCAAAAACAATAGGCATAACACCGCCCTGATTTAATTTTAAGGGTATATAGCTTTGTGAACTGATTTCTTGTATTGTATTTAATTGTTTTGTAGATAGTATATTAATTTTTCTTTTCCCTTCTTGTATCATTATATTAATGATTAAAATACTTATGCAAAAAAGACTAATACATGCACAGTATGTTATTGTATTATTTTGATTTAAATTTATAACGTAATCTTGGAGATTTTTAGGAATACTAGAAACAATATTTTGAAAAATTAGTAATGAAGCTCCATTTCCAATACCATATTCACTAATAATTTCTGAAAACCACATTACAATTAAGGAGCCAGTAGTTAAGGTTATAACGCAATCACAAATAAATATGTTATTCCAAGTAAATACGTATGGCTTAATCCAAAGTGCAATTGATAAACTTTGAATAAAACCCCATATTAAAGTTAAATATCTTGTAATTTGTGTGATTTTTTGTCTCCCTAATTCTCCCTCATTTTTTTGTAAATTTTCTAAATCAGGGATGATTTTAATAATAAGCTGCATAATTATAGAAGAGTTAATATATGGAACAATCCCTAGGGCAAAAATACCGATCGTAGAAAAGCCACCACCAGAAAATATATTTAAAAAATTTATTAAGCCATTTTGCTTAATTGTATTATTTAATGCTTCATGATCTATACCAATTAAAGGTATAAAAATGCCAATTCTTGCCAAAAATAAAATGCCTAGTGTGATACTAATTTTATTGATTAGTGCATTGCTTGATTTCATGATCTTATCATTATGTATTGTATAGTCTTTCTATATTTATGTCTCTATCATTTGCAGTTTGCTCTAAAGTTCTCAAATTAGCTAATGCATTTAAGGCTGCCCGTGCATTGTTTAATTGATTATTGGAGCCTAATTGTTTAGCTAAAATATTTTTAATTCCTGCAAGCTCTAAAACTGTACGTGTAGAGCCGCCCGCAATTACTCCTGAACCAGTAGCAGAAGGTCGAAGTATAATTTTTGCAGCTCCTGAAATTCCTTGAATCGGATGAGGTATTGATTTATACTTAGTGACAGGAATATTTATTATATGTTTTTTAGCATCACTAATTCCTTTTTTTACAGCTCCAATAACATCACTTGCTTTACCTACTCCTACACCGACTTGACCTTTAGAATTTCCTATAACTAATATTGCTCGAAAACTTAATTTTTTCCCTCCTTTAACAACTTTAGTCACACGTTTTACTTGTACAACTCTTTCTTCCCATTGAGTTTCTTCTTTACTCTTTACGTTCTTTTTTTTTATTATCATATATCCTCTTGATTTTTATAAATAAATACCTTCTTCTCTTACAGCATCAGCAAGTGCTTTAATTTGACCATGATATAAATTGTTACCACGGTCAAAAATGATTTTTTGAATACCTTTTGCTTTTGATTTAATTGCTATGTTTTTACCAATGAGTTGCGCAGTTTTACAAGTTCGAAATAAAGTTTGATTATTTGTAATTTCAGGAGATATTGTGGAACTTGTAGCAATGATATGTTGATTATAATCATCTATTAGCTGCGCGTATAAATGTTTATTTGATTTAAAAATATATAAACGTGGATAATCTTCTGTGCCTCTTATTTTTTTTTTAATCATTGTTTGATATATTGATAGATATTGATTTTTTTTATTTACCAGCTTTACCAACTTTTCTTCTTATAGTTTCATTGAAATACTTGATTCCTTTGCCTTTATAAGGTTCCGGTGGACGTGTTGCTCTAATTTTAGCTGCTATTTGTCCAACAGTTTCTTTATTAATTCCAGAAACAGTAATATTGATATTCTTTTCTACTTTAATATTTATCCCATCGGGTGGTTTAATACTAATAGGATGACTATAACCGACATTCAGTATTAAATTATTTCCTTCGTTTTGCGATCTATATCCAACCCCATTTATTATTAGTTTTTTTTCGAAGCCTTTCGATACTCCTGTAACCATATTATTAATAATACTTCTATATAGTCCATGCAATGCTTGTGCTTTTTTTGTATGATTTAGTTTTTTTATATGAATAGTTTTTTTATCGTTATTTAAATTCACTTCTATTTGAGGAGATATTTGTTGTTTAAGTTCACCTTTAGGTCCAGAAATAATAATAAATGCATTTTCTATTTTTGCATTAGTTTCTGGAGGTAATACAATAATTTTTTTACCAATTCTTGACATATAATAATTTATTTGTTTTGTTGATTTTTACCAAATATAGCATAATACTTCTCCGCCTAGACCGTTATGTCTGGCATGCCTATCTGTCATTACTCCTTGTGAAGTAGAAATTATAGCTACTCCAATACCTCCTAATACTTTAGGTAAATCTTTATGGTTAGCATAAACTCTTAAGCCAGGTTTACTTATTCTTTTTAATTCAGTAATCACAGGCTTTTTCTGTTTTCCTTTGTACTTTAATGAAATAATTAGATAGGATTTTAAATATTCTCCAATTTCTTCGAATTGATAGATAAAACCTTCTTCTTTTAAAACTTTTAGAATATTACGTGTCATTTTAGTCGCTGGTACTTGAACAATTTGATGTTTAGCTAAATTTGCATTTCTAATTCTTGTTAACATATCAGCAATTGTGTCATTTATCATTATATTTACTCCTCAACTGTATAGATTTTGGATAAATGAAAGTTTATTTATTAAATGGCATTCCAAATCCTTGTAAGAGAGCAAAACTTTCTTCATCTGTTTTTGCTGTTGTTACTATTGCTATATCCATGCCTCTAATTTTATCAATTTTATCATATTCAATTTCAGGAAAAATTATTTGTTCTTTAATGCCAAGATTATAATTACCTCGACCATCGAATTGTTTTGAGCTAATACCACGAAAGTCCCTGATTCTTGGTAAAGATAGATTGATTAATTTATTTAAAAAATTATACATTTTCTCTTTTCTTAAAGTAACAGATAAGCCAATAGGTATATTTTCTCTTATTTTAAAACCTGCAATAGATTTTTTAGATTTATTTATAATTGGTTTTTGCCCAGTAATTAATGTGAATTCATTGATACTGTTTTCGAGTGCTTTTGAGTTTTGTGCAGCTTCTCCTAAACCGCGATTTAATGTAATTTTTACAAGTTTAGGAATTTCATGTACATTATTGTAGTTAAATTGTTTGAATAATTCTTGTGAAATTTTATTTTTGTATAATTTATATAGTGATGTGTCCATGAAGTGTTTATTAAATAAGAGGTATAATATTATTTGATTAGCACAATATTAGAAATATCTATTGGTGCTTCTATTTGTTTAATTGTTCCTTTCTTTCCTTCTCCATTTGGCTTTATATGTTTTGTTTTTATATTTACTCTTTCAATAATAACTTTATTTGTTTTATTGAATATTTTTAGTACTTTTCCTTGTTTTCCTTTATATTTGCCTGCAATAATTCTTGCATTATCTTGTTGCTTTATTTTCATGTTTTGTTATATTTGTAAATTAATCATACTACTTCTGGTGCTAATGAAATAATTTTAGTAAAATTTTTATCCCGTAATTCTTTAGCTATTGGGCCAAACACTCTTGTTCCCCGTGGATTATTTTCTTTATTAATAATTACTGCTGCATTATCATCAAATCGAATGTTCATACCATCATTTCTTCGGATAGTTTTTTTAGTTCTTACAATAACAGCCCTAACTATATCAGATCTTTTAATAGACATATTTGGTGAGGCATCTTTAACAACACCAATAATCACATCTCCAATGTTTGCATATTTTGGATTACTACTGCCTAAGACTTGGATACACATAATTTTTCTAGCTCCACTGTTATCAGCAACATTTAAATAGCTTTGAGATTGTATCATTTTTTTATAATTTTATTAATTAATTTCCATCTTTTATGTTTACTTATTGGCCTTGTTTCTTGAATTTTTACTATATCCCCAATTTTACATTCATTATTTTCATCATGTACATAAAATTTATTAGTTTTAATAAAGATTTTTTTATACTTTTTATGTGAAGTTTGTTGTTTAACAGCAACAGTCACAGTTTTATTCATCGCATTCTTAATTACTGTTCCTAGTTTTTCTTTTATTGGCATATTATGATTTTATTTTTAACGTTTCTAATGTTAATAATTGTGCTAGCTCATGTTGCTTTTTTTTAATTTCATGAGGTTTTATTGTTTGTTTTGTTTTTTTATCTATTTGCATTATTACAATATCTTTTTTTATCTTTATAATATTCTGTCTGATTATATCAATGGTTAATCCTTGCCATTCATCTTTTTTAATTGTAGTCATATTGCAATTTATTTAGCCTTTATCTCTAGTAATAAATCTTGTTTTTACTGGTAATTTATAGGATGCAAGTTTCATAGCTTGTTTAGCTGTTAATTCAGGTACTCCTGATATTTCAAATAAAATATGACCTGGTTTAATTACTGCAACCCAATATTCTGGCGCACCTTTTCCTGCCCCCATTCTTGTTTCTGCAGGTCTTGCTGTTACGGGTTTATCAGGAAATATTCTAATCCATAATTTACCACCCCTTTTAACATATCTAGTTATTGTTCTTCTTGTGGCTTCAATTTGTCTTGAACTAAGCCATACAGGTTCTGTTGTTTGCAAAGCATAATCTCCAAATGCAATAACATTTCCTTTACTTGCACTACCTTTCATTCTACCGCGATGTTGTTTTCGAAATTTTGTTTTTTTAGGACTTAGCATAAATTTGTTGGTTATTATTAATTAGTTGTATCATTATTATTCTGTTCTAATTTAGGCATATATTCAGTTTTAAATAACCATACTTTTATTCCTAAAATTCCGTATATTGTTTGTGCAGTTTTATATGCATAATCAATATCAGCTCGTAAAGTTTGTAATGGTACCCGACCTTCCCTGACCCATTCTTTTCTTGCAATTTCAGCGCCATTCAATCTTCCAGAAACTTGAACTTTAATTCCTTTAATATTTGCTTTTTGGGCTCTTTGAACTCCTTGTCTTACTGCACGTCGAAATGCAACACGTTTTTCTAATTGTTGTGCAATAAATTCGGCGATTAAAATACTTTGCTTATCAGGTTCCGTAATTTCTATTACATTGATACGTATTTTTTGTTTTGTATGAATATATTTTTCAATATTTTTTCTTAAAATATCTATTCCTGTACCCATGCGGCCTAAAACAATACCAGGTCTCGCAGTATGAATATATATTTCTATTTGATTGACTTTTCTTTCAATATAGATCAAGCTAATGCTTGCTTTATTTAATTCTTTTTCAATATATGATCTTATTAAATAATCTTCTTTTAATAAATATGAATAATTCTTCATATCAGTAAACCACGAAGATTTATGATTTTGAGTAATACCTATTCTAAATCCTAAAGGATGTATTTTTTGTCCCATTTATAATCAATTTTTTATTTATTTGTTAATTTAATTGTAATATGACAGGTTGGCTTATGTATTGGAAATGCTCTACCTTGTGCACGTGGTTGAAAGCGTTTAAGTTTTGGTCCACTATCAGCAAAAGCATTTGTTATTATTAATTGATTTTTATTAATTGATTCATTATTTTGATTTATTATGTTATTTGCAGCAGATTCTAGTATTTTAATAATACTTTTACAAGCTCTATATGGCATAAACTTTAATATTAAAATGGCGTCTTGATATTTTTGTCCTTTAATTTGTTCTAATACTCTCCGAGCTTTATGAGAAGATAACCTTAAATATTTCCCAGATGCTTTTGCTTCTTCCATTTTATTTTATTATCCTAATTATTTTCTTGCTTTTCTATCACCTTTTATATGACTTCTAAATGTACGAGTTGGTACAAATTCTCCTAGTTTATGACCTACCATTTGATCTGATACAAATACTGGGAAATGTTGCTTGCCATTATATACTGCTATTGTGTGTCCAATCATATCTGGAATTATTGTAGACGCTCGTGACCATGTTTTAATAATTTCGTTAGACTTATTTTGATTTAAATGATTAATTCTTTTAAGTAGTTTTGATTCTATATAAGGTCCTTTGTATAATGATCTTGACATAGTGGTTTAGTGAAGTTTATATATTATTTGCGTCTTCGTAAAATATACTTATTGCTATATTTTTTCTTATTACGAGTTTTTTTACCTAATGCTGGTTTACCCCAAGGAGTAACAGGATGAGGTTTACCTATTGGTGAACGTCCTTCTCCACCACCATGAGGATGATCTATGGGATTCATTACTACTCCACGAACCTTGGGTCGTTTTCCTAGCCATCTATTTCTACCCGCTTTTCCTATTGTAATATTATTTGCATTTATATTGCCAACTTGACCAATAGTAGCATAACATTTTTTATTTATCATTCTTACTTCACTAGAAGGTAATTTAATTGTAATAAAATTACCTTCTTTAGCTACTATTTGAGCATAAGTACCTGCAGCTCTAACAATTTGCCCTCCTTTATTAGGCTTTAATTCTATATTATGTACAGCTGTTCCTAATGGAATGTTATTTAAAGGTAATGCATTTCCTACTTCAATTGGTGCATTCGGTCCGGAAATTACTTTAGTTCCTATTTCAAGTGATCTTGGATGTATAATATATCTTTTGTCACCATCTTGATAATGCAATAGAGCAATACGAGCATTTCTATAAGGATCATATTCAATACTAGCTACTTTTGCTTCAATATTCCATTTATTTCTTTTAAAATCAATAATTCTATATCTTTTTTTATGTCCTCCTCCTCTATGTCTTGATGTAATTATACCTCTATTATTATGACCCTGTGCTGAGTGTTTATGTATTAATAATGATTTTTCTGGTTTATTAGTTGTAATTTCGTCAAATGTTGAAACAGTACGATTTCTTGTGCCTGCTGTGTATGCTTTATATAAACGTATAGCCATATATTCATTCTATTTATTATTTTATAAAATATTAGTTTTCGTCAAATAAATTAATTTTATATTGATTATTTAATTCAATAATAGCTTTTTTATACTTTGTTTTTTTACCTATAAAACGACCAATTCTTTTAGTTTTTGGTGGTATTTGTAAAGTATTTACTTTAATGACTTTAACATTAAAAATATATTCAATTGCTTCTTTAATATTAGTTTTATTAGCTTTATAATCTACAGCAAAACAATATTTATTATCTTCAATATATTGTGTTGTTTTATCTGTAATAATAGGATATTTAATGATTTCCAGTAAATTTTTATGTATTATTGTCATTATAGAGTTTATTAATTGTGTTTAATGCTTCATTTGTTAATATGATTCTATCTGCTTTTATTATTGATAAACTATTTAAATTTATTGCTTCTATGATTTCAATATTTGATATATTACGGACTGATAAATATAAATTTTTAGTTTTTTTATGTACAACAACTAAAAATTTTTCTTGTTTATTTAAACAAAATCCTAATTGTTGCAAAGTATTTAATAATACTTTTGTATTTGGCTTATCAATATTTGTAAATAGGTTGTTAACTACTGTTGTATATTCATATTTATTATATAATAATGTTTTTACTGCTAATTTCTTTTCTTTTCTATTAATTTTAGAGTTATATTTTTTTGTTTTAGGACCAAAAATAACTCCGCCACCTCTCCATAAAGGAGATCTTGTAGAACCAGCTCTGGCTCTTCCAGTTCCTTTCTGCTTCCAAGGTTTTCTTCCTCCTCCTCTAACTTCACTACGTGTTTTTGTACGAGCATTGCCATATCTTTGATTATTTAATTGTTCTTTAATTGCACGATGTACAAGATACATTCTAATATTGTGGTTATCATTTATCTGTAAATAAAGGTTTATTGAGTTGGCATATTTTTCATCTAATTGGTCAATAATAGAATATGTAACTTTTTTTATTGTTTTCATAAGATTATTTTTGTTTTATATGTACAATATTTCCAGGCTTTCCTGGTACAGCGCCTTTAACTATCATGATATTATTCTCTGTGTTAATATCAATGATTTGTAAATTTTTAATAGTAACTTTTTTATATCCCATTCTACCAGCCATTTTTTTTCCAGGAAATACACGACCAGGTGTTGTTCCAGCGCCAATTGATCCTGGCTGACGATGATTTTTAGACCCATGACTCATGGGTCCTCTACTGAAGTTGTGTCTTTTTTGATAACCGCTAAAACCTTTACCAATATTTTTTCCAGAAATATTTACAAGACTACCTACTTGTAGTTGATTAAATTTCACTTGATCACCAACTTTTATATTTTCAAAATCTTTATCATTACATTTATATTCATGTAAATATTTTAAAGGATGTAAGTTTGCTTTTTTTAAATGTCCAGCCTGTGCTTTAGTTATTTTATTAGCCTTAATTGCTTTATATCCAATTTGTATAGCTTGATATCCATCTTTATCATTATTCTTTATTTGAGTTACAAAACATGGTCCTATTTCTAATATTGTTACAGCAAAAGCACTTCCTGTTCTATTAAAAATTTGTGTCATACCAATTTTTGTTCCTAACAGCTCTATTGTCATATTTTCTCCTTCAAGTGCTGATAGAGTATTACAAGCAAACCAACATAATTATTATCTTTTAATTTACAATAATTTTCAAGTTATAGAAAAAAATATTAAAAGTGTGGTAATTACTACTTTATTAATTTCTTATTGTATTGAATTATATAAATAAAATGATTCTATTTTCTAAATTTATAAAAAAAGTATAAAGAATATGAGTAAAGTTGTAGGAATTGATTTAGGTACAACGAATTCTGTTGTTGCTGTAATGGAAGGTGGCAAACCAGTAGTAATCCCTAATAAAGAAGGCTTAAGAACAACACCATCAGTAGTCGCTTATACAAAAAAGCAGGATAAGTTAGTTGGCAATATTGCTAAAAGACAAGCTGTAATGAATCCAGAGAATACTTTTTATTCTGTGAAAAGATTTATTGGTCGTAAACAAGATGAAGTAGACGAGCAATTAAAACAACTATCTTATAATGTTAAAAGTGATATTAATTCAAATATTAAATTATCATGTCCAGCATTAAATAAAGATTTTGCTCCTGAAGAAATTTCTGCTCAAGTCTTACGTAAATTGATTGAAGATGCCGGCACATATTTAGGGCAAAATGTAACTCAAGCTGTAATTACTGTTCCTGCTTATTTTAATGATTCTCAAAGACAAGCAACTAAAGACGCTGGTCAAATTGCTGGTGTTGAAGTTTTACGAATTATTAATGAACCAACAGCAGCTTCTTTATCCTATGGATTAGATAAAAAGAACAATGAAACAATTCTTGTTTTTGATTTAGGAGGAGGTACATTTGATGTTTCAATTTTAGAAGTTGGTGATGGTGTATTTGAAGTTCTATCTACATCTGGTGATACTAATTTAGGTGGTGATGATTTTGATCGTAAAATCGTTGAATGGCTAGTTAAAGAATTTAAAAATGATGAAGGTTTAGATTTAAGTCAAGATAGACAAGCATTACAGAGATTAACAGAAGCAGCTGAAAAAGCAAAAATGGAATTATCAAGTTTGTCACAAACTGATATAAACCTCCCTTTTATTACTTCAACAGATACTGGTCCTAAGCATTTAGATAAAAATATTACTCGTGCACATTTTGAGCATTTATGTAAAGATTTAATTGATAGGTGTCAAATTCCTGTTGATAATGCTTTGAAAGACGCACAATTAAAATCTAATAATATAGATGAAATTGTTTTAGTAGGTGGTTCAACTCGTATACCTGCTATACAAACATTAGTTCATAAGAATATTGGAAAAGAACCTAATCAAAGTGTGAATCCTGATGAAGTAGTTGCTATTGGTGCAGCAGTACAAGCAGGAGTGTTAGCTGGTGAAGTAAAAGATATTTTATTACTAGATGTAACTCCGTTATCACTTGGTGTAGAAACTTTAGGTGGTGTAATGACAAAAATTATTGCGCGTAATACAACAGTGCCAACTAAAAAATCAGAAGTTTTCTCTACAGCAGTTGATAATCAGCCAAATGTTGAAATTAATGTATTGCAAGGTGAACGTGAATTCACTAAAGACAATAAAAGCTTAGGTACTTTTCGCCTGGATGGTATTATGCCGGCTCCAAGAGGTGTTCCTCAAATAGAAGTAACATTTGATATTGACGCCAATGGTATTTTATCTGTTAATGCTAAAGATAAAGGAACAGGAAAAGAGCAGTCAATAACTATATCTGGTGCATCTACATTACCAAAAGAAGAAGTAGAGAAATTAGTTAGAGATGCGGAAGAAAATGCTAATATTGATAAGGAAAAACGTGAGCAAATAGAGTTAAAAAATCAAGCGGACTCATTATGTTATCAATCTCAAAATCAGTTAAATGAATTCGGTGATAAAATAAGTATTGATGACAAGACAAAAATTCAATCTAAAATTGATGAATTAAAAGCATCTATTGATAGCAATAACTATGATTTAATGAAAAATTTACAGCCTGAATTACAACAATTGATGATGAATATAGGTAAAAACGTTTATGATTCTGCACAACCTCAGGAAAGAAGCGATGATTCTGTTATTGATACTGATTCAACGCAAGCTTAAAGTCTTATATAAGCGGGTAACGCGATTCGAACGCGCGACATCAACCTTGGCAAGGTTGCGCTCTACCACTGAGCTATACCCGCTCTTATTAATAATTAGTACTTATATAGGAATAACAAAAGATTAAGGATATGTCAAGCTTGTCTTTTCAGAATAGGTTAAACCTATTCTATTATAAAAAGATTATATTATATATATATTAATATTTTATGTAATGAATGAATTTGCTATTCCAGTAATAATAACTAGTCCTGCCCAAATTCCTGCACCTGTATAAATAAGGTTTTTAGATTTCTCCCATTGCCCAGGAGATGCAAGAGTTACAGGTATACCTATAACTAAAAGCGTTGAAAAAAGAACTAAAATCAATACTAATAATTGAATAATAATTGTCATAAATTTGTCCTCATTATTTTTTATATATAAATCTATATATTTCCTATTATAATTTTTATTGTAATAAAATTATATATTTATAAATAAAAGTTATGATCAATACATTTATAATATATTAAGATTTTAGTGAAAATTTGAAATTATAATTACTCACTAAAAAAATATAAATTATGTTATCTTAATATAAATTTGTATTAAGATCTATATTCATCTTTATTTATAATTATTAAGGAGGTTTCTTTATGTTATCTATATTACTTTTATCCAATTTGCCAGAAGCTTATATGATTTTTCGTCCATTGGTTGATATTTTACCAATTATACCTATATTTTTTCTTTTACTTGCTTTTGTATGGCAAGCTGCTATTGGGTTTAGATAGTTTAGAAATAATTGAATTAATAGAATTTAGTGTTATGTGTTTTATATATATATAAAAAAAAATTATGGTTGAACCTCTTTTATCTGGAATTGTATTAGGATTAATTCCTGTCACTTTATTAGGCTTATTAGTTGCTGCATTTTTACAATATCGTCGAGGAAATGAATTTGGATTATAAGTAATATTTCTTAGATATTATTTTTTATTATATTTAAAGACAATGTATAAATACTCTAATTACTAATGTGTATTTAGGGTATTTTTTAAGGAGATGTTTCTTTTAAATTACCAGCTTGATTTACGTACTCCTGGTAGTAAGCATTGATGAGACATTTCTCTTAATACATGTCTAGATAAACCAAAATCTCTATAAAATCCTCTACTTCTTCCTGTCATCCAGCAAATATTTCTTTTTCTACATTGCATACTATTACGTGGCATTTTTTGTAATTTATTTTGTAAATTGAAAATTTCATTAAAGTCTTGTGATTTCTTAATTTCTTTTTTTAAGAGATCTCTTTCTCCTTTATATTTAATAATTAACCTCTTTCTTTTTTTTTCTCTTTCTATCATACTTTTTTTTGCCATTTTATTAATAGTGCTATTTTATTTATTTAATTTTATCATCTAATTTTATAAGGTTTTATTTTTAATTGCAATTGAATAAATAAAAAAATACTGTTTATTATTATTCAATAATAAACAGTATTTTGATTATCCTTAAATTATTGATAGTTTTTATACTATCTGTTATCTGTTACAGATTATTTTATTATCCAAATTTACCTGATGTTGAAGCTATTACAAAAGCTGCATATGTCATGATATAGCCAACTGAAAAGTGTACTAGTCCTACTAATCTAGCTTGTACAATTGATAATGCAACAGGTTTATCTTTCCATCTAATTAAATTAGCTAGTGGAGTTCTTTCATGAGCCCATGCTAATGTTTCAATTAATTCTTGCCAATATCCACGCCATGAGATTAAGAACATAAAGCCTGTTGCCCATACTAAATGTCCAAATAAGAACATCCATGCCCACACAGATAGATTATTCATTCCATATGGGTTATAGCCATTGATTAATGGTGATGAATTTAGCCATAAGTAATCTCTTAACCAACCCATTAGATATGTTGAAGATTCATTAAATTGACTAATATTACCTTGCCATATCGTTACATGTTTCCAATGCCAGTAAAATGTTACCCATCCAATAGTATTTAACATCCAAAAAACAGCTAAGTAAAAAGCATCCCATGCAGAAATGTCGCATGTACCACCTCTACCAGGGCCATCACAAGGAAAGCTATAACCAAAATCCTTTTTATCAGGCATTAGTTTAGATCCTCTAGCATCTAGTGCCCCTTTGACTAATATTAAAGTTGTTGTATGTAATCCAAGCGCAATAGCATGATGTACTAGAAAATCTCCTGGTCCTATTGTCAGGAATAATGAGTTTTTACCACTATTAATTGCCTCTAACCATCCTGGTAGCCATATACTACTACTTGCTTGTGTTGTAATACTTGATGATGAAGATAGAAATACGTCAAATCCATATAGAGCTTTTCCTGAACTTGCTTGAATCCATTGTGCAAAAACTGGTTCAATTAATATTTGTTTTTCTGGAGTTCCAAATGCAAGCATTGTATCGTTATGAATATATAAACCTAATGTATGGAATCCTAAGAATAAACATACCCAACTTAAATGAGAGATAATTGCTTCTTTATGCTCTAACATTCGAGTTAGAACATTATCTTTATTTTGTTCTGGATCATAATCTCTAATGAAAAAAATTGCTCCATGGGCAAATGCTCCAACCATTAAGAAGCCTGCAATATATTGATGATGTGTATATAATGCAGCTTGTGTTGTAAAATCTTTTGCCATGAAAGCATATGGAGGTAATGCATACATATGTTGTGCAACTAATGAAGTAGTTACACCTAAAGATGCTAAAGCTAACCCTAATTGTATATGTAATGAGTTTGTTATTGTTTCATATAGCCCTTTATGTCCTTCTCCAAGTTTTCCACTAGGTGGTTTATGTGCATCTAAGATATCTTTCATATTATGTCCAATACCCCAATTTGTTTTATACATATGGCCAGCAAAAATAAATATAATTGCAATTGCTAAATGGTGATGAGCAATATCAGTAAGCCATAATGACTGAGTTTGTGGATGAAACCCTCCTAAAAATGTTAAGATTGCTGTTCCTGATCCTTTACTTGTACCAAAAATATGATTTGAAGTATCTGGATTAGATGCATATTTTGCCCAATTACCAGTAAAGAAAGGTTGTAAGCCATCAGGATGAGGTAATTGTGAAAGAAAATTATTCCATCTTATATGTTGTCCTCTTGATTCTGGGATTGCTACGTGTACTAAGTGTCCTGTCCAAGCCAATGAACTAACTCCAAATAGACCTGATAAATGATGATTTAGCCTGGATTCATTGTTTTTAAACCAAGATAAGCCAGGTTTAAATTTAGGTTGTAAATGCAGCCATCCAGCGAATAACATAATAGCAGATAATACTAATAGAAATAATGCTCCTGTATATAAATCATTATTTGTTCTCATTCCAATAGTATACCACCAATGATATACTCCTGAAAATGCTATATCTACTGGGTAAGAAGCTTTACCTTTTGTAAATGCTTTAATTGCTGGTTGTCCAAAGTGTGGATCCCAAATAGCATGTGCAATTGGTTTTATTTTCAATGGTTTTGTTACCCATAATTCAAAGTTACCTTGCCATGCAACATGGAAAAGGTTGCCTGATGTCCACAAGAAGATTATTGCTAAATGACCGAAATGAGAAGCGAAAATCTTTTGATATAAATTTTCTTCAGTCATGCCATCATGACTTTCAAAATCATGTGCAGTAGCTATGCCAAACCAGATCCTTCTTGTAGTAGGATCTTGTGCTAGTGCTTGGCTAAATTTTGGAAATTTTGTTGCCATTTTTTATGTCCTTATCCTACTGATATTATTCTTGCTAAGAAAAATGCCCATGTTGTTCCAATTCCTCCTAAAAGGTAATGTGCTAATCCAACGGCTCTTCCTTGTGTAATACTTAATGCTCTTGGTTGAATTGATGGAGCTACTTTTACTTTATTATGTGCCCATACAATAGATTCAATTAATTCTTGCCAATAGCCACGTCCACTAAATAAGAACATTAAGCTAAATGCCCATACAAAGTGTGCTCCTAAAAATATTAAACCATATGCAGATAATGCAGATCCATATGATTGGATCACCTGAGATGCTTGTGCCCACAAGAAATCTCTTAGCCATCCATTTATGGTAATTGCACTTTGTGCAAAGTTGCCTCCTGTAATATGAGATACTGTACCATCTGTTGAGATTGTACCCCAAACATCTGATTGCATTTTCCAGCTAAAATGGAATAGTGCTACAGATAATGAATTGTACATCCAAAAAAGACCTAAAAATACATGGTCCCATCCTGAAACTTGACAAGTACCACCTCTTCCAGGGCCATCACATGGAAAGCGGAATCCTAAATTTGATTTATCAGGTATTAGTCTAGAATTTCGAGCAAATAGAAATCCTTTTACTAAAATCAGTACACATACATGTATTGTAAATGCATGTATATGATGTACCATAAAGTCAGCAGTACCCAATTTAATAGGCATCATTACAATCTTATTATTAATTGATACAATATCTCCTCCAAATGCATAACTAGCTGTTGCTAATGCATTTGGGCTTGTATTGCTTGGGGCAAGTGTGTGAATATTTTGTATCCATTGTGCAAATATTGGTTGTAGTTGTATTGCTGTATCAGAGAACATATCTTGTGATCTTCCTAAAGCTCTCATTGTATCATTGTGTATATATAATCCAAATGCATGAAATCCTAAAAATATACATACCCAGTTTAAATGTGAAATAATTGCATCTCGATGTCGAATTACTCTATCTAATACATTATTATAGTTTTGTGCAATATTGTAATCTCTTACCATGAATATAGAAGCATGCGCTCCTGCACCAACAATACAAAAACCGCCAATCCACATATGATGTGTAAAGAGTGATAATTGAGTAGCATAATCTGTACCAATAAATGGGTATGGAGGCATTGCGTACATATGATGAGCTACAATTATGCTTAATGATCCCATCATAGCTAAATTTATTGATAATTGTGCATGCCAAGATGTTGTTAAAATTTCATATAATCCTTTATGACCTTCACCCGTAAAAGGTCCTTTATGAGCTTCTAAAATTTCTTTCATACTATGGCCAATTCCCCAGTTAGTTCGATACATATGACCAGCAATCAGGAATAATACAGATAATGCAAGGTGGTGATGTGCAACATCTGTTAACCATAGTCCTCCATTAATTGGATTTAAGCCGCCTTTAAAAGTTAAAAAGTCAGAATAGTCATTCCAATTTAAAGTAAAAAATGGTAAGATTCCTTTACTAAAACTAGGATATAATTGTGCCATTAATTCTCTATTTACTAAAAATTCATGAGGTAATGGAATTTCTTGTGGAGAGACACCTGAATCAAGCAGTTTATTAATAGGTAGCGAGATATGTATTTGATGTCCAGACCAACCTAAACAACCTAATCCTAGTAATCCAGCTAGATGATGGTTCATCATAGATTCTACATTTTGAAACCATTCTAGTTTAGGGGCTGCCTTATGATAATGAAACCATCCTGCAAAAATCATTAATATAGACATGAACAATCCACCAATAGCAGTAGCGTATAATTCTGTTTCATTTGTTATTCCAGATGCACGCCATAATTGGAAAAAACCGGAAGTTATTTGTACACCTTGAAATCCACCACCAACATCCGCATTTAAAATTTCTTGACCAACAATAGGCCATACAACTTGTGCACTTGGTTTAATTGAAATAGGATTACTTAACCAAGCAATATAATTAGAAAATCTAGCACCATGAAAATACATTCCACTCAACCATAAGAAAATAATAGATAGTTGACCAAAATGTGCACTAAAAATTTTTCTTGAAACTTCTTCTAAAGAACTAGTATGACTATCAAAGTCGTGAGCATCTGCATGTAAATTCCAAATCCAAGTTGTTGTTGTTGGACCTTTTGCTAGTTGTCTTGAAAAATGCCCAGGTTTTGCCCATTTTTCGAATGAAGTACTAACAGGATTTTTATCCACAGTTACTTTAACTTTTTTTGTCTCTTGCTCTTGTGAGCTAATTGTCATCGAGATTCTCCTCTCTATTTTTTATTTAATATGAGACAAGCAATAAAACCCTCACATGATTTAATTGTAATAATTATATTATTAATATTTCTTATAGTAAAATAAGAAGTGAGTTTTTATTTGTTACATTATTTATGAATGTTTTAATAATATATTATATAAGTTATCTTCATAAGATATAAAATCTGTTAACAATAATTAAAAATTTTATATTATAATTTTACTTTCATTAATGCTTGTCCACAATCTACTATATCACCATCATTCACAAGAATTTCTACTATTTCTCCTGTTACTTCTGCTTCTATTTCATTCATTAGTTTCATCGCCTCAATTATACATACAATTTGTTTTTTTTCAACAAAATCTCCTTTTTTTATAAATGGTGGTTCATTAGGAGCTGACGATTGATAAAAAGTACCAACCATTGGTGAAATAATAGTAGAATAAATTTGTGATTCATTTTGATCTATATTGACTTTAATAACAGGTTGTAAATTAATTTTATTTTGATTATCTTTTTTACTTTTTTTCTTAATAGCTATAGATTCATTATTTGTTTGAAGGTGATCTATAATATGATTATTTTTGAATTTATTAGTAAAATAATTTTGTTTATTAATTGTAATTTCTAATTTATTACTTTTTAGATATATTTGATTAATATTATTTTTATTTATTGATTGTAAAAAAAATTTTAAGTCTTTAATTAAAAATTGCATGATTTTTGTATCCTTATTTTTCAATATTTTTAATAAAATATTTAAGTTCATTATTTAATATCCACATACGTGTAAAATCATAAAATTGTATAATAATAACTCTATCTTCGTTATAAATATTTTTATATCCTACAATTTCACCATATGTATACATGTAATATAATATTTTAGGATTAAGCTTATGATATATTTTTTTTAAATTTATTACTGGTTTCATTATGTTATAAATTTTTATATTGATAAAATATGTATAATAAAACTATTTAATTTTTTGTTTGAAATATTTTTATATAATTCTATAAATGTAATATAATTTAGTTTAATATAATTTTTGAATTTGTTTTATGCTAATTACCGATGATTTAGATAAATTATTAGAAATCTTACCTGAATTTATACGTTTTCCTTTATCTAATCATGCTAAAAGAAAATATTTAATAGAAATTGTCATGGATCTTGGGCGTAGACCTGAAGCGAGATTTCCTCATGGTCCAGAGTACTTATCTTCTCAAAATGTTAATTGGTATGATTTAGACTATTGTATTAAGCAATTAGGTAACTTTAGTGGCGATAATCGTTCTGGAATAGAGTATACATTACATAGAATTAGTTCCATTAAAAATAGGCAAGGTAGTATAATTGGCCTTACTTTTCGTGTTGGACGTGCTATTTTTGGCACGATTAGTATTATAAGAGATTTATTGGAAAGAGGAGATTCTTTACTTTTACTTGGAAGGCCAGGTGTGGGTAAAACTACCGCTATAAGAGAAATTGCAAGAGTTTTAGCAGATGAAATGGAAAAACGTGTAGTTATTATAGATACTTCTAACGAAATTGCTGGTGACGGTGATATTCCTCACCCTGCTATAGGAAGAGCAAGAAGAATGCAGGTTGCTCATCCTGAATTACAGCATCAAGTTATGATTGAAGCTGTTGAAAACCATATGCCTGAAGTAATTATTATTGATGAAATAGGTACTGAATTAGAAGCATTAGCTGCTCGTACTATTGCTGAAAGAGGAGTACAATTAGTTGGTACTGCTCATGGAAATTATTTAGATAGTTTAATAAAGAATCCAACTTTATCTGATTTGATTGGAGGTATACAATATGTAACTTTAGGAGATGATGAAGCAAAAAGAAGAGGGTCACAAAAAAGTATTCTTGAACGTAAAGCATCTCCAGCATTTAATATAGCTATTGAAATTCATGATCGTAATACATGGATTATTCATGAACGAGTTGATAAAGCTGTTGATCAAATTTTACATGGTTCATTATTGATTTGTCAGCGTCGTACACTAAATTATGATAGTTCTATAAGTATTGAATGTGATATTTCTAATAATAATGAGTTTAATAAAACATATCAAAGTAATATTAGTGAAACTAATAATACAAACAATCATTTGCATAGGAACTCTTTAACTATTAAGTCTGCTAGTTTATTTAATAAATCAAATTTACCATCTATACCTTTTAGTTTACATGAAAGTAATTTATATCAAAATGTTATCGGCAATACTATTCAATTATATATTTATTCATTAAATATACAACAAATTAAAACAGCAATACAGACTTTACAATTACCAGTAGAATTAACTAGAGATATAATAAAAGCAGATTTTATTTTAGCTATTAAATCAAATGTAAAGCATAATACTAAACTGCGTCAAATTGCAAAATCTAAAAAAGTGACTATCTATACTATACAAAGTAGTACTTTACCTAATATAATTAGGGCTTTAAAACAAATGCTGCAAGCAAATAATTTAGTTGCTTTAAATTGGAAGTTATTATTGAAAAATAAAACTGATATTGAAAAACAAGTTTTGATAGAAACTCGTTGTGCTATTGAAAAAATTGTGTTTATGCAAAAACAGTCTGTAGAATTGTTACCACGTTCAGCAAATTTAAGAAAAATACAATATCAATTAATTAATTTGTATCATTTAACGTCTCGTAGTTTTGGTGAAGAACCAAATCGTGGATTAAGAATTTATGCAATATAATATAGGCAATATTATATTTAAAAAGATATTGAACTAATCAATTTACTTTTTACATTTTATATAGATACAGGTAATGCTAAAAATTTATTAACTATCATAATTAAGGGGTATATATGTCATCACAAGAATCAGAATCTTTTATCTTCACTAAAGTAAGAGATATTGTTGCAGAACAATTAGATGTAGATGTTCAAAAAGTTACTTTAGATGCCAATTTTGCTTCTGACTTAGGTGCAGATTCACTTGATACTGTTGAATTAGTTATGGCTATAGAAGAAGAATTTGATATTGAAATTCCTGATAAAGATGCAGAGCAAATTTCAACTTTAAAGCAAGCTGTTGATTTTATACAACAAAGTATGATTCCAGATAGTAAATAATTTCTTTATTAATTTGTTAAATAAATACGGAGAGGGTGGGATTCGAACCCACGGAATCTTGCGATTCATCTGATTTCAAATCAGACGCAATAAACCAACTCTACCACCTCTCCAAGAATTATAAAATAATAATATCAAAAAAAAGACTATACGTATACTAGTTACGTTAGTCTTTTTATATTATTCGTATGTAGCTTGACCTGTAAATTTTTTATTCACAGGATTATCATTTTTACCTATTGAGTGATCAATATTGCCAATACCTTGTCTACCAGCATTTACTTTTTCAGGGAAGACTCCATCTTTCGGATGTAAATATTGTACTTCACCATTTGGAAAAATTCGGTAAATTTTAAAATCTGTAATTTTAAATAATGTTTTTAAATTTGCACTTAATGCTAAGCACTGTTCTTTTTTTGCTAAATATAATAAATTATCTCCTTCTGCCATAATAGCTGCTCCACCAGTCGGCATTTCAAAAATTTGCTTTGTTTTACTTGTCCATGTAATAGCATATTTTTCTTCTACTTCAGCTGCCCTTAACCAGCCACCTGTACTACCTCCAAATATTGGAGATGGCATTTGTAAATCAATTGTATTAGTCATTTTTATTTTTTTTATTTTTCATTATAGATATATCTTATATGAAATTAAATATTTTAGATAAAAAAGAAATAAAGCTTTACGAATAGTGTATACATAGTTATTTAATTGCTTTATTAATTAATGATGAATCAATAGGTGGAAGTAAGTATAATTTTATTAGATACAAGATAATATTAGTATATATAGGAATTTTTTTTATAAATTTTATGAAGGAGTTTACACAGACTTGATTGATTTCTATTAATAACCTATTCTCTGATGCACACATGTCTAAATATTGAAAAAATTTAGGGTGATCGATATTTAAAGCAACAGGAAAAATACGTGATGCACTTTCATTAGTTTTTCTAATTACTTGCATATCATATTGTCTAGAATCTAAACCGATTGCTTTATAAAAATCAGAACGTTGAAAGTCGTTTAAGTACATAGTTGCAAAAACACTTAATAAAAAAAATCGACACCATAGTCTAGATTGATTATTATTTAAGAATTGAGGTTGTGATTTTAATAAAGCAGCAAAAAAGTCTCCATGTCGATTTTCGTCTTGACACCAGTTTTCAAAAAACTTAAAAATAGGATAGATTCTATGTTCTGGATGTTTTTCTAAATGTCTATAAATCGTTATATATCTCCAGTAGCCAATTTTTTCTGATAAATAAGTAGCATAAAAAATAAATTTAGGAGAGAAAAAAGTATATTTTCTACTTTTAGTTAGAAAACCTAAGTCTAGAGATAAATTAAAGTCACCAATTGCTTTATTTAAAAAACCTGCATGTCTTGCTTCATCTCTTGACATAAGAAGAAAACATTCTGCTACGATTGGATTTGTTTTTTCTAATCTTCTAGATAGTTCTTTATATAATAAGAATCCAGAAAATTCGGCTGTACAAGATCGTTCTAAAAATTCAATAAATAAAGCTTTTGTAGACTGATCTAACGTTTCCCATGATTGTTCAAATTCTTCATCTCTAATAAAATGTTCTTTATTATAATCAATTCTGAATTCTTGTAATAAAGCATGAAATTCTTGTATATTTAATGAAATATCTAATTTTGCCATTTCTGCAAAATCTGTTGTATAAAATCTTGGTGTTAATAGTGTTTCTTTAATTTTTGTTTTAGGCTGTATGATCGTAGTTTGCATAACTGTTAAATATTTAGATAAATATTAATCTACTGAAGTAATTATAATTATACTAACTCTAACAATCAATTTGTTGACATATAATTTTTAAAAATTTACATTTCTTGATTTTATTTTTTTAGTAAGAAGAATATTTTTAATATAAATTGTTATAATAGAGTTTATTATATAATAAGTCTATAATTGTTGTTTATAGATTTCATAAAAATTTTATATTATAGTCAATTTTATGATAGATATTATTAGCTTAGGATGGGGTTCTTTATTAGCTGTTTTTAGTTTTTCTATAGCCATGGTTGTATGGGGGCGTAACGGTTTTTAGATTTTACTATATTTTACTATATTTAATAGGTATTGAGTATTCTTATGGTTTCAGAAATTTTTACTACAGCTTTAATTAGTCCTTTATTAATTATGTTTGGTTTAGCATTAGGATTTATTTTATTAAAAATACAAGGCGAATAGCCTGTGTCTTATATTAAAGTTTTTCTATATTATCAATAATATGGTATTAATTTATCATATTATTTTTATTTATTATTCTATTTTATATTTTTAGAGATATATAAGTTAAGTAATGAAATTTTTATGGTATTTAATTAGTCTTTCTATAATATTTTTAATTTTGGTTAGTAATCCTAAAGCAAATGGTTTGGGTAATTTTATTAATCAGGACAAAATAATCAAGTTAAATAATAATAGTCAAATATTATTACAAAAAATTATTATGATTATGATCTTATTATTTTTTACTTTAACTATTTATTGTATAATTTATTTATAATGTATATATAGATTTGTATCATTGGATATATTTTAATTATTTTTTATATGTCTATTTCAAAAAAAAACTGTCCAGTACCTTTTGATCAACAGCCATTCAATGAATATTTATCATTAAAAGAATCAAAATTTTTTGCTTGGTCTACTAAAGAAACAAAAGAATACTTTATAACAATCATTTATTTATTGAGTATTTTATTAATATGTTTATACCCATTGATTTATTATTTATTATCAATTGAAAATTTTTTTATTAAATCTATAATACTAGATGCACTGTTAGTTAATTCTATACTTTTATTAATTTTTCTTCGTTTATATCTTGGTTGGTCTTATGTAATTAAACGTTTATTAAGTGCTACTATTTTTTATGAAGAGTCAGGTTGGTATGATGGTCAAATTTGGGTGAAAACTGCTAATAGTTTAATGCAAGATAGATTAATTGGCTTATATGAAGTTATGCCTTTTATTCAACGTATAAAATTATGCATGTTATCGTTTATTACTTTATTAATTATTAATTTTCTAATATATCATTTGATTTAGTCTATTTTATATACTAATATGTTTTAGTCGCGGGGTAGAGCAGCTTGGTAGCTCGTCGGGCTCATAACCCGAAGGTCAGTGGTTCAAATCCATTCCCCGCTATTTAAATATCAATAACAAATGTAATTTTATGATATTATATGGTATAATTAACTGTTTTTTTATAATTATAAATTAATTTATATAGAAGATTTAATGGTAGTACGTAATCATATTATTCAAGTAGGTGATCAAGCTCCTGAATTTTGTTCTACAGCTGTATATCAACAAGAATTCAAGCAAATTAAGTTATCTGATTATATTGGCAAATATCTTATATTATTATTTTATCCTTTAAATTTTACTTTCGTCTGTCCTACAGAAATTACAGCTTTTAGTGATGCTTATGATAAAATTTCTCAACTTAATACAGAGATATTAGGTATTTCAGTAGATAGTGAATATTGTCATTTAGCTTGGTTACAGACAGATCGTGAATCAGGAGGTGTTGGTGATTTAAATTATCCATTAGTTTCTGATTTAAATAGATCTATCAGTTTAGACTATAATGTATTAAATACAGAAGGGAAAGCCTTACGTGGCTTATTCATTATAGATAAGGAAGGTTTAATTCAATATTCTGTAGTAAATAATTTAGATTTTGGGCGTAGTGTTGATGAAACATTAAGAGTTTTACAGGCTATACAATATGTGCAAGCTAATCCTGATGAAGTATGTCCTGCGAATTGGCAACCAGGTGATTCGACTATTTTAAGCAATCCAAATGATTCTAAAGAGTATTTTAGTTCTATATAGTCTTTAAAATATTTAATATAATAAATTTAAATAAAGTTTTAACCTATGAATTAAGATAAAATTAAATTATTGTTTCATATAGATTCAATATTTATTAATTAGTTCTTTTATTTATTTATAAATTTATCATAATAAGGAATGCAAATATGTCTACTAATTTAGCTCAGCAATTGCGTGAAGGTACAACAAAATCTCATAGTATGGCTGAAAATGTAAGTTTTGTAAAATCATTTCTTGGAGGTGTAGTTGATAAAACATCATATCGTAAACTGATAGCTAATTTATTTTTTGTTTATGTTGCTATAGAAGAAGAATTAGAAAAAAATAAAAAACATGAAATTTTATCCTCTTTATATTTTCCTGAATTAAATCGTCGCTTAAGTTTAATAGAGGATCTAAAATATTATTATGGTCATAATTGGGAAAATGAAATTAATCCATCTCCTGCTACACAAATTTATGTAAATCGAATTCATGATATAGGTAATAACGAGCCAGAATTGTTAATTGCACATGCTTATACAAGATATATGGGTGATTTATCTGGTGGTCAAATTTTAAAAAAAATTGCACAAAATGCAATGCAATTATCAGAAGAAAAAGGTACTGCTTTTTATAATTTTATTGATATCGAAAATGATGCTGAGTTTAAAAAAATATATCGTAATGCTTTAAATAGTTTACCTTTAACAGATTTACAAATTCAGCAAATTATTGCTGAAGCTAATACAGCTTTTAATTTAAACATGAAAGTATTTCAAGAATTAAATTCTAATTTAATTAAAATTATGATTATGTTATTATTGAGTACAATTAATAACTTACGTAAGAAATTGCGATAACTATAATTCATTATATATGTATAAATTAAAAACACGACGATCTATTAAAAAAAGATTTAAAATAACTTCATGTGGTAAGTTAATGATGCGTAAAGCATCACGTAGTCATTTACTGGAAAAAAAAAGTAGTAAACGCAAAACAAGGTTAAGGAAAACTGGTTTAGTTCAATTAAGAGATAAAAAGAATTTTAAATTTAGTTTGCCTAATTTGTATTAAATATTTTATATATAATATCATTATGACACGTGTAAAACGAGGTAATATTGCTCGAAAAAGAAGAAAAAAAATACTTAATTTAGCTAAAGGATTTACAGGATCTCATTCAAAGTTATTTCGAACTGCAAAACAGCAAGTTTTAAAATCTTTGAAGTATTCTTATATAGGTCGTAAAAATAAAAAGCGTTATTATCGTCAATTATGGATTGTACGTATTAATGCAGCCGTACGTAAATATAATATTAATTATAGTCAATTAATATGTTATCTTAAAAAAGCAAATATAGCATTAAATAGAAAAATGTTATCGCAATTAGCTATTTTAGATAATCAATCTTTTAATTTTTTAATAAAGTCTATTGTATAAAAGGCTTTAAAACATAGTACTTCTATTATTAATAAAATCTATTAATAATATAGTTATTAATAAGTAGCAAGCTTCTTGTTGCTTCATTTTGATTTAGTTGATGTACTATATATTGCGAAATTTGAATATGTTCTTCAGCTAAGTCTTTTGCTTTTTGAATTCCATTTGTGTTTTTAATAATAGTTATTGCTTGATTTATATCATCACTATATTGAAATTCTCTATCAATTAATTGATATAAGGTTTTTTTTTCTTCTAATGCAAAAAATAATGGAGCTGTTAAATTGCCATTTTTTAAGTCTAATCCAGCTGGTTTCCCTAAAGTTTTAGAAGAACTTACTATGTCTAAAATATCATCTATTATTTGAAATGCTAGACCTAAGTGTTTACCGTATAAATAAACTTGAGTTTGCGTAATTTTATCACATTCATTTAGCATTGCAGCGCCTTTACAGGAAGCTGCAATTAATGATGCCGTTTTGTAAAATGATTTTTCAACATAGTTATTAATTGATATCGTATAATCAAAATGAATTAAACCTTGTCTAACTTCTCCTTCTGCAAAATCTGTAATAACTTTAGAGATTATTTTAACTACTCCTATGTTATTCAGATTAGCTAAATACCAAGAAGATTGTGCAAATAAAAAATCACCTGCTAATACGGCTACTTTTGTATTAAATTTATTGTGTACAGTATCTATTCCTCTTCTTGTTTCACAATCATCTATCACATCATCGTGCACTAAACTTGCTGTATGTATAATTTCAGTAATTTCAGCTAATCGTTTGTGTTCTGGTAAAATTGATTGTGTACAAGTATTATTTCTTGTTGCTTTAGATATTAATAATACAATTGAAGGTCTAATTCTTTTGCCTCCTGCATTAAATAAATGCTTAGCAGCTGCATATAGTATGGGATGCTTTGCACTTACCATCTTTTTTAAATTATTATTTAATTGTGTTAAGTCATTATTAATTAGTTCAAAATTTACTTGAGTAATTGTCATAATACAAGTATAAAAAATATATATAAAGAAATGTCTTATTAGAATATAAATTAAGTTCTTAATTGTGTTATATTCTTTTGTTATTATTATATGATCTAATTATAGAATATATTATAATATCTATAATTTTTATTCCAATTTATTTTTCATATAGACTATCAATAATTAATAATATTTATACTACAGGAGTTCATAAAACTTAATTATGGTTAGAAAAATAGTTTTACCCTCTACATTATCTGAATCATCTAATATCGAAGATATTAATAAAGATTTACTTTTATTATTATATGCAGATATGGTTTTAGGGCGTAATTTTGAAGATATGTGTGCACAAATGTATTATCGCGGAAAAATGTTTGGTTTTGTACATCTTTATAATGGACAAGAAGCTGTTTCTACTGGTGTAATTAAAGCCTTGGAAGATAATGATTATGTGTGTAGTACTTATCGGGATCATGTACATGCATTAAGTAAAGGCGTGCCCCCTAAAATGATTATGGCTGAATTATTTGGCAAAGAAACAGGTTGTAGTCGCGGCCGCGGTGGATCGATGCATATTTTTTCAGCTAAACATAATTTTTTAGGTGGTTTTGCTTTTATTGGTGAAGGTATACCTGTTGCAATAGGAGCTTCTTTTCAAAGTGTATATCGTAAGCAAGTATTACGAGGTTTGCACTCTCTTAATGTAACAGTTTGTTTTTTTGGAGATGGTACGAGTAATAACGGTCAGTTTTTTGAATGTTTGAATATGGCAGTTTTATGGAAACTACCTATTATTTTTGTTATAGAAAATAATCAATGGGCAATAGGAATGGCTCATCATCGTTCAACATCATATCCTGAGATTCATCAGAAGGCACAGGCTTTTGGCTTACCTGGAGTAGAAGTTGATGGTATGGACGTATTAGCTATTAGAAAAGCTACTATACATGCTATTAAACGTGCTAGGTCTGGCGAAGGACCAACATTAATTGAAGCATTAACTTATCGTTTTCGTGGACATTCTTTGGCTGATCCTGATGAATTAAGATCAAAACAAGAAAAAGATGCATGGTTAGCACGTGACCCTATTAATAATTTAAAAAGATATATTCTTAATAATAATTTTGCTTCTGATAATGATTTAAATTTAATTCATGAAAATATTAAAAATCAAATTGATAATTCTATTGAATTTGCTTTATCTAGTCCAGAGCCAGATATTAAAGATTTAAAACGTTATCTATTCGCAGAAGATTAAAGATTTAAATTATTTATACAATTATTGAACTATAATACTTAAATTATGACTGAAATGTTTATGTTTGATGCTTTGAGAGAAGCAACAGATGAAGAAATGTCGAAAGATAAGACTGTATTTGTTTTAGGTGAAGATGTCGGTCATTATGGTGGGTCATATAAAGTAACAAAAGATTTGCATGCTAAATATGGTGACTTACGTATTTTAGATACTCCAATAGCTGAGAATAGTTTTATGGGTATGGCTATAGGAGCTGCAATTACAGGGTTAAGGCCTATTGTTGAAGGTATGAACATGAGTTTTTTATTATTAGCATTTAATCAAATTTCTAATAATGCTGGTATGTTACGATATACATCAGGCGGAAATTTCAAAATACCTATTGTAATACGTGGTCCAGGAGGAGTAGGTCGACAATTAGGTGCTGAGCATTCACAACGATTAGAAGCATATTTTCAAGCAATTCCTGGTTTAAAAATTGTAGCATGCTCTACTCCTTATAATGCAAAAGGTTTATTAAAGTCCGCTATTAGAGATAATAATCCAGTTATTTTTTTTGAACATGTTTTATTATATAATTTAAAAGATAATTTACCAGACAATGATTATTATTTACCTTTAGATAAAGCAGAATTAGTGAGAGAAGGAAGTCAAGTTACTATACTAACTTATTCACGAATGCGTCATCATGTAATGCAAGCTGTTAATATTTTAACTAAAGACAGTTATGATCCTGAAGTTATAGATTTAATTTCTTTAAAACCAATAGATATTCAATCAATTGGTAATTCATTACGAAAAACTAATAAACTTATTATTGTTGAAGAATGTATGAAAACAGGTGGAATTGCAGCTGAAATTATTGCGCAAATAAATGATTTATATTTTGATTTATTAGATGCTCCAATTATTAGATTATCGTCTCAAGATATTCCAACTCCATATAATGGCAATTTAGAAAAAGCTACTGTTATACATCCTCATCAGATAGTTAATGCTGTGAGGAAATTAATTGATTAAAGAATTTAATATAGTTCTATAACACTGGAAGTAAGTAATAGATTATAGATATTACTTACTTATAAATATTAAAAATTTAAGTCAGCAGCTTGTACTTTTTCCCATTGTTTTTTCTTTAACACAAAAAATATTTGAGCTAATGTTACAGTAAAGAAAAAAGCAATCATTCCTTTTATTCTATTTGGATTTTGTAGTACTATTTCCGCTTCATCTTGTCCAAATCCACCCACATTAGGATCATTTGTAATAACTTGATTATTAATAACATTATTTCCTTCCGAAATAAGTAATTTAAATCCTGCAGGTATTTTCTCTTTATATATGTCTCCATTAATTTTTTCTATATCAATATCATATCCTCCATTATCTGTCTTAGCAATATGTATAATTTTTCCACTATTTGTTACACTAATTGGGTTGTTATTTGACTTATCTCCAGTTGGATATATTTGTCCTCTACCTCTATTGCCACCTAAATAAATAGGATATTTGAAAAAGTGTACATTTTTATCTTTGTTAGGGTCTGGAGATAATATTGGAAAAGTAATACTTTGATTTGTATTACCTGGTATAGGTCCTACTAATAAGATATTAGGTTGTGAGGTACTATAAGGCTGTATGTAAACATTTTTTGTTTTATTTTTTAATTCTTTTGATAGTAATTTTTTAGGAGCTAGTTTAAATCCATCTGGTAGAATAAGCACTGCTCCAACATTTAAGGATCCTTGGTCTCCATTTCCTAATTGTTGCTTAAGATTTGTGTCATAAGGTATTTCAATGGTTGCTTCAAAAATACTATTTGGTAATACCGCTTTTGGTGTTTCAATATGAACAGGTTTTTGTGCTAAATGACAGTTAGCACAAACAATTCTTCCAGTTGCTTCTCTTGGATTTTCATATCCTTGTTGTGCATAAATTGGAAATGCATATGTACTAAATGTATAAATTAAACTAATACTTGCAATACATATCAAATGGCATATCAACTTTTTCGTTTTGTTTGTACAAACTATTAAATCACTGTAATTCATAATAAATAATCTATAAAAATATATATCTTTTATTAATAATAGCATTCTAAATTTATTATTTTTAATAAATCTATAATATTACTTTATTATTTATCTAATAACTTTAACATAATACAACCAGAAAAATATAATAGTATTATTGCTGTACTAGTAAAAATTTGGGTAATAGGATCTGTTGAAGGTGTAATAATAGCTCCTAAAATAGTAGCTATAAAAACTATATATTTCCAATATATCAACATTTGATCAGATGACACAATTTTAGCAATACCTAACAAAAGTTGTATAATCGGTATTTGGAATGAAATACCTGTACTCAGTATCAATAGTAATATAAAATTAAAATATTCTTCTAAAGACCATATGGGTTCTATCATATCAGCTCCATATTGAATAAAAAATTGTATTGCAGCAGGTGCTAATATATGGTAAGAAAAAAAGATACCACTAACAAATAGGATAATAGAACTTATTACAAGAGGAATAACATATTGTGTTTCTTGAGGTGTTAAGCCTGGTATAACAAATCTCATTATTTGATATATAGTAAAAGGTATACTAAATAATAATCCAGTATAAATAGCAACTTTAATTGAAGAAAAAAGATATTCACCTGGCGCTAATTGTAAAAATTTAATTCCTACAGCTGGTTGTTGCAAAAAGTAAATAATTTTTTTTATTTTAATAAAACAAATAGAAGTTATAATTACAAATACAAGCAAAGAAAAAAGAGCTCTTTTTCTTAATTCTTCTAAGTGTTGCAGTATTGGCATTTCATGAGAACTCATTTCATTTTTAGTAGTCATATTATATTATCTTTGAATTTCAATAGTTTAGCTATAATATTTACTGTATATTGATTTGTAAAAAAATAAAAAATATATTTTTGTGATTAATACAAGTAAAAAAAAAATAATCATGTAAGCTATGATTGTATAGTAATAACAAGGAGATAAATATTAATGATTGTGAAGGCAAGTAGTGGAAGTCCTATTGTACAACCACAACTGTACCGTACTGCTTCAATTTCAAATATTGTTAAAGCAGAGCAACAAGATAGATTTTTACAATTAGGTGAATTGAATGAATTAGTCTCTTTTTTCAATTCGGGCAATAAACGATTAGAAATAGCAGAAATTTTATCAAAAAATGCAAATATTTTAGTAGCTAAAGCTGCTGATAAAATTTTTGTAGGCGGATCAGCAATTTCATATTTAGAAAGACCACAAGCTGCATTTTTAAATAATAATGATTTAAATAATATTGTAGATATGCAAGATTTATCTGGCAATACTCAAAATAGTTTTGTTCAAGGTTTTTCATCTGCATTCAATGCGAGTGATTCATTACCACCAGGTTTTAAACCAATCAATGTTAGTCGTTATGGTAAAATAAGAATGCAGAAATCACTACGTGATTTAGATTGGTTTTTAAGATATTTAACGTATGCAATTATTGCAGGAGACCCAAATATATTATCTGTAAACATTCGAGGATTAAGAGACTTAATTGATAATGCTTGTTCAAGTGCTGCTGCTATAGTTGCATTACGTGAAATGCGTACTATATCATTACAAATTTTTACTTCTGATCAAGAAGCAAAAAGTTTAGTCCAGGAATATTTTAATATTATTATTAATGAGTTTGAAGCTCCAAGTTTAACAGATAAAATAAGAAAAAGATTTTCTAATGATTTACAGGGTTTACGGTTACCTCAAATATATGCAAAAGCAGGTGTAGGTATACCAAGATTTGTTTTAAAAACAAGTTTATCTACTAATGAGAAAAATATAGTAGTTCAAGCTTGCTATCGTCAAATTTTTGAACGTGATATTAGTAAAGCATATAGTTTACAATTTTATGATTTAGAATCACAAGTTAAAAATGGCCAATTATCTATTAAAGAATTTATTAGATCTATTGGTAAATCAGTAATTTATAGAAAACAATTTCATGAAACTTTTGTAAATAGTAGAGTGGTTGAATTAGCATTTAAGCATTTCCTCGGTAGAGGCCTGAGCTCTATAGAAGAATTTCAAAGAAATTTTTCAATTATTTCATCTCGTGGCTTAGATGGCCTAATAGATAGTCTTATCAACTCATCTGAATATGCTGATTATTTTGGCGAAGAAACTGTTCCATATTTTAGAGGAATAGGTGAAGAGCCACAAGAGTGTCGTAATTGGGGTGCACAAATAGATTTATTGAATTATAGTGCAGTATTTAGAAAAATTCCTCAATTTATTACTTTATTTGCAGACTATAAATCAAATTTACCTGATCAGCATCCATATGGTTTAAGTAATGATCCATTGTATATACAATTTGGAGCTATTTTTCCTCAAAATACTGTAAATTTACGAAAAAAATCGGCATTTTTTGGTAAAGACACTCGCAGAATTTTATTGCGTAGAGGACCAGGTATTTACAGCCAAATTTCTAATCCTAATTTAAGATCTAAATTGCCAGGCAATTTAGGTCCAAAGGTTTTTAAATTAAATGAAGATCAAAATACAAAGGTAATTAATGGTATAGAATCAAGTGTTGACAGTAATCTTGAGCAAGTAATTAGTGCTATTTATTTACGAGTATTTGGCCGCTTTATATATACAGAGGAAATGGTATATATTTCACGTTTTGAAAATCAATTCAGAGATCGCAAAGTTTCAGTACGCGATTTTATAAAAGTTTTAGTTAAATCATCTATTTTTAGATCTTTATATTGGCAACCGTTATATATATGTAAAGCAATTGAATATATTCATAACAAATTAATTGGAAGGCCGACTTATGGTCGACAAGAAATTAATCAATATTTTGATATCGTATATAAATTTGGCTATTATGATATGATAGACGCGATGATGAATAGTTTAGAATATATAGAATCTTTTGGAAATAATACTGTACCTTATGAAAGATATACTTTGTCATCAGTTATAGCATCTCGTAACTTACGTCAGAAAAATATTAATCAGCAGGTTCAAAAGTCTACAATTAGTATTGAGAAGAACAATAAAAGTAATTTTATTGTTTTAGGTCAATCTAAATCATTATTGAGTAATGCAGGCATTGTACAAAAAATTAATCAAGGTGTAACTTCTCAAAGAGATCAAGCTAAAATCTTTATTGCAAAAAATAATATAACAAAATCAGAAAAATCTCAAATTATTAGAGCATTATATCGTCAATTATTTGAAAGAGATTTAAATAGCTTTAGTTTAGGAGATGAATTTTATAATTTAGAAAAAGCATTTATGACAAATGACCTTACAGTTCAACAGCTGGCAGAGCAACTAGGTTCTTCATCTTTATATCGCAAAGAATTCTACAATTCTTATCCTAATAGTAAAGTTATTGAAATAGGTACGAAGCATTTTTTAGGTAGAGCACCTAATAATCAAGCTGAAATTCGCTATTATAATCAGATTTTAGCTTCTCAAGGTCATGATTATTTTATTAGTATATTAGTAAATAGTGTAGAATATAAGACAATTTTTGGGGCAAATACTGTTCCTTATCGTCGCTTTCCTACTTTACCTGCTGCTAATTTCCCAAATACTGAAAAACTTTATAATACTTTAACTAAACAAAATGATCAAATAGTAATTTCTAGTTTTCAAGGATTAGTAGGTTATAGTTAATTCAATTTTTCAATTACACTTTCTTGTTTTAGTACTTTTAGTAGAAAAACAACAAATAGTATAATTGTAGTATACTTTATTTGGGAACGACTGAATAAAGTTATAATTTTAAAATATATTTTTATGATAGTATATTTAATGTAATTTAAGTTGTTTGATGAGTCAAATTTTAAAAATAAATCATTCAAATTATTGTAGGAGTTTAATGAATGAGTATTGTAACAAAATCAATTGTAAATGCTGATGCTGAAGCTAGGTATTTAAGTCCAGGTGAATTAGATCGTATTAAAAGTTTTGTTTTATCAGGTCAAAGAAGATTAAGAATAGCTCAAATTTTAACTGATAATCGTGAATTAGTGGTTAAACAAGGAGGCCAACAATTATTTCAAAAAAGAACAGATGTTGTGTCTCCTGGTGGAAATGCATATGGTGAAGAAATGACTGCAACTTGTTTAAGAGATTTAGATTATTATTTACGTTTAGTAACTTATGGAATAGTTGCAGGCGATGTAACTCCAATTGAAGAAATTGGTCTAGTTGGTGTAAAAGAAATGTATAATTCTTTAGGGACACCTATTTCTGGTGTAGCTGAAGGTGTAAAATGTATGAAAAATGTTGCTTGTGGTTTATTGTCAGGAGAAGATGCAGCTGAAGCAGGATTTTATTTTGATTACACTTTAGGTGCAATGCAATAATTAAAAGTTGTATATAAATTGTTAATTAATTAAATATTTATTATTAAGGATGTGTTAAATTATGCAAGACGCTATTACTTCTGTTATTAATACAGCTGATGTACAAGGGAAATACTTAGATGATAGTTCACTAGAGAAATTAAAAGGTTATTTCAAAACAGGTGAATTAAGAGTTCGTGCGGCAGCAACAATTGCAGCGAATTCAGCGACTATTATTAAAGAGTCTGTAGCAAAAGCATTATTGTACTCTGATATTACAAGACCTGGTGGTAATATGTATACTACGAGAAGATATGCAGCTTGTATTCGTGATTTAGATTATTATCTACGTTATGCAACTTATGGTATGCTTGCTGGTGATCCTTCTATTTTAGATGAACGTGTATTAAATGGTTTAAAAGAAACTTATAATTCTTTAGGTGTTCCTATTGGTGCTACAATACAAGCAATTCAAGCAATGAAAGAAGTGACATCAGCTCTTGTTGGAGCTGATGCAGGGAAAGAAATGGGTTTATATTTTGATTATACTTGTTCAGGATTAAGTTAAATAATATTTATTATAATGAAACTGTAAAAAACAAAATTAAAATAAATTAATTTTGTTTTTCTATAAATAAATTAACAAATCTAATATTAATTATTTTTTATTTAAGACATTAGCTGCTTGTATACGAGCTCTTGCTTTTCTTAAATTTTGTGTTGCTTCTATTTTTTCTTTGCTACTTTTTGCTTCTGTTAATTTTTTAGTTGCTTGTGTCAAATTGTCTTGTGCTTCGTTAATATTGATCTGAGATACTGTCTCAGCACCATTTACTAAAATTGTGATATTATTATTTTCAATTTCAGCAAAACCACCAAGTAAAATTATAGGTTGCCATTCTTTATCAATTCGAACTCTCATTACACCTATATCTAAAGCAGTTAATAAAGGAATATGACCTGTTAATATGCCTAGCTGTCCTGTGCTACTTGGCAAAATTATTTCTTCAGCACTTGCATCCCAAACAATTTGATCTGGTGCAATGACACGTATTTGTAATGTCATAGTAATTATTTTTTTATGATTATTTTAGAGTTTCTGCTTTACTAATAGCTTCTTCTATATTTCCTACTAAATAAAATGATTGTTCTGGTAAATCATCTAGTTCTCCATCTAAAATCATTTTAAATCCTTTTATTGCTTCCTCTAAAGATACATATTTACCTGGAGATCCAGTGAATACTTCTGCAACAAAAAACGGTTGAGATAAAAATCTTTCAATTTTTCTAGCTCTAGCTACAGTTAATCGATCTTCTTCTGATAATTCATCTAATCCTAAAATTGCAATGATATCTTGTAGCTCTTTATATCTTTGTAAAGTAGATTTAATTTGTTGTGCTATTGTATAGTGTTCTAAACCTACAATACCAGGTTGTAACATTGTAGATGTAGAACCTAAAGGGTCTACGGCAGGATAGATTCCTTTTGCTGCTAAACCTCTTGACAATACAGTTGTTGCATCAAGATGGGCAAATGTCGTTGCTGGAGCTGGATCTGTTAAATCATCTGCTGGAACGTATACTGCTTGTATAGAGGTTATTGACCCATCTGTTGTTGAAGTAATTCTTTCTTGTAAAGCACCCATCTCTGTCGCTAAAGTAGGTTGATAACCTACTGCTGATGGCATACGTCCTAAAAGTGCAGATACTTCCGATCCAGCTTGAACAAATCTAAAAATATTATCAATAAATAATAATACATCTTGTTTATTAATATCTCTAAAATACTCTGCCATAGTTAAAGCAGTTAAACCTACACGCATTCTAGCACCAGGTGGTTCGTTCATTTGGCCATATACCAGAGCTACTTTTGAATCAGTTAAGTTATCAGCATTAATTACTTTAGATTCCTTCATTTCTTCATATAAATCGTTTCCTTCACGCGTTCTTTCACCTACTCCGCCAAATACTGAAACACCACCATGTGCTTTTGCAATATTATTAATTAATTCCATGATAAGTACTGTTTTACCTACTCCAGCACCGCCAAATAAACCAATTTTCCCACCTCTTCTATAAGGTGCTAATAAATCGACAACTTTAATGCCTGTTTCAAAAATTGAAGGCTTTGTTTCTAGATCTGTAAATAATGGTGCAGATCTATGAATAGGAAGTGAATCAGATGATGAAACATCTCCTAGGTTATCTACAGGTTCCCCTAATACATTAAAAATTCTACCTAATGTAGGAACTCCTACTGGTACAGTAATAGGTTCACCTGTATCAATAACTTCAATTCCTCGTTTTAAACCTTCTGTAGAGCTCATTGCTACAGCTCTAACTCTATTATCCCCTAATAACTGTTGTACTTCACATGTAATAGTATTATCATGTCCTTGTACTTTTAATGCATTAAATACTTGAGGTAATTGTCCGTTTGGAAATTCAATATCTAATACTGGACCAATAATTTGTATTACAGATCCTTTTTGTGTAGATGTAACCATTTGGGTGATTTTAATTATTGTTAGTCAATTGATAAAATTTCTTTATATTATATTTTACACTGAATTATACTGAAATAAAATCTATTATTCATAAGGATATATTAATCTTTATAAAGTTTATATAGTTATTGGTTGATATTATAAAAACGTCCAGTAGTTTTTAGCCAATTTTGGGCTTCAATATAATTATTTGGAGCTAAAATAATTGCTTGTTCCCAATATTTAGCTGCTTTATCAAACATTAATTTTGAAGTGTGTAAATCTTTATTTTTAGAAGCTTTTAAGCCTTGATAATGATATATTACTGCAATATTATTTAACGCTTGAGGTAATTGAGAATTGAGTTCTAAAGCTTGGTGGTAATATTCTAAAGCTTTTATGTGTTCTCCATTACTTGCATAAATTAATCCTATGTTATATAGTATATAAGATCTATCATACGGATCTTCTTCTAGAACTAAAGCTTCATAGTAATTTTCTAAAGCTTCAGCATATTCACCTTCTGATTGTGCTGACATTCCATCTCTGTAATAATAAAATGCTTGTTTTTCTTCTTTACTTGTAGGTAGTACTTTTAGAATAATATCAGCTAATACTGTGAAAGTTTTGTCTATAAAGTTATCATTTTTTTGTAAACGAGGCATATTGTCCTTAAATTATCATGATATTTGATACTTTCATTATACTAGCCTATGAGTATTTTTACTTATTTTTTATTCATTATAATCTTTATTTGGTATTTTAATATGATAAATAATTATAAAAAACAATATAAACAATTTAATTTATATCAACCTTTTTCTAATCACATAGTCTGTAATCAAGACGATTATATTGATTCTTTACTTACTTTAAAGCAACCTCAAATTATTAGTAATAACACTAATAATATTATTCATGCGGATCAACCATTGATAAATTTAGAGAATAATTTAATTGATGTAAAAGATAATAATATTACTTCAAATAATTCTAGTAAATTTGAGAAGAAAAATAAAACTTCTGTATACACAGAAGATATCTTAGAGATAAAAAAGAAAAAAAATAAATTACAAAAAAAGAATCGTAAGCAAAATGTAATGCAAGACGACAATGTATTTAGAAATAATAATAGTAATTTATTTTTGAATGAAGATAATTTAAATCATGATATTATTAAAGTGCCTAAAGTTACGAAACATAAGAAAAAATTACAAACTAAAGTTGAAATAAATGAAGATACGCAAACAAAAGTAGAAATAGAAAATAATCTTTCACATGATCTTCTTGATAAAGAAATTGTAATTAATTCACCTCTTACTATAAAAGAATTATCTAGCAAATTAAAAATACCGGAAGCAGAAATTATAACTTATTTATTTTTAAAAGGTATTTCTGTTACAATAAATCAAATGATAGATATTGCAATAGCTGAAGAAGTTGCTTTAAAGTATGATTTTATTATTAAAAAAAATATAGCGAATAGTATACTTAATTCAGTAAAATTAAACACTCAAATATTAAATGGTAATCATAAATTAGTTCAAAGACCACCGATTATTACTATTTTAGGTCATGTCGATCATGGGAAAACAACATTATTAGATTCTATTTTGAAGACAAATCTAGTAAAAAAAGAATTTGGCGGTATTACACAAGCTATTGCGAATTATGAAGTTGAATTTTTATATGAAAAAATATTGCATAAGTTAATATTTATAGATACTCCAGGTCATCAAGCTTTTTCATCTATTCGTATGAGAGGTATACAAGTCACAGACCTTATTGTTCTTGTAGTAGCTGCAGATGATGGTCTTAAGCCACAAACAATTGAATCAATTCAATATATTTTTGAACAAAAATTACCTTATATTGTTGTTATTAATAAAATTGATAAATTAGGAATTAATACATTAAAAGTTAGAGAGGAATTAGCTAAATATAATATAATTGATGCATCTTGGGGTGGTGATGCTATAATTATTGAGGTAAGTGCATTAAAAGAAAAAAATATAGATGTACTATTATCTAATATTTGCTTATTATCCAATTTACAAGATCTTAAAGCAAATCCTGAACAATTAGCTGTTGGTACAATTATAGAAACTTATTTAGATATACAAAGAGGGCCAGTTGCTATTCTAGTTGTACAGAATGGTAGTTTAAAGATTGGAGATTTTATTGTTTCAGCTAATCTTTATGGAAAGGTAAAAAATATAATTTCAAATCACGGAATTAAACAAAGAATAGCTAGTCCATCATCCATAGTAGAAGTTTTAGGCTTTTCAAGTTTACCTAAAGCAGGTGAAGTTTTTCATGTTGTGCATAATAAAAAATCTGCTGAATATAAAATTAATCATTTCAAAAACAGCAAAGAAATAATACAAATTAATAATCTTAATAATAGAGTTACATTAGAGAGTATTCGTCATCAAGGTAGTTTAAAAAGTTTAAATTTAATTCTTAAAACAGATACTCAAGGATCTTCAGAAGCAATTATCAATGCTTTTAATAATATTTCACAGGCAAAAGTTCAAATTAATATTTTACAATTAAGTTTTGGAAATATTTCTAATACAGATATTGAATTAGCATCAACTAGTAAGTCAATTATTATAGGTTTTAATATCAATATTTCTAGCCAAGCAAATGATGTAGCTAAAAAATTAAATGTTGTACTACAAAAATTTAATATTATTTACAATTTAATTGATTTTGTTGTTCTTAATATGTTGCATTTAGTAGAACCGGAGTATGATCAATTGATGATTGGTAAAGCTATTGTGCAAACAATCTTTTATATAAATAAAGGTTCTGTTGCAGGATGTAAAGTACTTGAAGGAAAATTAACTAAAGGGGCCTTCTTGAATATATATCGCAACTCTACAATAATTCATAATAGTACTTTAAATTCACTTAAACGTGTGAAAGATGATGTCAATGAAGTGACAGAAAATAATGAATGTGGGGTTATGTGTTACGATTATACTTTATGGAATGCTGGTGATATTATTGAAGCATATGAACTAAAAGAAAAAGAAAAAGTGTTATAATTATAAAAAGTTGAATTAATCAAAGATGAATGTCTTATTAAACTTAATTCATCTTTATCTGTGATTTCATATTAATCTTTATTTAGAAATGGTAGTAATGCTAAAATACGTGCTTTTTTTATACATTTAGTAATCTGTTTTTGTTGTTTAACTGTTAAACCTGTAGAACGTCTCGGCATTATTTTTCCTTGATCTGTAATAAATTTTCTTAATAAATCAATATCTTTATAATCTAATTTTTCATTAGATTTTATCGTCATACTTCTTTTATTATATGCAATCATAATATATTTTATTTTATTTCTTTAAATTGAGTATGTTTATTACAATTTGGACAAAATTTATTTAATTCAATTCTTCCAGGAGTATTTCTTCTATTTTTACTACTTGTATAGCGAAAAAGACCTTTTTTTCTTTTTTCACCAGTATTTTTTTCAATATTTCTACATGAACACTCTAAAGTAATCACAATTCTTGCACCTTTATTTTTTCCCATTTTTATTAAATGATATTTTTTGAATAATATATAATCATCTATTATGACATATTTATATATTAAGCTGCAACTAATTCTTACTTTATTTTATCTTGTTTCTATTATAATAGTAATGTTATACTAACTTATAATTACCTTTTGTTTAATATTTTAATAATTACTTTACTCTATATTCTATATATGCGTAAAAATTTGTCTGCAGTTAAAAAAAATCAAATAGCTATTCGAAATCGTCAGAGGAATAAAAGTTATAAATCTTCAATAAAAACATCAATTAAAAAATATTTATATCATCTTGAAAATAGTCATTTATTTAGTGTAGTAGATGTATCAACCAATTTATCTTTAGTATATCAAAAAATAGATAAAGCAGTTAAACGTGGTGTATTACATAAAAATAAGGCTGCACGTAAAAAAGCTGCTTTAGCTAAAATTATGCAATTGAAATTTGCATCGTAATTATATTAATAAATATAGTAAATTATAGGCATATAAATAATGAATGTCTATAATTTATTAATTCAATAACTTTATCTATTCTATAGCTAATTTATTATGTCTTATAATTTGAGATATTATCCTATTCATGTAAAATTCTATTTCGTATAAAGTATTAAGTATTATATTCATATAATTTGTACACTTATTTGTGGAGTTTTTTATGTCACGAGAACTAAATTATAAATTTAAATCTCCAGATCTTGCAGAAATACAAAGACAAAGTTTCAAACATTTTTTGTCAGATGGTTTAATAGAAGTATTAAATTCGTTTCCTGTGATAATTGATCCGACTGGTAAACTAGAATTGCAATTTTTTGGTAAAGAGTATAAATTAAAATTTCCTCGGTATAGTGTTAGAAAAGCAAAAAGTAGAGATAGAACATATAGTGTTCAAATTTATATTCCTTCTAAATTAAGTCGTAGAGATACAGAATTATTTAAAAAGAATAAAAATATTGACTCTTATAATATTGCTTATATGCAAGATCAAAATAAAAAATATAAAAAAAGATCAGTATTTATTGGTGATTTACCTTTAATGACAAATAGAGGTACTTTTATTATTTCTGGCACAGAAAGAGTTATTATTAATCAAATTGTTCGTAGTCCAGGCATTTATTACAAACAAGAATTAGATAAAAATAATAAACAAATATATAGTGCAAGTTTAATTTCCAATAGAGGTTCATGGCTGAAATTTGAAATTGATTCAAAAAATCAAATTTGGGTTAAAATTGATAAAACACATAAAGTTAATGCTTATATTTTTTTACGTGCAATTGGTTTACAGAATGATGAAATACGTAAAAATTTGACAAAATATTCATTTTTATTAAATGCATCTGAGTTGTATGCAAAAAAAGAATTAGTCAAAGAAGTAGGCAAATTAAAAGTAGAAGAAATAACAGAAGAAGAAGCTTTATTAATTGTTTATAGTAAGTTACGTCCTAATGAACCAGCTACAGTAACTGTTGCAAAACAAATGTTATATGCGCGTTTTTTTGACCCAAAACGTTATGATTTAGGCGAAGTAGGTAGACATAAAATTAACCAAAAGTTAAATGTCAAAATACCGAAACATTTTAGAGTATTATCTCCTCAAGATATTATTGCATCTATTAATTATTTAATTAATATTAAAGAGCAAAATATTGGTACATTCGATGATATTGATCATTTAGGGAATCGTAGAGTTCGCTCTGTTGGAGAATTATTACAGAATCAAATGCGTATAGGTATTAATCGTTTAGAAAGAATCATTCGTGAACGTATGATGATCTGTGATTTAGATTCTTTAAGTTTATCTAATTTAGTTAATCCAAAACCTCTTATGGCTTCAGTGAGAGAATTTTTTGGATCTAGTCAACTTTCACAATTTATGGATCAAACAAATCCACTATCTGAATTAACACATAAAAGAAGAATTAGTGCTTTAGGGCCTGGTGGATTAAATAAAGATCGTGCTGGTTTTGCTGTTCGGGATTTACATCCAAGCCATTATGGAAGAATCTGCCCTATTGAAACCCCTGAAGGTCCTAATGCAGGCTTAATTGGTTCTTTAAGTATTTATGCCCGTGTTAATATCTATGGCTTTATTGAAACACCATGTTATAGAGTCAATCAAGGACAGGTTATAGTAACTAGTAAGCCTACATATATTACTGCAGATCAAGAAGATAATCTAAGAATTGCACCAGCAGATATTCCTTTAGATGATAATTATCGTATCAAAGAAAAAAATATACCTGCACGTTATAGACAAGAATTTATTACATCTACAATTGATCAAATTGATTATATTGCTGTCTCTCCTATTCAAGTTATTTCTGCAGCTACATCATTAATTCCATTTTTAGAGCACGATGATGCTAATCGTGCTTTAATGGGGTCTAACATGCAGAGACAAGCAGTACCTTTATTATATCCAGAAAAAGCAATTGTTGGAACAGGTTTAGAAGCAAAAATTGCAAAAGATTCTGGCATGGTTGTTACAAGTCGTACAAAAGGTATTGTAAGTTATGTATCTGGAACAAAAATTGGTATTCAAGACTATAATGGTTATACAGTACATTATAGATTAAAAAAATACTATCGTTCAAATCAAGATACTTGTATTAATCAACGTCCACTTGTATGGCCTGGTGAACGAATTGAAGTTGGTCAAACAATTGCAGATGGAGCATCAACAGATGGTGGAGAAATTGCTTTAGGAAGAAACATAATTGTTGCATATATGCCGTGGGAAGGTTACAACTATGAAGATGCTTTTTTAATTAGCGAAAGATTAGTTTATGATGATTTATATACTTCTATTCATATTGAACGTTATGAAGTTGAATGTAGACAAACAAAATTAGGTCCAGAAGAGATTACTAGAAATATACCTAATGTAAGTGAATCTTCAATCAGTTTATTAGATAAAAATGGAATAATTGCTATTGGTTCATGGGTTGATTCTGGAGATATTTTAGTAGGGAAAATTACACCTAAAGGTGAATCTGATCAGCTTCCTGAAGGCAAATTATTAAGAGCTATATTTGGTGAAAAAGCACGAGATGTAAGGGATACATCTTTAAGATTACCAAATGCTGCTAAGGGTCGAATTGTTAATGTTAAAGTTTTTAGAAGACAAAAAGGAGATGATTTGCCTCCTGGTACGAATGTAATAATAAGAATTTATGTTGCACAAAAAAGAAAAATTCAGGTTGGAGATAAAATGGCTGGTAGGCATGGTAATAAAGGAATTATTTCAAAAATCTTGCCAGCACAAGATATGCCTTTTTTACCCAATGGTGTTCCTGTTGATATTATTTTAAATCCTTTAGGTGTACCTTCTCGCATGAATGTTGGCCAATTATTTGAATGCTTACTAGGTTTAGCTGGTGAACATTTACATAAACGTTTTAAAATTATGCCATTTGATGAAATGTATGGTCAAGAAGCATCACGAGCATTAGTTAATCATAAACTTAAAGAAGCTAGTATAATCACAAGCAATAAATGGATTTTTAATTCACTATATCCAGGAAAAGTGTTATTACGTGATGGCAGAACAGGAGAATATTTTGATAATCCTATTACAATTGGTAAAGCATATATTTTAAAATTAGTGCATTTAGTTGATGATAAAATTCACGCTAGATCAACAGGTCCTTATTCTTTAGTTACTCAGCAACCATTAGGTGGTCGTGCACAGCATGGTGGTCAAAGATTAGGAGAGATGGAGGTCTGGGCATTAGAGGCTTTTGGTGCAGCATATACTTTACAAGAATTGTTAACTGTCAAATCAGATGATATGCAAGGTCGTAATGAAGCATTAAATGCAATTGTTAAAGGTAAGCCAATTCCTAAGCCTGGTACTCCAGAGTCATTTAAAGTACTTATGCGAGAATTACAATCTTTAGGTTTAGACATTGCAGTTCATAAAATAGAAATATTAGATAATGGCAATCACGGAGTTGAAGTGGATCTTATGTCTACTGAAAACGATGTACAATTAAAAAATAGTCATGTTAATACATTGAATATTGTAAATGATAAAGACAAAGATAAATTAATTCAACAAGATACATATTTTAATTTAGATGTAATGAATAACTAGAATTTTTACTTATTTTTTATTTTGGATTTTATTTTTTATGAGTAAACTTGAGCATCATTTTGATTATGTAAAAATTAGCCTTGCATCACCACAAAAAATTCGTTCATGGGGGGAAAGAACTTTGCCTAATGGACAAATTGTAGGTGAAGTTACTAAGCCAGAAACAATCAATTATAGAACTTTAAAACCTGAAATGGATGGCTTATTCTGTGAACGTATTTTTGGCCCTGTTAAAGATTGGGAATGTCATTGTGGTAAATATAAAAGATTTAGATATAAAGGTATAGTATGTGAGCGATGTGGAGTTCAAGTTACAGAGTCTAAAGTACGTCGACATCGTATGGCCTATATTGAATTAGCTGCTCCTGTAACTCATGTTTGGTATTTGAAAGGTAGTACAAGCTATATTGCATTAGCATTAGATTTAACTATTAAAGAAGTGGAAAAAATAGTTTATTTTCATTCTTATGTTGTTATTAACCCAGGTGATTATAAGCATTTATATTATAAGCAATTATTAGAAGGATATGAATGGAGAGCACTAGAAGATAATTTATATCCCCAATCATCTAATTTATTTGGTATAGAGGTTAGTATTGGAGCTGAAGCAATTTATAAATTATTAAAAGATATTGATTTAAAACCCACTGTTGACATATTAAGAGAAGAAGCTTTAAAACCACCAAAAACATCTAAAGTACTTTCTCCAAAGTTTAGTAAAAAAATGAAAAGATTACGTTTATTAGAAAATTTTTTATCTACAGATGCTGATCCTTCATGGATGGTTTTTTTAGTAATTCCTGTAATTCCTCCTGATTTGAGACCAATGGTTCAATTAGATGGTGGAAGATTTGCAACAGCTGATTTAAATGAATTTTATAGAAGAATTATTAACCGTAATAATAGGCTTTCTAGACTTAAAGCTATTTTAGCTCCTGAGATTATTGTAAGAAATGAAAAAAGAATGTTACAAGAAGCAGTAGATGCATTAATGGATAATGGTCGTAGAGGAAGGACTGTAGTAGGTGCTAATAATCGTCCATTAAAATCTTTATCTGATATTATTGAAGGTAAACAGGGTCGCTTCAGGCAAAACTTATTAGGTAAAAGAGTCGATTATTCTGGTCGATCTGTTATTGTAGTTGGTCCAACATTGAAGTTACATCAATGTGGCTTACCTAAAGAAATGGCTTTAGAGTTATTTCAGCCATTTGTCATTCATAGATTAATTGTTCAAGGATTGGTAAATAATATAAAAGCAGCAAAAAAATTAATTCAAAAAAATGAAACAGTTGTGTGGAATGTTCTTGAAGAAGTAATTAATTCTCATCCAGTTTTATTAAATAGAGCTCCTACTCTACATAGATTGGGAATACAAGCATTTGAACCTATTTTAGTAGAAGGTCGTGCAATTAAATTACACCCGCTTGTTTGTCCTGCTTTTAATGCTGATTTTGATGGAGACCAAATGGCAGTACATATTCCATTATCATTAGAAGCACAAGCTGAAGCAAGATTATTAATGTTAGCACCTCATAATTTTCTTTCTCCTGCAACAGGTAGTCCAATTTTAATGCCAAGTCAAGATATGGTACTTGGCTGCTATTATCTTACTACTAATAATCCATCTGCACAAAAAGGTGCTGGTCAGTATTTTTATAATTTAGATGATGCACTAATGGCTTATGAACAAAACCAGATAAGCTTACATGCATTAATTTGGGTCCGTTTTAATGGGCATATTGAACATGGAAATAAACAATTAGAAATTAAAACAAAAAATATAAATTCAAATACAAAAATATTTGAGGATCGTATTATAACATATGATATAAAAAATCAAATTATTGCTCAATATATAAGAACGACTGTTGGTCGTATTATATTTAATCAGGTAATATCACAATCATTAATATTTGAGTAAATTTCATATAAATTAACATAAACAACAATGAAAAAAAAAATTGCAAATCCTCATTTTTCTAATAAAGTGATAGATAAAAATCAGTTAAAAAATCTTATAACTTGGGCTTTTAGGAATTATGGTATAGCACGGGCTGCAAATATGGCAGATAATTTAAAAGACTTAGGTTTTTATTATGCAACGAAGGCAGGCATTTCATTAAGTTTAGAAGATTTGCGTATACCACCAAGTAAGCAAAATTTATTAGAGACAACTTTAAATAGTATTACGGATACCGATAATCGTTATAAAAAAGGAGAAATTACTGTTGTAGAACGTTTTCAAAAAGTAATTGATACTTGGAATTATGCCAGTGAAACATTGAAAAAACAGGTTGTTGAATATTTTCGGAATACTGATCCATTAAATTCTATATATATGATGGCATTTTCAGGAGCAAGAGCTAATATCTCTCAAGTGAGACAGTTAGTTGGCATGAGAGGATTAATGGCTGATCCACAAGGACAAATTATTGATTTACCAATATCGAGCAATTTTAGGGAAGGTTTAACGATTACAGATTATTTTATTTCATCTTATGGTGCTCGTAAAGGCTTAGTAGATACAGCTCTACGTACAGCTGATTCAGGATATTTAACTCGTAGATTAGTAGATGTAGCACAAGATGTGATTATTAGAGAATATGATTGTAAAACGTTTCAAGGTATTTTAATTGAAGAAATGATAGATAATCAAAAAATTTTAATTAATTTACATCAAGCATTAGTAGGTAGAATATTAGCAGAAGATATAGTTGATCCACATTCTTCTAAAATAGTTGCACATTCTCAACAATATATTGATTCTACATTAGCTGATAAATTAGTAAGTTTAAAATTGAAAAAAATACTAGTACGCTCTCCTTTAACCTGTTCTTCTGTTCGTTCAGTGTGTCAATTATGTTATGGATGGAATTTAGCTCATGGTAAAATGGTTGACCTGGGTGAAGCTGTTGGAATTATAGCTGCACAATCGATTGGAGAACCCGGAACGCAATTAACAATGCGTACTTTTCATACTGGAGGTGTGTTTACTGGTGAATTATCGCAAAATGTTGTTAGTCCTTGTGATGGACTAGTAAAATACCCTGATAATATAAATTTTTATCACACACGTACTAAACATGGTGATGCGGCTTTATTTGTTAGTTCTGATTGTAAAATACAGATAATTAATAAAAATGTGGAAAACCCTTATGTAAATTTGATTAAAGGTTCTCTATTAATTATTCAAAACAATTGCTCTATTAAAAAAGGTGATATTATTGCAGAATATCCTTTAAGTAATCGTATTATTACAGAAAGAGCTCAAAAATCCGTACTTGCTGATTTTTCTGGTAGCATACATATTAAAAAAGCTATAAATAAAAAATTATCTATTTATAATACTTTAAGTCTTGATGATGATAGTAAAGTAGTTTGGATTCTTTCTGGCCAAGTTTATAATTTACCGAACAATGCTAATTTAGTTGTAAAAACTAATCAGTATGTTAATGAGAATTCTTTATTGGCTAAAATACAAATGATCAGTAACCATAATGGACGTATTTATTTAAATAATAAAGAAGATAAATTATTTAATAATAAGCTTCTATTAGTAACTTCTTCTAAAATATTTAAAGATATAAAGATTCTTTTAGATTCAAGTGATGATTTTAGGCAATATATTTTATATGTCAATAATATTGATAAATTTTTACTTAAAATAGAACCTAATAAAAAATTGTTTCATAACCAAATTGTTGCAGATTTAATGACTGATATCTATAAAACTGCAACTGGGGGAATTATTAAATATTTAGATTTATCAGTTATATCACAAAAAGATTCAAATAATAAAATAGATTATTATAGTATTTCAGGTTCAGGTTATATATTATGGATTTCGGAAGAAACTCATGAAATCAATAAAGATATTTCCTTGCTATTAGTAAAGCATGGACAATTTGTAGAAGTAGGAACAGAGATTGTCAAAAATATTTTTGCAAATAATTCAGGTATTTTAGAGGTAGTACATAAAGATGGGATTATAAGAGAATTAATTATTAAGCCAGGTAAATTATATCCAGTTATTAATTATAAAAAATATCAACAGATTAATAAAAGTAGAGGATTTTTACGTCCAGGAGAAAATTTACTTGAAGAAGTAAAGGCTGATAAGTTAGTATATTGGGAATTCATGCTAATTGAAGATAAATACTTTATTTTAGTGCGGCCTGTGTTAGTTTATTCTGTTCCTAATAAAAATATTTCATTTAATATATCTGATAAATCGTTCTCAACAGATATTGTTGATTTAGAATTTGTTAGAAGAACAAATTTTCGAGATGGAGAAAGAGTTAAATCTATTATTGGTGTTGATTTAATTACTACTCATTTAGTTATTAAAATAAGTGATACAGCATTAAATCTAAATTGTTCATGTCAACTAGAAGAGAATAGTAGTCATTCTAAATCATTATCATTAAAATTTATTACATGTGAGACATTAAATATCAAAGATAATAATATGATTTATGATACTAACTTATACACTCAAACTAATGTTTTAGTTCAAAATGGAGAGTATATCAAGTCTGGTGCAATTATTTCTCAAACGGAAATATTTTCTTCTATAGCAGGTAAAATTGAATATATTAAACAAAATTCAACATCAAATGCTCGTCTTTTATTAGTTAGTAAATTAGATACAAGAAGTTTTACTATTAATAATAATCAAAATTTAAATGTTAAAATAAATGATTGGGTATATTCTGGAGATCATATTGCAACTAATGTTATTACATATGATTCAGGTAAAATTATTTCTATTCAAGATAATCAAATTGTTCTACGTATAGGGCAACCTTACTTAATTTCATCAGGCTCTGTTTTACATATAGACAATGATACATTAGTACAAAGAGGTGAAAATATTGCAACTATTATATTTGAACGAGCTAAAACTGGTGATATTGTGCAAGGATTACCAAGAATTGAAGAAATTTTAGAAGCACGCAAAAAATCAGATAATTCATTTAATCCTCATTTTATGCTTGAAGCTAAATTTCGTTTTTATTTAAATCAAGGCTTAACTTTATATAATTCTACTAGATTGAGTGTAGTCGAAGTACAACTATTTTTAGTTAAAGAAATACAATTAGTGTATCAATCTCAAGGAGTAGATATTGCAGATAAACATATAGAAGTAATTGTAAGACAAATGACGTCAAAAGTTAAAATTGAAAATGGTGGAGATACAGATTATCTGCCTGGTGAAATTGTAGAGTTACAAAAAATTGAATTAATTAATAAATCAATTAGCTTTATTAATAAAACACCATGTTCTTATCATCCAATTTTATTAGGAATTACTAAAGCTTCTTTAAATACAGATAGTTTTATTTCAGCAGCAAGCTTTCAAGAAACAACAAAAGTGTTAACAGATGCAGCTATTTCAGGTAAATTAGATTGGTTAAGAGGATTAAAAGAAAATGTTATCATTGGTCGTTTAATACCAGCTGGCACAGGATTCAATACTTACAATAAATCTGCATTAATTAATAATCAAATTAATGATAGTGATGAATTTAAATTAAATCATGGTGGTGATTCAGATAAATTTGAAGATATTATTTTAGATGATAGAATTGCTCGTAAATATTCTATATAGTAGTCTTATTAAGAATTATTTTGTATTATTGTAAATTTTATATAAGCTTTATCTATTTATATTTTATGTTATGATGAATTTATAATGTAGACCTTAATGTCTATATAAGTCAATAGTTTATTCGTTATTTTTAAGTTATAAAATTAAAATTATGTCAACTGTATCTTTAGAAGAATTATTAGAAGCTGGTGTACATTTTGGTCATCAATCAAGAAGATGGAATCCTAAAATGTTTCCTTATATATATACAGAACGTAACGGTATACATATTATAGATTTAGTCCAAACAGCACAATTATTAAATGAAGCTTGTGAATTCATTAAAACTTCTTCTAGTGAAGGTAAGACATTTTTATTTCTTGGCACTAAACGTCAGGCAGCAGGTATTATTGCAAGAGAAGCAATACGTTCCAATTCTTATTATATTAATCAAAGATGGCTTGGTGGAATGCTAACAAATTGGATTACGATTAAATCTAGAGTTGAAAGATTGAAATATTTAGAAGATCAAGAAAATACTGGACTAGTAGATATTTTACCTAAAAAAGAAGCTTCAATGATTAGAAGAGAATTAGAAAAATTGAGAAAGCATTTGAATGGTATTAAGTTTATGAAAAAATTACCTGATTTAGTTGTTATTGTAGATCAAAAAAGAGAAACAACAGCTATTCAAGAATGTATTAAATTAGGTATTCCAACAATTTGTATTTTAGATACAAATTGTAATCCAGAAATTATTGATGTACCTATACCAGCAAATGATGATGCAATTAGATCAATTAAATTAGTAGTCAGTAAACTTGCAGATGCAATTTTAGAAGGACGAAATAGTGAAATTGTATAATTGTATTCATATACTTACTTTTTGAATTAAATAAATTTTTTAAATATATTACTATTTATAAATTAAGGATAATTAATGATTGAAGATACTGCTATTGAAAAAATTAAAGAATTACGAGCTAAAACAGGTGCCGGCATAAAAGATTGCAAACAAGCCTTAGATGATTCTCAAGGTCACATAAATGTTGCTATTGATAATTTAAGAAAAAAAGGACTTGCATCAGCAGAGAAAAAATCTAGTAGAATTGCAGCTGAAGGTGTTATAGAAAGTTATATTCATTCAGGTTCTAGAATTGGTGTTTTAGTTGAAATAAATTGTGAAACAGACTTTGTTGCTAGAGAAATTAAATTTAAAGAATTAGCTAAAAATATTGCAATGCAAATAGCTGCTTCACCAAATATTCAGTTTGTTTCTACAAATAATATTCCTCAAAATATTATTAATCACGAACTTAGTATAGAAAGTGCTAAAGAAGATTTGGCAAATAAATCAACAGATATAAAAGAAAAAATTTTAAGTGGTAGAATAGAAAAACGATTAAAAGATTTAAGCTTAATGAATCAACCATTTATTAAAGACACTAATTTATCAATAGAAGATCTCGTTAAACAACATATCTCATTATTAGGAGAAAATATTCAAATTAGACGATTTGAAAGATTTATTTTAGGAGACGGATTAGAAAAAAGAAATGAAAATTTTGCTAATGAAGTTGCTCAAATTATTAAAGATAATTAATAAATAAATGGAAAATATAAACAGAAATTTCTAAATATATTTGTTTATATTGATAATTAATAATAATAAAGTTAAATAATTAATATAAAGCGATATAATAAACTATGATAGTAATATTAGATATTAAATAAATTTTGACAATCAATAAAATTATACATGTATTATCAAAACATTAAACTGATGGACTTATTTGCTTTAATTTCTTCTGTAGAAGTTGGTAAACATTTATATTGGACGATAGGTAATTATAAAATTCATGGACAAGTCTTTCTTGTATCATGGCTTGTCATAGCTGTATTAGTTAGCTTGGCAATTTTTGGTACTAGAAATTTACAAAGAGCTCCACAAAAATTTCAAAATTTTATGGAGTTTATTTTGGAGTTTTTACAAGATATTGCAAAAAACCAAATAGGAGAACATGAGTACCGTTTTTGGGTTCCCTACATTTCTACTATTTTTTTATTTATTTTGGGTAGCAATTGGGCTGGTGCTTTAATTCCATGGAAATTAATTAGTTTACCAGAAGGTGAGTTAGCTGCTCCAACTAATGATATTAATACAACTGTTGCTTTATCTTTATTAACATCAATTGCATATTTTTATGCAGGTTTAAATAAAAATGGTTTGGGCTATTTTTCAAGATATATTGAACCAACGCCTGTATTATTACCAATTAATATTTTAGAAGATTTTACTAAACCTTTATCATTAAGCTTTCGTTTATTTGGAAATATTTTAGCAGATGAACTAGTAGTTTCTGTATTTACACTTTTAGTACCTATCTTAATTCCATTACCTGTGATGATTTTAGGTTTATTTGCAAGTTCTATTCAAGCATTAATCTTTTCAACTCTATCAGCTGCCTATATAGGAGAAGCAATGGAAGGTCATGGGGAAGAGTAAAAAAAATTTTTAAAAATCTTGTATTATATTATTATTATGAAATCTGTTAATTTTCTATATTTTTAATTGAATATAAATATAACTATGGATTCTCTTATTTCTGCTGCATCTGTAATAGCTGCTGGTTTAGCTGTTGGTTTAGCTGCAATTGGTCCTGGAATTGGTCAAGGAAGCGCAGCTGCAAATGCAGTTGAAGGTATTGCAAGACAACCAGAGGTTGAAGGTAAAATTCGTGGTACATTATTATTAAGTTTAGCTTTTATGGAATCATTAACAATCTATGGCTTAGTAGTAGCTTTATCACTATTATTTGCTAATCCTTATACAGGTTAATTTTTTGGACGCTTAGTTTTATTTTTTAATAAGCTAAGCGTTTTCTTAATGTAAAATTTATTTTTGATTAACCTTATATTATATAAAAATAATGAATAATTTATTACTTTTGTTAGCTTTACAAGAATCTCCTCCAGATCAAGGGGGTCTTTTTGACTTTAATGCCACTTTACCATTAATGGCTTTACAATTTTTAGCATTAACAATTATTTTGAATCTTATTTATTATAAGCCATTGAGTATCATTCTAGATGAAAGGGATGAATATATTCGTAATAGTTTAACTGCTGCTTCTGCAGCTTTAGATCGTGCGAATGATTTAACAACAAAATATGAATATGATTTAGCAGAATCTAGAAAAAAAGCTCAAGATATTATAAAAAAGGCTCAACAAGATGCTCAAGTAATAGTATCTGGTAAAATACAAGAAGCACAAAAAGATGCAGACCAGTTACTTAATAATACATGTAATCAATTAAATGTTCAAAAAGAACAAGCTCTGCAAAACTTAGAGCAACAAATAGATATGTTAAGTCATCAAATACAACTGAAATTATTGAATGATTAAAATGATTTATATTTAACATTTAAATATAGATATATAACAAGATTATATCTTAACATCTACGGAGAAATACTGTGCAAAATAATTATTCAATAGTAACTTTAATTTGTGAACACTCAAATAAAATAGGAGTTAGTTTAAATACTAATTTTTTAGAGGCTAATGTTGTAAATATTTTAATTTTATTATTTGGCTTAATTTATGTTCTAAAACAGTTTTTAGGTTCAATCTTAATAACAAGACAAGAAAAAGTTTTATTTGCTATTCGTGAATGTGAAGAAAGATTGCAGCAAGCAAACGATAGATTAAATGAATCAGAAAAACAATTAAATCAAACTCAGAATATTATTGATCAAATATTAAATGAGGCAGAAGCAACATCTAAGAAAGTAAGTCAATCGATTTTAGATCAAGGAAAAAATGAAGTTGATAAATTGATTAATGCTAGTAAAGCTAGCCTTATTTTAGCTGAAAATCAAATTAAGCAAGAAATTAAGCAACAAATAACGACTTTAGCTATTCAAAAAGTTAGTTTACAATTGCAATCTACAATTGATGCATCAATGCAATCAGAATTGATAGATAATAATATAAAAAAACTTAAAGGAGAGATATGAGTCAAAATGTTTTATATAAGATAGCTAATCCATATGCTGAAGCATTATTAGAGTTATCTCAAATAAATAATGTACTTGAACAAACATCTCAAGATCTTTCTTTTATATTGGAAATGATTACAGATTCACCTGAATTCAAATCATTTTTATTAAACCCATTAATTAGTAATCATTTGAAAAAAAAAGTATTAAACGAAGCTTTTTCAGATAAAGTAAGCGATTTTATACTAAAATTTTTATTTGTTTTACTGGATCGTAGGAGAATTTCTTTATTACATTTAGTTATTGAAAAATACTTTAGTTTAGTCTATAAGGCTGAAGCAACAATTGTGACAGAAATCTTTACTGTAAGTAATCTAACTGAAGAACAACAACATAATTTAATTGAAAAAATTAAAATAATGACAAATGGTAAACAAGTTAAATTAATTACAAAGATTGATCCAAGTTTAATTGGTGGATTTATTCTTAAAATAGGATCTAAAGTAATTGATGCTAGCCTATCAGGCAAATTACAGCAAATAGCGTTTTATTTAGAAGCAAATTAAGAAACATATTTTTATTATAATTATTAAGAGTATATGGTAAATATTAGACCTGACGAAATTAGTAATATTATACGCCAACAAATTGATAGTTACGATCAACAAGTACAAATTGCAAACATTGGTACCGTATTACAGGTAGGTGATGGAATAGCAAGAGTATATGGATTAGATGAAGTAATGGCTGGTGAACTATTACAATTTGAAGATAAAGAACAAACAGTTGGTATTGCATTAAATTTAGAGAGTGATAATGTTGGTGTTGTATTAATGGGAGATGGCAGAAGTATCTTAGAAGGTAGCTCTGTAAAATCAACTGGAAAAATTGCACAAATTCCAGTTGGAGATAATTTTCTTGGTCGAGTAGTAAATGCATTAGCTAAACCTATTGATGCGAAAGGAATTCCTCCAATCGACGGTACAAGATTAATTGAATCTTATGCTCCTGGTATTATTGGTCGGCAATCCGTATGTGAGCCTTTACAAACTGGAATTACAGCTATTGACTCTATGATACCAATTGGTAGAGGTCAAAGAGAATTAATTATTGGAGATAGACAAACTGGTAAAACAACTGTTGCTTTAGATACGATTATTAATCAGAAAGGCCAAGATGTTATTTGCGTATATGTAGCAATAGGGCAAAAAGCATCATCCGTTGCTCAAGTAGTTTCTACTTTAGAAGAAAAAGGTGCTTTAGAATATACAATTATTGTTACTGCTAATGCTGATGAACCAGCAACTTTACAATATATTGCTCCTTATACAGGAGCAGCATTAGCTGAATACTTTATGTATAAAGGTAAAGCTACTTTAGTAATTTATGATGATTTAACAAAACAAGCACAAGCTTATCGTCAAATGTCTTTATTATTACGTCGTCCTCCTGGAAGAGAAGCTTACCCTGGTGATGTATTCTATCTACATTCAAGACTCTTAGAAAGAGCTGCTAAATTAAACCAAGAATTAGGTGGTGGTAGTATGACTGCATTACCAATCATTGAGACTCAGGCTGGTGATGTTTCTGCTTATATCCCAACTAATGTAATTTCAATTACAGATGGTCAAATCTTTTTATCTGGTGATCTGTTTAATGCAGGTATTAGACCTGCAATTAATGTTGGAATCTCTGTTTCTAGGGTAGGATCTGCTGCTCAAATTAAAGCTATGAAACAAGTAGCAGGAAAATTAAAATTAGAGTTAGCTCAGTTTGCAGAACTTGAAGCTTTTTCTCAATTTGCATCTGATTTAGATAAAGCAACTCAGAATCAATTAGCAAGAGGTCAACGTTTAAGAGAAATTTTAAAACAAGCACAAAACTCACCCATTCCAGTAGAAGAACAAACAGCAATAATTTATACTGGTATTAATGGATATTTAGATACAATTGAATTATCTAAAGTCAAAGAGTTTATCATAGCATTACGAGATGATTTACGCAATTCTAAACCACAATTTGGTGAAAGTGTTCGTACTACTAAAAAGCTGAATCCGGATGCAGAAGAAATTTTAAAACAATCAATACAAGATGTAACACAAGCATTTTCTGTATAAATTCATATAGTTTGATATAAAGAAATTAGGATAAATTAATTCATATACATGATATATTTATCCTATTTTAACTAATTATCAATTTATAGATGATTGAATATATTGATAACCATGTTGTTCTAGATGTTTTACTATTCTAAAATCTCCTGTATGTACTATATTGCCTTCTTGCATAATATGAACATAATTAGGTTTAATATAATCGAGAAGCCTTTGATAATGTGTAATCAAAATAATGGCATTATCATTATTTTTTAAATTGTTAATAGTATGAGAAATTGTTTTTAAAGCATCAATATCTAAGCCTGAATCAGTTTCATCTAAAAGAGATAATTGACTATTTAATAGTGACATTTGTAAGATCTCATTCTTTTTTTTTTCTCCTCCAGAAAAACCTTCATTGACATTTCTGTTTAAAAACGTAACATCCATGTCAATATCTTTAATTTTTTCATCAATAAAATCAAGAAATGATAAAGGATCTAATTCATTCTCATTATAGAATTTTTTTTTGGCATTATAAGCAGTTCTTAGAAAATCTGCGTTACTGACACCGGGAATTTCAACTGGATATTGAAAAGCTAAAAAAATTCCATTATGAGCTCGCTCTTCGGGTTCCATTTCTGTAATATTCTTTTCATTAAATATTATTTGACCTTGTGTAATTTTATACTTAGGATGTCCTGCTATAACTTTTGCTAATGTACTTTTACCAGAACCGTTTTTACCCATAATTGCATGAATTTCTCCAGAATTAATAGAGAGATTTAAATTATTAAGGATAATTGTTTCATTTATTTTTACTTGTAAATTTTTTATATCTAAAATATTTTTTTTTATCATGATTATTGTTTTATTTATTAAAGTAAGATCAACCTATTGTACCTTCTAATTTTAGGCTCAACAATCTATCTGCTTCCATTGCAAATTCCATGGGTAAATCGTTAAGCACATCTCTACAAAACCCACTAATCATGAGACTAATAGCATCTTCTATATGTATACCTCTCTGTAAAAAATAAAAAATTTGTTCTTCACCTATTTTACATGTTGAAGCTTCATGTTCAAGTTTGATATATGGATTTTGAATTTGAATATATGGAAAAGTGTTGGCACTAGATGTATTGCTTAATAATAAAGAATCACATTGAGAATAATTTCTAGAATAATATGCTTTAGGACCAATTTTCACTAATCCTCTATAACTATTTATTGAATAGCCTGCTGATATACCTTTTGAAATAATTTTACTCTTGGTATATTTACCAAGATGAATCATTTTACTTCCTGTATCAGCTTGCTGATAATTATTAGTTAATGCTATTGATGAAAATTCTCCATTTGAATAATTACCAACTAAAATACAACTAGGATATTTCCATGTAATTGCTGAGCCTGTTTCTACTTGAGTCCACATTATTTTAGAATTTGTTCCAATACAAATTCCTCTTTTTGTTACAAAATTATAGATTCCACCTTTTCCGTCTTTGTTACCGGCATACCAGTTTTGAACAGTAGAATATTTGATAGTTGCATTATCTAAAGCTATAAGTTCAACTATAGCTGCGTGTAATTGATTATTATCAAATTGTGGTGCAGTACATCCTTCTAAATAACTAACATAACTATTTTTATCAGCTATAATTAATGTTCTTTCAAATTGTCCTGACTCTTTATTATTAATTCGAAAGTATGTAGATAATTCTAATGGACAATGTACATTAGGGGGTATATAGCAAAATGAACCATCACTAAATACAGCCGAATTTAAAGCTGCAAAAAAATTATCCCCTGCTGCAACAACTGACCCTAAATATTTTTTTATAAGTTCCGGATAATTTTCAATTGCTTCTGTAATTGAACAAAAAATCACACCAACTTCAGCAAGCTCTTTTTTAAATGTAGTTGCAATTGATGTACTATCAAAAACTGCATCTACTGCAATATTACTTAATCTTTTTTGCTCTTGTAAAGAAATACCTAACTTTTCAAATGTTTTTAAAATTTCTGGATCTACTTGCTCTAAGCTATCAATTGTTTTTTTATATTTAGGTCTAGAATAATATAAAATATCATTATAATTTATACTAGGATATTGTAATTTACTCCAATTTGGCTCCTTCATCTTCATCCATTTTTTATATGCTTTAAGGCGAAAATCGTGCATATATTTGGGTTCTTTTTTGGATTGAGAAATTAAGTTAATAATGTCAAGATTTAAGCCTTTCGGAAATTCTTCTGAATCAATGTCTGTATAAAACCCATATTTATAAGGTTGATTTATAATTTTGTTTAAACTAATAGATGTTGGTATTTTTTTATCACTATTGACCATGATTGTAAATATTATTATTGTAATGATAAACTACATTAAATTTCATATATATTGTTATAATAACAATTATTTCGTGAGTTTTATCAAATACTAATCAGATAAAAAGCTCTATTTGTTATTTCTTTATTATATAGTGCATATGTTATATTTTCGATACTATCAAGAATTTGGTTTATAAAAAAAATAAAATAATAATAAAGTATTAAATATTGCAGATTTAATTGATTAGTTTTTCTAATTTTTATTCCAATATTATTATTTTTTAATCGATTAATTATAAAATATAAAAATTGTGCAGATAAAGAACAAGAAAAAATAAAAGTTATATAAAATAAGTTGTGAGATTTTATTACGAAATTTATACAATAGAGGCATAAAATAAGAATATTCTCTAATTTAGTAGTATAAAATAAAATTTTTAATACACAAGTTGTGTTATAAATAAATAAGATTGTTTTTAATAAAATAGTGGATATCTTATAAGATTTCAAACATATTATAAAAAATAAAGTGTTTAATTTTTTTTGTATAATATAGGGATAACTAATTTGAACTACTCGATAATTATAATCAATAGTCTTATTAGAGCTAATAATAAAAATAATTAATAAGATAGTATAGGTAAAAATCTTTTTTAAAAATTGATTTTTATATTTATATTTTAATTGTAAATGTTTAATTAATAAATAATACATTAACAAATATATAAATATTGATAAATATACTATATGAGGAATTAAAGGAAAACTTAATAGATAAAATACAATAAAACATATTTTATATATTAAACTTATTTTATGAATATAACTAATTGGTGAATATAAATATTGACGATAAGGAGAAAAATTAACTATGCTCATTATAAATTATTATTATATTTTATAAATTAAAATCATAAAAACTATCAAAACAAATGATTTCTGCGATTTATATTATTATAATATCTGGGTAGATGGCGAAATTGGTATACGCATCACATTCAAAATGTGACAACTTTTAGTTATGAGGGTTCAAGTCCCTCTCTACCTATATATGGATTAAATAGTGTTTATTTTTATATTACAAACAAGGTATAAGTTTTATGACTTTATTAGTACTAGGTGGTACAGGTACATTAGGAAGGCAGATTGTAAGACGAGCATTAAATGAAGGTTTTCAAGTAAAATGTTTTGTCAGGAATTTTCGTAAAGCTGCATTTTTAAAAGAATGGGGTGCACAATTAGTATATGGTGATTTAAGATTGTTAGAAACCATTCCAATAACATTATTAGGTATTACAGCAATCATAGATGCATCAACAGCAAGACCATCAGATTTATATAATGCAAAAAAAATTGATTTAAAAGGTAAATATGCATTAATTGATGCAGCTCAACAAGCTGGTATTAAGCATTTTATTTTTTTTTCTGTTTTAAATACACATAAATATCCCGATATACCATTAATGAAATGGAAGTTATGTGTTGAATTTAAATTAATGAAATCTCATATAAATTACACAATCTTTAATTTATCAGGTTTTTTTCAAGGCCTAATTACTCAATATGCTTTGCCTATTCTAGATAAAAAACCTATTTGGCTCACAGGAGAATCAACATCTATTGGCTATATTAATACAGAAGATGTAGCTCGCCTAACGATTAAAAGTCTATCTATGCATAAATCAAATAATCAAATAATTTCTTTAGTTGGTCCTCGATCTTGGACATCTTTAGAAATTATTAAATTATGTGAAAAATTATCAGGTCAAAGAGCTAACATTTCTGTGGTTCCATTAAATCTTCTACAGTTTTTTCGATATTTAACAAGCCTATTTCAATGGACTTGGAATATTTCAGACAGACTAGCTTTCGTAGAAGTTTTATCTATAGGAGATGAATTTTATGATGATATAAAAAAGATTTCATTGTTATTCAAGATTAATTATCAAGAAATTGAGCATTTAGAAAATTATTTACAAGAATATTTTTCAAAAATTATGAAAAAATTAAAAGAATTAAATTATCAATCAATAGATGAAAAACAAGATTTTAATAATATAAATTTTTAATATATATTAAATATTAGAAAATATAATAATTATAATACTTAAATATGAATTTATCTATTATTACAGTTCAAATTATTACTAAACCTCGAGTAATAAATGTAAATAAAAAAAGTATAATCTATATGAATGCAAGAGTACCTAATGAAAAAAAAAATATACCTTTTTATAGTATTTATGTATATAGTACAATGTATACATATGATAAATTCTGTGAATTATATCAACTTAAAGATATTGTTATTCTAAAAGGTAATATGTGTATAAGACAACATACAAGTGATCTACTTAAATCATACTATTATCTTATTATGAAAATAGATGATATTCAACCATATATTGCATATCTTAAATGATTTATAAATTTGATTTTTACTTATTGTAATTATTTTTTTTGTTTAGATTGTTTTATAATAATTATTGTGATCTTTTTTATTTTCAAGGAATTTATTAATGTTAACTTTAAAAATTTTTGTATATACGACAGTAATTTTCTTTATTTCTTTATTTTTCTTTGGTTTTTTATCTAATGATCCATCAAGAAATCCTAATAGAAAAGATTTAGAATAGAATATTGGTAATTAAATTGTAATTCTTTAACTAATAGCAATAAGCTATTAGTATATAAGTTTATTGTATATTTATAAAATTTTAATAAATGAAGTAACACTAATGTACAGACATTTATTATATTGTTTGAGAATTCCAATAACTAAAAAAAAATTCGTATTGATAATATGAAAAATTTCTTCAAATTTTACTTTTTTATTATTATATAAAAACTTTGTTTTTTCTTGCTGATTAATTTTTAATTCATATATACGCTGTTTATTATTTTTATCAATCCTAATACTATTTTTATCATCAATAATTTTGAATAAATATTGAACATTATTATAATCAATTCTATAAATATCTTTTTTCTCTAAATTTAGACTAACAATATTAATAGAATTTTTATTATTAGTAATTCTTTTTGTTTTAATACTATATATTGTTTGTTGATATTTCCAAGTTCCTTCAATGTCATGCAATAAATTTATATTCATTATTAAAATAAAAATTAAACAGAAAATTTATCTATAAATAAATAAATTTGATTTTTCATATTTATAATGTATTCTAAACGAATATATGTAATTTGTTTGAATGGAATATGAATTTGTAAACCAAATCCTAAAAAAGTTATTAGTTTTGTATAATTACATATTGAATAATTATTAAATAGATATAATGTATTATATTTATTGAGAGAAAAAGTATAATTTATATTTAAATTAATTAATGGATTATAATTTTGAAGTTGATATTTAGATGAATTGATAATTAATATTGGTAATAATTTAAGTTTACTTACTAAGATTTTTGAAATATTAAATTTAATTTTTAAGTGCCATGAACAAGTGTTATATTTTAAAATACATTGATTTATAATGGATAAATTAAACAATTGAGAATATAGTTTTATTGAATTATTATATTGATCATGAAAATATAAAAATAAATAATAATTAACTTTAATTACTATGTTATTAATTAAACTGAAGATTAAAACTGAATAATCACACAAAATAGATACTTTATAAAAAGAAGTTTGACAAATAGTATCTTTTCTATATTTTTTTAATAAATCATAAATATTATCTTCTCTCTGATTAAAATTGATAAAATAACTATAAAATCTAGATTTAAAATAATATATAAATTGAATAAACTTTAAATGTTGATTCATAGAACATTCATTTTTAATTTCTATATTAATTAAATAAATAAAAAATAATTTTTGTTTTATTTTACTATCCATTTGTTGAATTAAAAATAAATTTAAGGAATATCTTAAATAATTAAAATAATAAAAAACAATATTGAAAGATTTTATAAATTTATAAATATATGAATTTATAAAAGATATATTTACATTAATCAAGCAATACTTATTAATATTAATTATTAGGTCCACCAAATATTTTAGATTGTATGTATGAATAAAAATATTGCGTATCTTATATAAACTAATGATAAATTTATTACAATAATGATCAAATAATTGATTAATATTATTAAATAAATAAGGAAAGTAATATACTTTTATAGATTTATCTGTTTTAAGAGAATATTTTATTACAATATCAAGATCTTTATCATTTAACATTACTTTATATGAAATATCTTCAAGTAAATATTTATTTTTGATAATTTGAATTGTAGAGTCTAAAGTTTTTCTATTTAAAACAGAGCCATTTAATAACTGAATATCTAATGTAATTGCATTATTTATAAATTCATAATTTTTAACTTTATTACGGTTCATACAAATAATTCTACTAGATAAAAGTTTTTTTTCAATAATTACTATTTGAATATTATTAAGATTTTCATTCTGACTAAATTCTATTTGAATCCATTCAAAACCTTGTAATTTATACCATAGAAAAATCTTTTCAATAGATTTTTTTACTATCTTATAATTCATAGGTAAACCTAAATGATTAGTTAATAGATTTTTTAACTGATTAGAAGAAATAATTAAATTTTCATGATTATAAATCGTAATATTTTTGATAATTGGATTAACTTTAATACATAATTGAAAATATTTTTTATTATTAATAATTATTTTCATATAATTGATGGAATGAACATATCCAGATAATTTTAATGAGTTTAAATATAATTGTAAAAATGTATTATCATAAATATTAAAAGGGTGGACTAATCGATTCAACAGTTTATATGACTTTTTTCTTATTAATCCTGCATTAGACTTTGTAAAATAAATTTTTTTTATTTGACTAAAAATACCTCGATTATCCATTTGATACATAATATTTATATTGAAAGCTAAATATTGGCTAAATAATAAATATTTTTTATTAAAAGATAGTTTTAATATGCAAAGTATATAAATAATAAACATAAAAACTATATAAAAATAACATGCATAATAATAAAAAGATATAAACAAAGATTGTATACACATTGTGATAAAAATTTAAAATAATAATTATGATATAATGTACTGATGTTAAATATAAAATGAAAATATTGTTATATAATTAAAACAAATATCAACATGAAATATTGGAATTTAAAAAAAATTAATCAATTAACTTTAGATAAAACAGGAGTTATACCGCGTTCTATAAGTAAAATAGTTGAACGATTTAAAAAAGAATTAAATCCAAATTCAGAAGTTGAAGCCATTGAAGAATTTAAAATTGCTAGATATCAAACATTAACATCTATTAGATATATAATAGTTTTAATGATAATGCCTATTTTAATCAATCAAATTTCAAAAACATTTATTATTGGTCCAATAGTAGATTATTGCTGGAATCAAACAGAACATAATATATTTATCAATGAATCACAAGAAGAAAGAGCATTTGCTGAATTAGAACGTTTTGAAGAAAAATTACATTTTGAAATGTTAATTGGTAAAACACAAAATCATTCAACACTGAATATTAATACTGAAATTTCAAATAAAGCACTTGAATTAGCTATTAAATATAACTTAGAAAGTTGTAATGCTATTAAGAATATTATATCAGATTGTTTATCTATCACTGTTTTTATATTACTTATTATCATTAGTAAAAGACAATTTTCTATACTCAAATCATTTATTAATGAATTAATCTATGGACTAAGTGATACAGCAAAAGCTTTTTTAATTATTTTATTTACAGATATGTTTGTAGGATTTCATTCTCCACATGGCTGGGAAGTTATAATTGAAGCAATTTTAAGACATTTTGGACTAGCTGAAAGTAGAGAATTTATTTTTATTTTTATTTCTACTTTTCCAGTAATTTTAGATACAATTTTTAAATATTGGATTTTCAGATATTTAAACAGAATCTCTCCATCTGCTGTTGCAACATATCATAACATGAATGAATAACTTCTATTGATTTTATAAAAATTTCATTATAGAATATTTATATTGCATCTGTGGCCGAGAGGCCGAAGGCAGCGGACTCATGTGCGACCCGTTTTTTAGGTGTTAAAAGTTCGAACTTGAATTTTTTAGCTAACTAAAAGCTTAATTTATATAAAATAAGTAACTATATTTTCTTTGCTAATGCAAGTTTAGCTATTTAAAATCATAAATAAACTCTTTTAGTCAATCTAATTATATTAAAGCCTTACATATATTTAAATCAAGCTGACTAATTGGAAAATTGATATGACTAGGAAAACAAATCTTTGTAAGAAGTACTAATTAATGATATTTTATGTATTGAAATACTATAAATATTAAAATCCTGTGGCTTAATTATTATGAGTTAATATAAGCATGATTTCCAAAAGAGATTATTAGTATATAAAAGTAAGTTTAAATCAATTAAATTATAGAAAATATGGAACGGAGTAATTAAATGATTCTATAAAATATAGAAGGCATCAATAAATCATTTAATAAGAAGTAATAAAAAATATTATTTTTATAATATCAACGTATTACGCCTAAATAATTAAAAAATATATGATAACTGATTACTACATACATAGAGAATCAGATTGGCAACATTTACCTTGGCAACATATAAATGGACGCGTAACATTAATACAAAAAAAGATTTTTGAAGCTTCTAAGCAATATAATTTAACAGTATTGCGTAAAGTACAAAACTTTTTATTGAACTCTAATGAAGCAAAACTATTTGCCATCGATAAAATTATGAATAGTACATATGAATACTATAAATTGTATAACTATGAAAACTATTATTCTAAAGATATTGATAAATTTTACCTATTTAAATATCTTTTTAATAATAATTCTCTACTAAAAGTACAATTACAATTTGTTTTAGAACAAATAAAAGAATATTTAATTTACTTATGTATTGAACCAGAATGGAATGCTAGATGTAATAATATAAACACAAACTACATTCATTCTAACTATTCTCAGTTAATTTCATTTAAAACATATATAGATCATTTAAATTGGAATAAAATAATTTGTCATACTCAATCTACACCTTATATATCTAGACATATAGATTTTTGGGCTAGTAATAAATTTTTTATTAAAGATAAAAATGTTATATTTAAATATTTACCTAATTTATTGTTTAAAATTTATCATTTAGAAAATCAATGGCATAAAATAAAATTAATAAAATGGAATTATTTATCTAGTTGCCTAAATAAGAAATATCTGAAGTATAAAAAAAAGATATTTTATTGTTTAGTTATACCAATAATACAAAACCAGTTATTTAAATTTTATGAATATTTAAATTCTATTATCATAGAGATTAAATCTAAATTTTATCATAAAGACATTTTAAATAGATTAAAACTCAATAAGCAATTAGATTGGATAAAGATTATAAAAATAACAACCTTAATAATACAAAAAAAATTATGTCAGAAAGTCAAATTATTAAGCTATTTTTATACTAAATATATTATTAATGTAATTAATTTTTTACTATCATCATTAAAAGTTAGCCGAGATTATCATCATATTATACATTTATTAAACCATTATCAGTTTAATTTATTTAACATGTTATATAAAAAAATCATATCTAATTTTTTATATAAATATTTATTTAAAATTAATAGGTAGTAGCCGTATGAAGTGAAAATTTCATGTACGGTTTTGAATGAGAGACTTTATAGTAAAAAGAAGTCGACTCTAATAATCCGCCATCCTGAAAAGGACACCGCTGGTTCGAATCCAGCCAGATGCATAAAATAATACTGTATAAGCGGGTAGCGGGAATCGAACCCGCATCATTAGCTTGGAAGGCTAAGGTTTTACCACTAAACTATACCCGCATTAATTAATATAATTATATCATATGATTAAAATAAATCATATATAATTATTATAATCCCTCTATTGAAATACCTAAAAATTTAGCTAAAGAACTTGCTTTTTCTTCAATTTCAGATAACATTAAGGGTTGACCAATACTAGTTAAAGGAATTTCTCGTAAATCTTTCATCTTTAAATATATTTCTCTCTTAGGTGTTAAACCATCATTTATGCTAATTTTAATAGATTGAATCTCTTTAATAGAATATTGTAATTTTAATAATCTATTTTTCCCTGGAAATCCTTTTCTACATATTATAATTAAACCATCTTCATGATTAAACTCATTATATCCAGAGCCTACATTCCACAATATAGTAAGCCATAAAAAAATACTGATAAGAACGCCTGTCATTCCATAAAACGTCATAATAACACCTTGTGGTAAAAAAGTTAAATTATTGAAATCTACAAAAGGTATTAATTTTTTTTGCATATAACTTGAAAGACCAACTAAAAAAAAACTTAACCCACCTAGAAAAATAATAGTTGCCCACCAATAATTACTAAAGCGACGAGAACCTATAATTGTATCGATTTTTATATTAGACATATATATAATTTATAAATTTTATTGATATTAATATTATACTTAAAGAATAAAGATAATGCAGCTATTGATTAGACTGTTTATCTTTATTCAGTCATTTATCAATTTAAATTAACTTAATTGCTTGTAAACCAAAATATAAACCTAATGCTAAGAATGTAAAAATAGTTATAAATAAAATATAACTTACTAAGATAGTCATGCTAATGTTGTTGTTGATTTATTTTTTATTTATACAATCATATTACAGTATATATTAAATAAATATTTAATATTAATGATTAATAAATAAATAATTTGTTATTATATAATTATTATTTATAATATATATATTTTTTTCTGGATTACAGATTTATGCAAGATTTCATTCAACCTTACAACAACGACCCATTTGTAGGTAATTTATCAACACCTGTAAGTACATCTAGCTTTACGAAAGGTTTATTAAGTAATTTGCCTGCGTATAGACGAGGTTTATCACCACTACTGCGAGGCTTAGAAATAGGAATGGCACATGGATATTTTTTAGTTGGTCCTTTTGATAAATTAGGACCATTAAGAAATACGGATGTTGCTTTACTCTCAGGATTTTTATCTGCAGTAGGCTTAATTGTTATTTTAACAACTTGTCTATCTATGTATGGTAGCGTATCTTTTGATAAAGACAATGCTAAAGATTTATTACAAACATCTGAAGGATGGGGACAATTTACTGCTGGCTTTCTTGTTGGAGCAGTAGGAGGAGCTGGCTTTGCATATTTATTACTAGCGAATATACCTACAATACAAAATCTAGGTTTAAATCTAGTTTAGTATTTCTTTATTAAATATTAAATAGCTAGTAAAGGGACTTGAACCCATAACCTGCTGATTACAAATCAGCTGCTCTACCAATTGAGCTATACTAGCATACATTTAGTAAAGCATAAAATATGCTTTACTTATAAAAGTATAAATTAAATTTATTAACTATTTACTGACCTACTCTGTGCCATGTTAATATTACAATCTATATAATAATGTATAGTTTGATCTAAACATATTGATGACCAACCAACTGGTGTTTCATATGCTAAATCGTCTACTCCATTTTCTGTTGTACCATCATTATATACTTCTAAATTATCTTGATCATATGAATTTGTAGATTGCATATTTTTCTCCCAAAACTATTCTTGATTACTTCTATATAAAATAGATGATAGCACAAATTATAAAAAATGTCACTATTGATTTAAACTTTTTTCATCTTATATTTTAGATTTATATAATGTTTTTAATGCTTTAGTTGATATCCGAACTTTAATCCAGCTATTTTTTTCTATTGACCAAATTTTTTTTGTTTGTAAGTTAACATTTTGTATTTTTTTAGTCCTAATGTGTGAATGAGAAATACTATAACCATTATTTGCTTTCTTTCCTGAAATTTGACAAATTTTAGACATATTATACAAGTTTTTATTATTGATAAATTAAAATATTATTTAAGATGTTTTTCTATAGAGCTTATTAATGTTGACTTCGGTACTGCTCCAATTACAGTTCCAACTTTTTGTCCTTCCACAAAAATCATTACAGTTGGAATACTTCTAATACCATACTCAGTAGATATTGTAGGATTATCATCAGTATTAATCTTAACTACTTTTAACATATCTTGATATTCATTAGCTATTTCATCAAGTACAGGAGCAATTAATCGACATGGTCCGCACCAAGGAGCCCAAAAATCAACTAAAACTGGAAAGTTGGATTGAATAACATCTTCATTAAAAGAGTTATCTGTTACATTAGGTATAGTCACAAATTTATATCTCTAAAATCTTTTCCTTGCTTGACTAATTCTAACATAAAATATACGTCATTGACTATTAATTTTTTTTTATTTTTTCACATGAGATACATTAGCAAAAATTATCACTATAATAAATAATATTACCATTACTTGATAGATATATGATGTTAGATTTAATTGTAAGGTTAGTTAAGTTTAATATCTTATCAGTGAATTTAATCTAATTAATTTCAAATGAAGCATGATAAAGATACAACTAACTTAAAAACTAATGATACTGCCTTAAATTCAAGGAGGAATAAATGTCTCAATCTGTAGAAGAACGGACAAGAATTAAAAATGAGCGTTACGAATCTGGTGTAATTCCGTATGCAAAAATGGGATACTGGGATCCAGAATATGTTGTAAAAGATACTGATATATTAGCACTATTCCGCGTAAGCCCACAACCAGGCGTTGATCCAGTTGAAGCTTCTGCTGCAGTTGCAGGTGAATCATCTACTGCAACTTGGACTGTAGTATGGACAGACTTATTAACAGCATGTGATCTATATAGAGCTAAAGCTTACAAAGTTGATGCTGTTCCTAATACAAGCGATCAATATTTTGCATATATTGCTTATGATATTGACTTATTTGAAGAAGGATCAATTGCTAACTTAACTGCATCAATCATTGGTAACGTTTTTGGATTTAAAGCAGTTAAAGCTTTAAGATTAGAAGATATGCGTATCCCTGTTGCTTACCTAAAAACTTTCCAAGGTCCTGCAACAGGTCTAGTTGTAGAACGTGAACGTATGGATAAATTTGGACGTCCGTTTCTAGGTGCAACTGTAAAACCAAAACTAGGTCTATCAGGAAAAAACTACGGTAGAGTAGTATATGAAGGCCTGAGAGGTGGTTTAGATTTCTTAAAAGATGATGAAAATATTAACTCTCAACCATTTATGCGTTGGAAAGAGAGATTCTTATACTCTATGGAAGCTGTTAACCGCTCAATTGCTGCAACTGGCGAAGTAAAAGGACATTATATGAATGTTACAGCAGCTACGATGGAAGACATGTATGAAAGAGCTGAATTTGCTAAACAACTAGGAACAGTTATTATAATGATTGACTTAGTAATTGGTTATACAGCAATTCAAAGTATGGGTATCTGGGCACGTAAAAATGATATGATTTTACATTTACACCGTGCAGGCAATTCAACTTATTCACGTCAAAAAATTCATGGTATGAATTTCCGTGTAATTTGCAAATGGATGCGTATGGCTGGAGTAGATCATATACACGCAGGTACTGTTGTAGGTAAATTAGAAGGTGATCCTTTAATGATTAGAGGTTTCTATAATACACTATTAGAACCTTACTTAGCAATAGATCTACCTAAAGGTATTTTCTTTGAACAAGATTGGGCGGCTTTACGTAAAGTAACTCCAGTTGCTTCAGGCGGTATTCATTGTGGTCAAATGCATCAACTACTAGACTATCTTGGTAATGATGTAGTACTTCAATTTGGAGGCGGTACAATTGGTCATCCAGATGGTATTCAAGCTGGTGCAACAGCTAATCGTGTAGCTCTAGAAGCAATGGTAATTGCACGTAACGAAGGTACTGATTATGTAACAGAAGGTCCACAAATCTTACGTGATGCAGCTAAAACATGTGGCCCTTTACAAACAGCATTAGATTTATGGAAAGATATTACATTTAACTATACTTCTACAGATACAGCTGACTTCGTAGAAACTCCAACAGCTAACGTTTAATAGTACAACATCAAATTATTTTACTCATATTTCTTTTAAGATTCATGAGTAATAATTAAAGGTTTAATAATTACTTAACCATCATAAGGAGTATACAATAGTGAGATTAACACAAGGAACTTTTTCCTTCTTACCTGATTTAACAGACGAACAAATTAACAAACAAATTGAATACGCAGTTTCACAGAAATGGGCTATCAATATTGAGTATACTGACGATCCACACCCAAGAAACAACTACTGGGAATTATGGGGATTACCGCTATTCGATATTTCAGATGCAAGTGCTGTAATGTATGAACTTAAGAATTGTCGTAAACAACATTCAAGCTTATATATTAAAATCAATGCTTTTGATAATGCTAGAGGTGTTGAAAGTTGCGTTTTATCGTTTATCGTAAACAGACCATCTTATGAACCAGGCTTTGAATTAATTAGAAGTGAAGACATCGGAAGAAACCAAAAATACAGCTTCCGTAGTTATGCTACAGCTAAGCCTGAAGGCTCTCGTTACTAATATATTAAAATAACTACATAATTTCAATAAAAAGAGAGATAGCAATATCTCTCTTTTATTTTTATTTTAAAAATACAATAAATAAAATCTATGAATACAAATTTTGCAGATGACACTCTTGTTAATTTACAAGAAGAATATGAAAAAACACAAATTCAAGAAGTAATTGATGAATTAGAAAAAGAACTCATTGGATTAAAACCTGTAAAAACAAGAATTAAAGAAATTGCCGCACTATTATTAATTGATAAATTAAGAAATAACTTAAATTTAACTTCAGGTAGTCCTGGACTACATATGTCGTTTACAGGTAGTCCAGGTACAGGTAAAACAACAGTTGCATTAAAAATGGCAGATATTTTAAAAAAACTTGGATATATACGTAAAGGTCATTTAATGACAGTAACCAGAGATGATTTAGTTGGCCAATATATTGGCCATACTGCACCTAAAACAAAAGAAGTTTTAAAACAAGCAATGGGTGGTGTACTATTTATTGATGAAGCTTATTATTTATATAAGCCAGACAATGAAAGAGATTATGGAGCTGAAGCAATTGAAATTTTATTACAAGTTATGGAAAATCAAAGAGATGACTTAGTTGTAATTTTTGCTGGTTATAAAGAAAAAATGGATAAGTTTTATGAATCTAATCCAGGTTTATCATCACGTGTTACGAATCATGTTGATTTCCCAGATTATACTCCAGAAGAATTACTTGAAATTGCTAAATTAATGCTTGAAGAACAACAATATCAATTTGCACCAGATGCAGACAAAGTATTATTAGAATATGCAGAAAGACGTATGAAGCAACCTCATTTTGCTAATGCTCGTAGTATACGTAATGCAATTGATCGTGCAAGAATGCGCCAAGCTAACAGAATTTTTATTAGTGGAGATAAAATATTAACTAAAAGTGATCTTGTTACAATACAATCTGAAGATATTCTAAAAAGTAGATTGTTTACACAATAAAAAATTTATTACCTTATTGACAACTTTACATAATTTTAGATACATTATAATATATATTTATTTGTTAATAAATTAGGCGGTATAGCCAAGTGGTAAGGCAGAGGATTGCAAATTCTTTATCCCCAGTTCAAATCTGGGTGCCGCCTAAAAACAAATAAAAGACAGGGGATGTGATGGAATGGTAGACATAACAGACTTAAAATCTGTTGATCTTTAGTGGTCGTGAGGGTTCAAGTCCCTCCATCCCCATCTATCAATATAAATATAACAAAAAATATCCAAAGATGTGTATATGTATTAATTGTAAGCATATTAAATATTGCAAAACTTATTCTTTCATAGAAAAGAAACATAAAATTATAACTAACTACAATATTCATACATTCATACCAAATCATACAATCATTCAAATTAACTTAAAAAAACAAACTAGATCATATGTTCTAGATTGGGATTTAATAGAATGCTTATCGTTTATAGAAAAACCAGGGTCATGGATATCAGAAGATTAAATTATAAATTAATAACAGATGATTTATCAGAGTTTAAATTATACCTTAAAATTTCAGTACTAATATTCGACTCTCTGACTAATGAAATTTTACCTGTTCTAGCAATTTCGATAATTCCATATTGCTTAAGTAATTGTTCTATGGCAACCATTTTACCCGGATCACCTGTTACTTCAATGATTAAATACTGATGAGAAATATCCACAACCTTTGCACGAAATATATTAGCAATATCTAAAATAAATGAACGACTTTCCGCAACAGCTTGAATTTTCATTAAGACTAATTCTCTTTCTACACATGGAATATTAGTAATATCTTGAACTTGCAAGATATTAACTAATTTATATAATTGTTTAGTTAATTGTTCTATAGTACGATTATCTCCGTTAACAGTCATTGTAATTCTTGAAACACCTTGTTTTTCAGCAGGGCCTACAGCTAAACTTTCAATATTAAAACCACGTCTTGCAAATAAACCAGAAATTCTAGATAATACACCTGATTCATCTTGAACTAATACAGATAATGTATGCTTCATAATAATCTTTTTTCATTTACTATAACTATTTATCTAATGTTATAATAGTGTATAAATATTTAACAAGATCTTTTTATACACTGATCTATTGATATTTTATTTATTAATAATTAATCTTACTTACAAAAAATTGAAACCAGCATACAATAATCAACCATTAATTAACGAAAAAATTAAATATCCTCAGGTGCGCTTAATTGATGTATTAGGATCTCAATTAGGAATATTTTCTTCTGAAGAAGCTTTTAAATTGGCATTAGATAAAGGATTAGATTTAGTTGTTATTAGTGATAAATCCACTCCGCCAGTATGTAAAATAGTTAACTATGGTAAATATAAATTTATACAAGAAAAAAAAGCAAAAGAGGCTAAGAAAAAACAACACCATGTTAATTTAAAGGAAGTAAAAATTAGATATAAAATTGAAGAACATGATTATAAAGTTCGTATTAACCAAGCATCACGCTTTTTACAATCTGGTGATAAAGTAAAGGTAACTGTAATATTTAGAGGAAGAGAAATTCAACATACTAATCTCGCAATAGAACTCTTAAATAAAATGGCTAAAGATTTGCAAAAAGTTTCTGAAATACAACAAGCTCCTTCTAGAGATGGCAAAAACATGATTATGATTTTATCGCCACAAAAATAGTTAGTTTTCATTACATCATAAATTTTTGCTAAAATAGTTGCATTATGATTAAATAGTAATAATTAAATGATCAAGAAATAATTGATATAAGGAATCACAAATATGTCTCGTTATAAAGGAGCAAGACTAAAAATCTGTCGACGTTTAGGAGATTTACCTGGCTTAACAAGAAAAAAAAGTAATAAAACATCACCACCTGGCGAACATGGTCAACAAGCTAAAAAACCATCAGAATATGCTTTAAGATTAGAAGAAAAACAAAAATTACGATTTAATTACGGCTTAAATGAGAAACAATTGCTCAAAAATATTAAACTTGCAAAAAAAGTACAAGGCTCTACTGGATTAGTTTTATTGCAAATTTTAGAAATGAGACTTGATAATACACTATTTAGATTAGGTTTATCACCAACAATTCCAGCTGCAAGACAATTAGTTAATCATGGACACATATTAGTGAATAACCACATAGTATCAATCTGTAGTTATCAATGTAAACCAGGTGATATTATAAAAGTTCAAAATAAACAAAAATCACGTGAACTAGTAAAACATTACATGAATTTTCCTGGATTAGCTAATATACCTAACCATCTGGAATTAAATAAAGAAGAATTGCTAGCTAAAGTTAATGGAATTATTGAAAGAGAATGGGTCGCATTACAAATAAATGAATTATTAGTAGTTGAATATTATTCAAGGAAATAAATTTTTTCATTTAAACGCTTACAAAATATGGTCTTTTTACCAGTTGATTGGTTGCCTACTAGTAAGAGACCAAATAATTCTTTGACTAAATATTTTTAAATAAGACGATTTATTAACAAATTTTTGTATAAAATTACATTTATTCTTTAAATTAATTTGATTTTTCAAATAAAAATAAGATTCTACAGATGGAACAAACAAAAGATTTTTTAGTGATATATCAGGATTACTTTCATATTGTTTTATAAATTGTTCCAAATTATATATTAATAAATTAGGCTTATTAGGTAAGTGATAATCAAACATTTGTTGTTTAAATTTTTGCCATGCCAATAAAGCCGTTTTATAATTCATAAATATAGCAGTATATTTAGAATTGATTGAATTATTATCATTATTATAACTATATTGAATTAATTCTATTTTTCCATTATTCTTATTTCTTGCTAATATTGGTTCAATAAAATAAATCGGTTGTCCTTGAAAACATTGTTTTGCAAAATATTGATTCTTATGAAATTTAATATTTTTATAATATTGATACTCTGAAACTAAATTCCCTAGTTCTTCTAGATCAGGAATTAATCTAAAGTCAATAGTTTTCATTCTCATTTTCATTAAATAATAATACACATCTAATCTAGTTATAAAAAGATTTACTAAAGGATTATTTGCTATAAAAGAATTTTTATACTTTATATGTTTTTGATATTCTTTGGCATCATTAGGACTAATAAAAAACAAAGCCTGATATTTAATTTGATTAGTCATATTAGAAAGAAAATATTTCGAATAAATATTATATAAATGATCAACTAAGTTTTTTGTTACTAAAATTTCATTTGATGATTCTGATAAAATAATTTGATTTAAATTATTAATTACAGTAAATATAGGAAATTTGTTAATAGATAAATACTTAGCAAGTTGATTTGTTGAATTAAATATATGTTTTTTTGTAAATAAAGAACAAAAATACGAATTTTTTGTAGGCAATGAAAAATTAAAACCTTTTCTCCAAATATATTTTGTATATGTATTATTTAATGATTTTGTCTTATTACTATCTATAAAATCTGATGTAATCTGTATACGATCATGAATTAAAGCTTTACTAAAATAACATAAAAAGTTCTTATAATCATTTGAATAAATAGATAATCCATCTGACTTCAACTTTTCGATATAAATATTTTTAGCACTATCCGATACAGATAAAAAGATTGTTTCCTTCCAAAATTTATTTACTAACTCAATAAAAAAATTACGTGATATTAGTCTATAATTATTATTTTCAAATTTATAAACTACAGAATTAGAAAGTACTTTATTTTTAAAATTAAATTGTAAGAACTGAAATGCATATTTATTGTATAAACTAATAGAACTATACGAATTAATTAACTTAATAGACTCAATACTATTACTTGTTGAATAAAAAAACATAATTTTGTTTTAATTAAATTATTTATGAAAATTTTCAATATAAGTACACTTAAATTAAATATGGAACTGGTGGGATTTGAACCCACGTCCATATCTATAACGCATACTAGCATATTACATTGATTAATAAAAAATAAAAATTTTTTTTTAATGGCAATGTAAATTAGAGGCAATAATTAAAGAGATTAATCTATATACTAAACTTAAAATTATTATATAAATAATCTTAAGAGAATCCTTATCAAAAAGTACAAAAAATTAGTGAGGATTATAATTAATTGAACTAACAATAAAAACTTGATATCAATAAAGTATTAAATTAATACAAGATTTTTAGATAAAGGCTGAATTTGATGTTTTGCATTTATGAAATAAATGTGTATCTTAAAAAGATAACATACCCTCTATTAACTTAGTAGCATTTATAAATATGTAGAAACCTGACAGTCCCTCAGTATTAGATATCCACATTAGTATACGATGCAAACTATTATATCTTATTCATTACGATTAAAACAACTTTTTTATTTAGCTTTTTTTATTTTCAGTGAGCAAGGAAGGATTTGAACCTTCGGCCATCAGAATCGGAATCTGACACTCTATCCACTGAGTTACATGCCCAATAATGAAAAAGTTTTACTAATAAACATAATATAACTGAAAAAGATAAAATAAAGCAATTTAATTTTGAATATAAATTTGTCCTAAAACTAAAGATAATTCGGCTTTATATAATTCAATTGCAAGATAACTAATATGATTTATAGCAATAGCATTAAAACATGAATGTAAAGACAATAATTTAATTATATTGTCAGAAGATTTAGCTGTAAAACATATAGGATGAACAATATTTAAAACATTTTGACTAAAATTTTTAGGAATAACATAATTAAAGCAATATAAAGATAGCTTTTTGTTAAGAATTATTCTAACTAAACAATAAAGTGAATCCATATAATTTAATTAATATATTATATTACTTAGCATAAAGTGTATAAAATGTAATTATTGATACAATAATAAAAGCTATATATCTTAAATTGCAAATATATATTTAACCACTATATAAATAATAGTTATAATTTAATTGGAGAACTAAAAATTATGAAAGATGCTATTACCAGTATTATTAATCAGTATGATTTAACTGGCAAATATTTGGATAGTAATGCGGTAAATGAATTAAGTAAATATTTCTTCACTGCTTTAACAAGATTAGAAGTAGTTGAAATTATAAATAGTCAATCATCTAAAATTATAAAAGAAGCAGCTTCACGTTTATATGAAGAACAGCCAGAACTTTTAAGACCAGGTGGCAATTCTTATACAACTAGACGTTATGCTGCATGCTTAAGAGATGTAGAATATTATTTGAGATATGCTAGTTACGCATTAATTGCTGGAAATGTTAATATTTTAAATGAAAGAGTTTTAGATGGATTAAGAGATACCTATAATTCTTTAAGTGTACCAATAGCACCTACTATTAGAAGTATACAAATTTTAGAAGAAATTGTAAAAAGTGAAGTAATTAAAATCTCTAAAAAAGATTATGATATTATAAATGAGCCTTTTGAATTCATGATTCAAAGCTTAGGAGAGCAGGACACATAAAGTACATTATATCTGCCAATGTAAAACTACATTTATTAGGCAGATAATATACATTCATTTAATATTATATAAATTATTAATACCTATTTTATGATTTTTTCAATTCACAAAATATATACTTACAAATTTACAAACTTTAGCCTAAATCTTGTAAGCTTACTATTAGGCTTTTATTTATCTACTATTTTATCAACTATTCCTGCTCAAACAGGAGATTGGAATATTATAAATGCCTCTATTATTGTCACCATTAATGAAATATTTAGTAAATTTTTTTACAGTTATTATAAAAAGCATAAACCTATTTTTATGGATATTAGTAATTCCATTAAAATAGGAATTATTTATGGGCTATTTGTTGATGCCTTTAAATTAGGAAGTTAAGTATTTCACAGTATTTAATTAATAGATATATCTAAAAGCATATCTAGAAATAATGCAGGGTCTCCTGCTTTAGGCTTTTGTTGTTGAGGTCTAAATGTACGAACAGCACCTGGCCATATTAATTGTGGCATCCCTTGTTTATATAAAAATTCTTTACCCATACGAGGAGTTTTTAAATTAAATGGCATCTCTCCCTTACTTCTTTGTGCAATAACTCGTCTTCTTTGATAGGGTATAGTATTATCCCCAAAATTATCAAGATATTCATCACTATTCAATAATATATCAAAAAATTTTTCTAAGCCACTTGCACCAATTATAACAGCATATGCAAGCTTTTCTCTTTGATTATAAATATCACGTCCTAAAATTCGTTGTACACACATTTCTACAAAACGATAGTTATTATTATAATTATAATTTAAAGCACGAAACGAATCAGATAACAATAATCCCTTAATAAAATCTTTAATTGTAATTTGATTAAACCTCAATTGAGATTCTAAAAAAATATCTCGCGTACTGCTTAATATCTGATGCTCACTAAATATTTGACGATAGGCAGCCCAAATAATTTCATCCATCTCTACAGATGTTGGTAAATTATCTGTTGTATAAACCCTAGGTTGTTCATCACCTGGTAAATATTCAAAGCCATTTACTCTTTGATTTTGAGTAGATAAAGAATAATTTAATATTGGAATAGACATAAGTGGTCTCCATATTGATCTCATAACAAATAATAATATATATATTATATTAATATATATATTTATTTGTATATGTTACAAATAAGTATTAAAGTTTATTGATTTACTAAAAATAAATATACATAGTCAAAAGTTATATAAATCATGAATCAATCAAATAAACTAACTTTAGAGCAAGAATTCAAATTAACTATATATAAACAAAAAATTAATAAAATTAATAATATTGATTTAAAAAAACATATAATTTATTTACTAAAACTTATGATGATTAAAGATAATTTAATTAAATATTTTATAAAAAAAGAAATAATTTAGAAATATTAAATAATATTAATTTGTTATTCATTTATAGTTAAGATGATATATATTTAGAAACCGATACTAATACATCAGACTGTATTTTTTTTAACAGCTGAAACAGCTAGGTCCTTGTCAAAAACATAAAAATTAAGGAGAGCTCAATGCTTGATGCATTTTCTAGAGTTGTAGTGAATTCAGACGCTAAAGCTGCTTACGTAAGTGGTAGTGATTTACAAGCTCTTAAAGCATTCATTACTGACGGAAACAAACGTTTAGACTCAGTTAACTATATCGTATCTAATGCTAGTTGTATTGTTTCAGATGCAGTGTCTGGAATGATTTGTGAAAACCCAGGTTTAATTGCACCAGGTGGAAATTGCTACACAAATCGTAGAATGGCTGCTTGTTTACGTGATGGTGAAATTATTTTACGTTACGTATCTTATGCTTTACTTTCTGGCGATGCTTCTGTATTAGAAGATCGCTGCTTAAATGGATTAAAAGAAACTTATATCGCACTTGGTGTACCAACTAACTCAACAGTAAGAGCAGTAAGTATTATGAAAGCTGCTGCAGTTGCATTTGTAACTAATACAGCGTCACAACGTAAAGTTGAAGTTGCTGCTGGAGATTGTAGTGCTCTATCTTCAGAAGTTGGTGCATATTGTGATAGAGTTGCTGCAGCTATTTCTTAATTAATTTGCAGAACAAAATCTATGAAGTATTAATACAAACAATACTTAAAATTATTCCTTAAGGAGAAATATAATGAAATCAGTTATTACTACTACTATCAGTGCTGCTGATGCTGCTGGTCGTTTTCCTTCAAGCTCTGATCTTGAATCAGTACAAGGTAACATCCAACGTTCTAGTGCAAGACTAGAAGCTGCTGAAAAATTAGGATCAAATCATGAAGCAGTTGTAAAAGAAGGCGGTGACGCTTGTTTTGCTAAGTATGCTTACTTAAAAAACCCAGGTGAAGCTGGTGATAGCACAGAAAAAATCAATAAATGCTATAGAGATATCGATCACTATATGCGTCTAATCAACTACTCACTTGTAGTTGGTGGTACAGGCCCTCTTGATGAGTGGGGAATTGCTGGTTCACGTGAAGTATACAGAGCTCTAAACCTTCCTAGTGCTGCGTATATTGCTTCATTTGTATTTACTAGAGATAGACTATGCGTTCCTCGTGATATGAGCGCTCAAGCTGGAGTAGAATACCAATCTGCTTTAGACTATATAATTAACTCACTTAGCTAAAGTTAATCAAATCACATAAAAAACCAAAATTCAAATGAATTTTGGTTTTTTTTATTAATTATATTCTCAAAAGATTAAAATTCTTTTATAGTATAAAAGAAAAATCTTAAAATAAACATGAACAATATCTCACTAGAAAATCAGCTACTAAATATTAGTTTTTTTTTAATATTAATAACATTAATTATATATTGGCTGAACTTAATTATTACTAATCTAAATATATTACAAACAATTAGTAAAATTTCTACAATCATTATTAATATTTGCTTAAGTGCTTCTTTGTTATTTCGATGGACTCACAATCACTATTTTCCTTTAAGCAATTTATATGAATCACTCATTTTTTTAACATGGGGTCTCACATTTATACAACTTATTTTAGAAGAACAAAGCCACAACAAATTAATTGGAGCAATTAATTTACCTATTACTTTATTTACAATTGGATTTGCAAGCCTTTCACTTCCTAATGATATGAAACAAGCAAGTCCATTAGTGCCTGCTCTCAGGTCTAACTGGTTAATGATGCATGTAAGTGTTATGATGATCAGCTATTCAATATTAATCATAGGCTCTTTACTTTCAATCTTATTTTTAATTGTATCTCAAGGAAAAAACATTCAATTACAAGGAAATTCATATAATACAAAAATAAAAACTAATTTTTTATTTAGTTCTACAGAAACCCAAAATAACCGGTTAAATTTATTAGAAAGTATAGATAATTTAAGTTATAGAATTATAGGGTTAGGCTTTCCACTATTAACTATAGGTATTATTTCTGGTGCAGTTTGGGCAAATGAAGCATGGGGATCATACTGGAGTTGGGATCCTAAGGAAACATGGGCATTAATAACGTGGTTGATATTTGCAATATATTTACACACAAGATTAAACAAAGAATGGAATGGGAAAAAACCAGCAATTATTGCATCAGTAGGATTTATTATTGTATGGATATGCTATTTAGGCGTTAACTTCTTAGGAAAAGGCTTACATAGTTATGGATGGTTATCATAAAACAAAATATATGCAACTGATTATACTTTATATATCTTAAATTAAGAGGTCCAAAAGACATATATAGTCTAAAATTATTTATAAAATAAAAATAAACAATCAATAACTCATGAATAATCATATATTTTTAAATATCTCAACAGACACACCTATTTGGTCACCACAAATTGCTATTATTATGATTATATGTAATATTATATGTATTGGTATTGGTAGATATGCAATTAAAATTAGAGGTTTAGGACCATCAATACCTCTAATTGGATCTGAAGGCCTTGGTTTACCTGAATTACTTGCTACAACAAGTCTTGGGCATGTAATTGGCGCTGGCACAATTTTAGGCTTACGTACTCAAGGCATTTTATAATTATATTTATATGCTTTGTATATTCTTATATACAAAGCATATAAATTAATAAACTAATTAATCAATTAATCAGCTTCGTAAAAAGTTCCCATATGTCTAAATTTTTGATATCTTAATTCTTTTCTTTCTTCTTTAGATAAACTCAATAAAATATTTAATTCAGAAATCAATTTATTCTTTAAGATACTTGCAGCTAAATAAGGATCTGCCTGTGAGCCACCTATCGGTTCTTCAACAATTTCATCGATAATACCTAAAACTTTTAAGTCATGAGATGTAATTTTTAATGCTTCTGCAGCTTCTAACGATTGTTTACTGTCTTTCCATAAAATAGCTGCACATGCTTCAGGAGTTGCGACTGTATATACAGAATATTCTAGCATTAAAATGATATCGCCAATACCTATACCTAATGCACCACCTGAACCTCCTTCACCAATAATAGTGCATATAATTGGAACATCAAAAGAAAACATCTCTCTCAAATTTACAGCAATAGCTTCTCCTTGTCCTAGTTTTTCAGCATCAATCCCAGCCCATGCACCTGGAGTATCAATAAAAGTTAAAATAGGAAAATTAAAACGATTAGCATGTTCCATAAGCCTTAAAGCTTTACGGTAACCACCAGGGGAAGCCATTCCAAAATTTCTTAAAACATTATCTTTAGTATCCTTACCTCTTTGGTGACCAATAAAAACAATAGTTTGATCACCTATTTTTCCTAAACCCCCAATTAATGCTGGGTCATTAGTTCCACCTCTATCACCATGTAATTCAACCCAACTTTCCATTATTTTCTCAATATAATCGAGAGTTGTAGGTCTATCTGCTTGCCTCACTAAATGCAAGCGTTGTAAAGGTGTCAAAGATTGAAAAATTTCCTTTTTAATTCGTGATAATTTCTTTTTTAATTCATTCAAACAATTTATTGTATCAAGCTGATTAGTTTTTGATATTTTAGTTAATTGCTCTACTTGATATTCTAATTCTACTACAGGCTTCAAAAAGCTTAATGCAACAGCTTTTCTATTAATCATATTTATTAAATAAAGAATAAAATATAAAAGACTATAAATGACATAAAAATAAATATTTTAAAGAAGAATAAAATATATCAGATAATTTTGACATATTAGTAGAAATATTAACAAAATCATCAGATATTTCTACACTATTTTGAAGGACAAAATAGAATAGACTAAATAATCTGGGATCATCAAAACGTTGTGAAACTCTTGTCGTAGCTCTTATTAAATCATCATAATTTAAACCTCTTTGGCCTATTATATACTGATTATTACATAAGATTTGAGATTTATAACAATTTTGATGAAATACATTGTTATTATTCGAAGTATTTATTATGTTTTTTTCTAAAGGTATAATATCAATCACTGTATTATTAAATAAACTTGTCTGACTTGTTTCTACAATAGAATTTTTTGGAATTAAAATATCAGAAGAGGTTATATATACAGATACTAAAACCGAGTTTGGATTTATTTTTAAGCTTTGAATATAACCAATATTAACACCTCTCATTGCAATATTAGTACCTTCTTTTAAACCATAAGCATTACTAAATTCAATAAATAAAGAATAACCATATTTTTTTTTATTCCAAGTAATAAACTAAAATACATAGTTAATAATAAAAATAGTAATAATACAGCAATACTTTTAACACTTTTCCAACTATAACTATATTTTATTTTATTCATATAAATAACTAAATACTATAAAAAATAGACTTATCGAGATAAGAATATAAAGAATCTAAAATAGAATCATTATTTATAGACTTTATATTTGAGATATTTATATCTAAAGATTGAATGATCTCATGTATACGACAAGACATCTTATTAATACTATTAAATTTACTAACTTCTGATCTAATACCAATACCAGATGCTCCATAAGCAAAAGCAATAGGAGCAGTTAAAGAATTAATCCCAGAAGAAGCGATAACAGGTATATTCACTACATTAGACAAGAAATAAACAGATGATAATGCAGCAGAAGTTTGTAAAATAGAATAAAATAAATAATCTTGTGATATAGTTAATTTAGATAAATTAGAAGAAATTAGTTTAGACATATTACCTTCTGTTTGTACAATATTAATACCTATATCTTCTAACCTTAATGCGAGTTCTATTTGTTCGTTTAAATTAAACGTATGCGGGATTGTTACACAAATATCTGTATTAGGCAATAACACCCTAATTTGTTTTGAGATATTAACAATTTGCTGGGGAGATAAAATAATTCCTTGCTTATAAAAAACATCAAAATTACCTATTTCAACTAGATCTGCACCAGCTAAAACTGAATCATATAATGCTTTTATATTAATTGAAGAAACACATACAGGTAAATTAGTAATTTGCTTAATAAAATGAACTATTTCAGGATTTGCAGCAATATCCACATAAGTAGCTTTACCTATCTCACATGCTTGAATATATTGTACAACATTATTTATATTTAAATTATCTATACCGGAAATTATCTTAACTACTTTTTTATTGTTAAAAAGATTATCTAATTGCTGATTAAACAATTTCATAATTAATATATGAATAAATTATATAATTAAATATTAATATATAATACTTATTGTATAAAATTCAATTCAGTAAAAAAATTTACTTCATTGAATTCTAAATTATTACTTAAAAAGTAATTAATATGTTAAGCCCATGCTACGAGTAGTTTCAGCTCCTAAATATACTCGAATACTTAAAAAATCTGTAGGACAAGCTGTTTCACAGCGCTTACAACCAATACAATCTTCAGTTCTTGGAGCTGAAGCAATTTGACCAGCTTTACAGCCATCCCATGGAACCATTTCAAGCACATCACAAGGACATGCACGTACACATTGCGTACAACCAATACACGTATCATATACTTTTACACTATGAGCCATAAAGGTTTAACTTTTCCTTAATATAATAAAATACTAGCAAAATGAGAAAAATAAGTTTCTCATATCATATATTTAAATATATGCTTTAATAAAAAATACTAAAACTTCATAAAAAGTAAAACAGGTATTACTTTATTATACTTTGATAAGCAGAATAAGAAATATTTGTAACACTATTATCTTGCTCAGATGGAGGTATTAATTGCCAAAATTTATTTACAAAGTTAAGCCAATTATCTAAAATCAATCTAGCTTTGCTACTCTTAGTTTTAATTTCATATAATTCCAATAAACTCTTTAATTGGTCTTCCCCTTCTTGAGTTTGTATTCTTTGCGCTTTAACAATCTCATTATTTAGCTTTGATAGTAAAGTATTATCCTCGTCTAAAAAGTAAGCTAAGCCTCCAGTCATGCCTGCTGCAATATTCCGACCAGCAGAACCTAAAACAACAATTAAACCTCCTGTCATATATTCGCAAGCATGATCGCCAACACCTTCTACAACAGCAGAACCTAAAGAATTGCGAACAGCAAATCTTTCACCTGCTTGACCATTTGCAAATAAATAACCTCCTGTAGCACCATATAAGCAAGTATTACCAATAATTACTTGTGAGGAAGATGATAAAGATTTATTTAATGGTGTTAATGGTGGACAAATAATAATTTCACCACCATTCATCCCCTTCCCAACATAATCATTAGCTTCCCCAATTAAATTTAGATGCATACCTTTAGAAATAAAAGCTCCAAAACTTTGACCCGCTGAACCGTTAAAATTTAACTGTAAATTACCATTAAACTTATCTTTACCGTACATTTTTGTAATTAGGCCTGAAATTCTAGCTCCAACACATCGATCAGTATTTATAATATCAATATTTTGTATAATATTTGACTGAGTATTAATAGCATTTATTATAGAAGTTTTAGCTAATAAAATATCATCTAAAACTTCTCCATTACTATGAACTACTTTATGTGGTGTTAACTTGAATTTTTTTTGCGTACTATTTATTAAAACATCTAAATTTAAATGATTTGTTTTTACTAATTGAGTTGGCTTAAAATGTAACAAATCAGTTTGCCCAATAATATCTGATAAACTTGTATAACCTAAATTTGCTAAAATTTGCCTTACTTCTTCTGCTATAAAAATAAAAAAATTAACTAAATCAGATGGTATTCCAGGATAACGATTTCTTAAATCTTGTCTTTGAGTTGCAACCCCTACAGGACAATTATTTGTATGACAAATTCTTGCCATAACACAACCAGTTGCAATCATCGCAATAGTCCCAAAGCCAAATTCTTCAGCTCCCATTAATGCAGCTAAAACAATATCACGGCCAGTTCTTAAGCCGCCATCTACTCTCAAAATAACACGATCTCTTAAGAAATTATTGACTAAAGTATTATGAACTTCAGTTAAACCTAATTCCCAAGGAACTCCTGCATGCTTAATTGAACTTAAAGGTGAAGCTCCTGTACCACCATCATGACCAGAAATTTGAATAATATCTGCGTTACCCTTAGCCACACCAGCTGCAATTGTGCCAATACCAATTGATCCAACTAATTTCACAGAAATATGAGCACTAGGATTAATTTGATGTAAATCAAATATCAATTGAGCTAAGTCTTCAATAGAATAAATGTCATGATGAGGAGGAGGAGAAATTAGAGTTACACCAGGCTTACAATTCCTTAGCTCTGCAATATAAGGACTAACTTTTTTACCAGGTAATTGACCACCTTCTCCTGGTTTTGCTCCTTGAGCAACTTTAATTTCTAATTGTTTTGCATTAACTAGATATTCTGGAGTAACTCCAAAACGCCCTGAAGCAATTTGTTTAATTGCAGAACTAGCAATATCATTCATTTTTAAACCTTTTAAATGAGAAAAACTTTCTGAATGATCTGAGTTATCTAAATCAATAATAGGTTGAAATCTAATTGAATCTTCCCCACCTTCTCCTGAATTAGATTTTCCCCCTATTCTGTTCATAGCAATGGCTAAAGTTTCATGCGTTTCACGTGATAAAGCACCTAATGACATGCCTCCTGTACAAAAGCGTTCTAAAATGAAATCAATAGATTCTACTTGATCTAAAGGAATAGAGTCTCGATTACTAGTATATCTAAACAAATCTCTTAAATTCGTTGGTGGACGTTCAGTCAGTAAAGTCTGATATTTAGTATACAATGCAGAATCTTTATTTCTTACTGCCTTATGTAAAGTTTTAGACATTTCAGGATTATTAACATGATATTCTGCACTCGGCCTATACTGAACATAACCAAAATTCGGCAGCTTTTTAGGCAATTCTTTCATAAAAGCTAAATCATAAGATTTAATTGATTCATCATACAATTCAGATAATGTCATACCACCTAAGCGAGATGTTGTACCACAAAATGCTAAATCTACTACATCCTGATTTAAGCCGAGTATCTCAAAAATTTGTGCACCATGATAACTAGATAATAAAGAAATTCCCATTTTTGATAAAATTTTCAATAAACCTTTTTCTATAGCTGTACGATAATTATCTTGTGACTGATGAATACTTAAGCTAGGCAATTTCCCTATTGACATGAGTTTTTGAGTTCTTGAATGAGTCCACCATTTTCGAACAGTCATAAACGCCAAATATGGACAAATAGCACTAGCACCATAACCAATTAATAAAGCAAAATGATGAGTTGTCCAGCATTGAGCTGTTTCAATCACTAGCGACACTCTGTGCCTTATTTGTTTTTTAATTAAATAATGATGAACAGCACCAACAATTAATAATGGAGGAAGAAAAATATCTTCAGTAGATAAAAGATCTATACGATCACTTAATACTAAAATACTAATCCCATCTTCAACTTTTTTAGCACATTGAATACAAATATCTAATATCTTATCTTTAATAGATTTATTATACGCTTCTTTATTAATAAATGTACTAATTTTAAAAATTGAAAAATTAGTATCAAATAGACTAGAGAGTTCATTTTCATTTATTATAGGAGAATTTATTTTAATTGATTTAGCCATCAATTCATTTGGATTAAAAACATTACCTTTTGGGCCTAAGTAAGTTATCAATGACATAACTAAACTTTCTCTTAAAGGATCTATTGCGGGATTCGTAACTTGAGCAAAACGTTGTTTAAAATAATCATATATTAAATGAGGTTTATCTGATAAAATAGCTAAAGGAGTATCATCTCCCATACAAAAAGTTGGCTCTTTAGCTGAACTCGCCATATGTTCTATAACTAATTCAACATCTTCATTTGTATAACCAAAAGCAGTATGTAAACGAGCAATATCAATATAACTCAAGTTAATATTTGATAAATAATCTTGAGATTTTAAAATAATTTGCTGATTATTTAACCACTGTTTGTAAGGAAATTGCTTTGCAATAGAATGCTTAATTGCCCAATTATTCAAGACTAAACCTTCATACAAATTAACACATAACATTTGCCCAGGTCCAAGACGTCCTTTTTCCTTAACATGATTATGATCAAATTTATAAACACCTGTTTCAGAAGATAAACTAATTAAATTTTCTGAAGTAATTGTATAGCGCGCTGGTCTTAACCCATTTCTATCTAATGTAGCTCCTACAAATTTACCATCTGTAAAAACAACTAATGCAGGCCCATCCCAAGACTCATATAAATTACTATAATATTCATAAAAATCAATAATTTCTGGATATGCAACCAAAGCTGGCTGATTCTTATAAGCTTCAGGAATTAATATCATTAAAGCCTCTTGAGGAGTTTTATCAGAATGAATAAATAACTCTAATACAGAATCTAAATTAGCAGAGTCACTATTTTCTAAATTTGTAATAGGACTCAGAATATCATAAACATGAGACCACTCACTATCCCTTAATAAAGACTCTTTTGATTTCGCCCAATTTAAATTTCCTAACAATGTATTAATTTCACCATTATGTGCCATAAATCTCATTGGTTGCGCTAAAGACCATTTAGGCATAGTATTTGTGCTAAATCTCCTATGATACATAGCAAATCTACTTAAGTATAATTTATCAGATAAATCCTGATAATACTCACCTAAAGCCTCTGAACGAACCATTCCTTTGTATACAACAATGCGAGAAGAAAATGAACAAATATAAAAATGTTTATTACTTTCAACATTAGTTTGATTAACTAGTTTTTCTATTTTTTTTCTCACAATATAAAGTTGTTTATCTAAAGCATCTTCAAATAATATTTTAGATTTTATAATTGCTTGCATAACTGTAGGTTCATTATTTTTTGCTTGAGTCCCTAAAATAGATGCATTCGTTTTTACTTTACGCCAACCAACTAATTCTAAGTCATATTCTTCTAAAGCCCATATAAAAATTTTTTTTATTAAATCTACATTATCAGGAGGCATAAAAATCATTGCAACACAATAATTGTTCTGATTATTTAATACTTTATGAATCGGAATTTTATAGCCATCTTCTATCAATAATTCCCAGGGAATATCTAATGTTATACCAGCTCCATCACCTGAAATCCTATCAGCGCTACACCCCCCCCTATGTTCCATACAATTTAGTGCATCTAAAGCAGATGATACAATCTTGTGTGAACCTTTTTTATTAAGATTTGCAAGAAAACCTACCCCACATGCATCTCTCTCGCTAACTATAGCAGGATATCCAGGACAGCGACTTAAATAGCTTGTAAAATTTTTTGATACTTGCATATAATATATAATACTTGTAATGTTAAATTAAATAAGAAAATTAATTTAAATTTTGATATTATTTCAAAATGAATTATATTCATTTCAAATATTCTTTAAATACTCAAAACTTAATTTCATTGCTATAGTATTACATACATTCAAAAAAAATGTACAACATACCTAAATATTAAAATATAGACTTATATCAAATATATTTATGAATCATCATTATAAATATTCACATTTCAAACAAACACAAATAAATTATAAAATAGAAGAATTATTAGATACAGCCAATAATCGCTATAAAGTAACTATACAAGTTGCTAACCGTGCAAAACGTAGAAAATATGAAGATATTGATATAATTGATGACACATTAAATAAACCAATTGTAAGAGCTATATTAGAAATGGTTGATGAAATTACACAACCAGAAATACTATCTGATTAGAAAATCACAGAGATGACTTTTTTTAATATTTATTAAAATATAATAATTTAAGCAATATTATAATAATATACAAGTACTAAAATAAAATATACATAGTACACACAGACTTATTGAACAAAATTTAAAATTCAATACTGTTGACAATCCTTATTATTAAATTTACAGGAGAATAAAACATGCTAGATGCATTTGCTAAAGTTGTAGCACAAGCTGATGCCAGAGGAGAATTTTTAAGTAATCAACAAATAGATGCATTAGCATCTATGGTAAAAGAAGGTAATAAAAGATTGGATACTGTAAATAAAATTAATTCTAATGCATCTGCAATAGTAACAAACTCAGCACGAGCACTATTTGCAGAACAACCACAATTAGTTCAACCAGGAGGTAATGCATATACTAGCAGAAGAATGGCCGCATGTCTTCGTGACATGGAAATTGTATTACGATATGTTAGTTATGCAATGATCGCAGGAGATTCAAGTGTATTAGATGATAGATGCCTGAATGGATTAAGAGAAACTTATCAAGCATTAGGAACTCCAGGAGCATCTGTAGCAATTGCTATACAAAAAATGAAAGAAGCTTCTATTGCACTAGCAAGTGACTTAAATGGAGTACCTTTAGGCGACTGCAGTTCATTAACATCTGAACTTGGTATTTATTTTGACAGAGCTTCTTCTGCTGTAGTATAAAACACAATAAATCTCAATTCATACACAATTTATTATTCGATTTAAGGAAAATTTATAATGAAAACACCTATTACAGAAGCAATTGCATCAGCTGACAGTCAAGGAAGATTTTTAAGTAATGGAGAATTACAATCAATTAATGGACGTTATCAAAGGGCAACAGCAAGTTTAGAAGCAGCTAAAATACTTACAAATAACGCACAAAGATTAATTACAGGAGCTGCACAAGCTGTTTATACAAAATTTCCATTTGTAACACAAATGCCTGGTCCTACTTATGCATCTAGTGCTATAGGTAAAGCTAAATGTGCTCGTGACATTGGCTACTATTTAAGAATGACAACTTACTGTTTAGTAGTTGGTGCTACAGGACCAATGGATGAATACTTAGTAGCGGGTTTAGAAGAAATTAATCGTAGTTTTGAATTATCTCCAAGTTGGTATATAGAAGCAATTGAATATATCAAAAATACGCATGGATTATCTGGACAAGCAGCAAATGAAGCAAACACTTATTTAGATTATGCTATTAATGTATTAAGTTAATTAATCATTCTGTATATCTGAAATATAAAATACTAGAATAATAAATTATTATATAATTATTCTAGTATATCAATAAATTTTTATTCTCATAAATAATCTAAAAGTAAATGTCTTAACTATATTAATATAATTCTATGAATAAAAAAAACATAAAGCCAATCATTCTAATAATTCTTGATGGCTGGGGATATTCCATAAAGAAAGAAGGTAATGCAATATATTTAGCAAAAACACCTACAATGGATATGCTATGGCAAAATCATCCACATTCATTACTTAATGCTTCAGGAGAAGAAGTCGGATTACCCAACAAACAAGTGGGCAATTCAGAAGTAGGACATACAACCATGGGAGCAGGCAGAGTTATTAACCAAGACTTAGTAAAAATTAGTAAATCGATAAAAACTCAAAGTTTTTTTAAAAATACAACTATACACAAAATATATCAACATTCCGTAAATTATAAATCTAAAATTCATTTAATTGGGCTGTGCTCAAATGGTGGCGTACATTCACACATCAAACATTTACAAGCCTTAATTCAAATATCAAAAGAGTATAACATTTTAACTTGTTTGCATCTAATTTTAGACGGCAGGGACACAAATATGAAAGAATCAAAAACTTTTATTACAGAAATTATACAAACCATAAATAACAGTAATAATATTAAAATTTGTACAATTAGTGGAAGATATTATAGCATGGACCGTGATTGTAGATGGTCAAGAACTGAAAAAGTATACAATATTTTAACAAATAATTATATAGGTTTAAATAATAAAATTGATATTCTATCAATTATAGATCAATATTATAAAGAAAATATTTATGATGAATTTATTCCTCCCACAAAAATATCTATAGAAAATATTGAAAATAATGATAGTATAATATTTTTTAATTTTAGGCCTGACAGAATAAGACAATTATTACATGCTTTCGCAAAACCTGATTTTAAAGGATTTAAAACCAAAAGTATAAATAATTTAATGATTGGAACTTTTACAGAATATGACTCCACTTTATCTCTTCCAACTATTTTTCCTCCAACTATTCATCAAAATTTTCTTGGACAAATCATTTCTAATCAAGGCTTAAAACAATTAAGATTAGCAGAAACAGAAAAATATGCTCATGTTACATATTTTTTTAATGGTGGAATAGAAGAACCTTTTCCTGGTGAAAATAGAATTTTAATACCTAGTCCTAAAGTTGACAGATATGATTCAGCTCCTGAAATGTCTGCTAAGAAATTAACTGAAAGCCTAATTCAAGCAATAAAGCTTCAAACATATGACTTAATTATTATAAATTATGCTAATCCAGATATGATTGGACATACAGGCAACTTAAAAGCCACAATTACAGCAGTGGAAATGATTGACCAATGTATAAAAAAAATTTTAGACACAACAAGTAATACTGATTATACAATTATTATTACAGCTGACCACGGAAATGCAGATTATATGCTAACAGAAAATAATAAACCATGTACCTCACATAGCTTAAATCCGGTTCCATTTATATTAATAAATAATAATTTAAATAATAGGCAAGAACTAAAAAAAGGTGGGAGTCTTGCTGATATTGCACCAACAATATTAAATTTATTTAATATAAGCATCCCTAATGAAATGAATGGAACCTCTTTATTAACAAATCAAAATATGGTACCTATTACGAATGAATATCAATAATATAACCTCATTTCATCCAATTTTAAAAATAAAATTACATTCAAAGCATAAAATACAGGCTAAAATTAATAAATACATTCCGACAGAATGGCAATTTATAATGATGAATAATGGTTCATTAACACAAAATTTAAATTCTTTATTAATTAATACAACAACTATTGAAATGTGTCAAAAATATAATTTAATATTTAACAATCATGCATTTACAAATATACGAATAGTATGGCTAGAGAATTATATTAATCAGAATTTAACATTTGCACAATCTATATGGGTTATGAATACAAAAAACAATCAATATAAACAAATATTAAGTGCTAAACCTATTGGATATTCTTTAATAAATTTTGAGATTGATATCTATAAAGATTTAGAAGAAATATATTGTGGATACTGCTATAATCTAGAGAATATTTTTCACGAATCAAAACTAATGTGGGGAAGAAAATATAAGATAAATTATTCTAAAAATTCATATATAACAATAGAAGAATATTTTACACCAAAATTAATCGAATTTTTCAATGCAATATAATAAAATCAATCATGTTTCAATTTTTATTCAATAATAAAGTATCACAATATCAAAAAACTGTTCAAGAAATCAATAAACTAGAGATAAAATATAGTAAATATAGCAATAATAATCTTCGTGAACAAACAGCATGGCTAAAAAAACAAATATCAGATAAAACTATAGATGAAGTTATACCTGAATGTTTTGCAGTCATCAAAGAAGCCATTAAAAGAGCTACAAATTTAATTCTATTTGATGTACAAATTATAGGAGCAATAATATTACATAAAGGAAGAATTGCTGAAATGAAAACAGGAGAAGGAAAAACTCTTGTAGCTATAATAGCAGCATACCTCAATTCTTTATTTAATAAAGGAGTTCATATTATAACAGTCAATGAATATCTGGCAAAAAGAGATGCAAACCTTGCAAAACAAGTATTTAAACATTTAAATATAACTGTTGGTATTATAGAGCAAAATATGGATCTTATTCAGAGAAAACAACAATATCAAGCAGATATTACTTATTTAACGAATAGTGAACTAGGCTTTGACTATTTAAGAGATAATATGGCAATCAATAAAAATGAATTAGTACAAAGAAATTTCTTTTTTGCAATTGTTGATGAAATAGACTCCATTTTAATTGATGAAGCAAGAACTCCTTTAATTATTTCAGGGCCTGCTGACAATATAACCAATAAATATATAAAAGCAAAAGAAATTGCTAATAATTTAGAGCTAAATCAAGATTATGAAATAGATGAAAAAAGTAAAAATATTATCTTAAGTGAACAAGGAATTAATCAATGTGAAAGAATATTAAATATAAATAACTTATATGATATCAAAAATCCATGGGTTAAATATATTATTAATGCTTTAAAAGCTAAAAATATATTCTTAATTAATAAAGATTACATTATAAAAAATAATGAGATTGTAATTGTGGATGAGTTTACTGGAAGAATAATGGACGGAAGAAGATGGAGTGATGGTTTACACCAAGCAATTGAAGCAAAAGAAAACCAAAAAATACAACAAGAAAATAAAACTTTAGCATCAATAACATATCAAAACCTATTTTTACTATATACAAAACTTTCTGGCATGACAGGAACAGCTAAAACAGAAGAAGCAGAGTTTGAAAAGATTTATAATTTACAAGTAATTGAAATACCAACCAATAAAAAAAATAATCGTAAAGATTTATCAGATTTAATTTATAAAACAGAATATAGTAAATGGCAAGCAATAGCTAACGAATGTTTTGATATGTATCAAATAGGCAGACCTACACTTGTCGGTACAACAAGTATTGAAAAATCAGAATTTTTAGCATCTATTTTAAATAAACTTAATATACCATATAATTTATTAAACGCAAAACCGGAAAATATTAGTAGAGAATCTGAAATCATTAGTCAAGCGGGAAGAAAATTTACTATTACAATTGCAACCAATATGGCAGGTCGAGGAACAGATATTATATTAGGAGGAAATCCATATATAATTTCTAAACTAGAGCTAATTAACTATATTCAAAGTATAATTATGCAAGAATATATACATATAAATAATGACATTAATCAAATCTTAAAAACACTAGATGCAAACTTTATCAATAAACACTTAAAAAGTAAAAACAATAATTTACATTATTTCATAGATGAACTACTTAATTCAAATAAAATTCAAAATACAGAAATACAAGCAATCTATGATGTATATATAAAACTTGTAAATTATTATAAAAATTGTTGTGAAGTTGAAAGACAAGAAATATTAAAATTAGGAGGCTTATATGTAATTGGTACAGAAAGACATGAATCAAGAAGGATAGATAATCAGCTAAGAGGTCGATCTGGTCGACAAGGTGACCCAGGATCTTCACGCTTTTTTTTAAGCTTACAAGATAATTTAATAAAAATTTTTGGGGGAAGCCAAATCTCTAAATTAATGGAAAATTTAAATATTGATGAAGATATACCAATTGAATCAATTATTTTAAATAAAAGTCTTAATTCAGCTCAAAAAAAAGTCGAAGCATATTTTTATGATGTAAGGAAACAATTGTTTGAATATGATGATGTAATTAATAATCAAAGACAAGCAATTTATACAGAACGTAAACGTATTTTAAAATCAATATATACTCGAGATTGTATATTAGAATATGCTGAAAGTACAATAGAAGAAATACTAAATAAATATGATAAAACATCAAATACAGCAAGCAAAAGTCAACTATTAGACCAAATATATATCATCTTGAATTTACAAAATTCAAACTCAAAAAATAAATTAGTATCAATACAATCTAATAATCTAAAAATATTTTTCATAGAACAATTAAGAATTACATATGATTTAAGAGAAACATATTTAGAGCAATTAAAGCCAGGATTAATGCGTCAACTAGAAAAATACTATCTACTTCAACAAATAGATTATGCATGGCAAGAACATTTAGAAAAAATGCTTTTACTAAAAGAATCGATTGGCTGGAGAAGCTATGGACAACAAGATCCGCTAATAGAATATAAAAATGAAGCATTTAATTTATTTATTAACATGGTGACATATATTAGACAAACAGTCATTTATTTAATTATGCGCTCAAGATTAATAACAAGCCTAGATATTTAATTGACAATATTCAATGACAAAGGTTGACATCAACACAAAAATTGTTTAGTTTATATTATATAAATTATTTGCTGCCCCCATCGTCTAGAGGCCTAGGACATCTCCCTTTCACGGAGGTAACGGGGATTCGAATTCCCCTGGGGGTATAAAAACTACTTATTCATAGCTTGTTTAAGAGATTTACAAAAATAACTTAATTCTTTTAAACCATTGATACTACCACATTTGGATAATTTTTGTACAAATGCAGTTCCAACCACCAAACCATCAATATTCCATCTTGATAAATATTGAGCCTGTAAAGGAGTCGAAATACCAAAGCCTAACATAATAAATTTATCCGAAACTTGCTTAATATAATTCGCTAATTTTATAATAGTATTGTCAATAGAAGTCCTGACACCAGTTACACCAGTAGAACTCACTAAATAAATACAACCAGGGGATTTTTTTGTTATCAGATCTATTCTAGTTAAAGAACTTGTAGGTGCGACAAATAAAATTAATTCTATATTATATCTTTTACAACTTAAGATTAACCCATCAGCTTCTTCTAAAGGTAAATCAGGAATAATTAATCCTTTAGCCCCAGCAAATGCAATTTGCTGAATAAAACAATTAATACCACGTTTTAAAACAGGATTATAATATGTAAATATAATAATAGGTGCACTGATAACTTGAGATAAGTTTTCTAAAATCAATAATACTTGATCTATATAAACCTTTTGCTGAATAGCAAATAATGAAGCATTTTGAATTACAGGACCATCTGCTAAAGCATCTGAATAAGGAATACCAAGTTCAATTATATCTGCTCCTTGAGAATCTAATTCCTTAATAACTTCAATTGTTGTATTTACACTTGGATACCCTGCAGTTATAAACGGTATTAAAGAACACCTGCTACTTTGATTCAATAAAATATGAGAAATAGTATTCATAGAAATGCATAAAAGTAAAAAATGATAAAAATGGGTCGCCCGGGATTCGAACCCGGAACTAATCGGTTAAAAGCCGAGTACTCTACCGTTGAGTTAGCGACCCTGACAACATATATAACATAATTATATAATCATCGCAAGTTAAAGCAAACATGAATACATATCTTTATAAAAAAATAGTAGATAAACTACAGAAGATCATACTAATTAATAAAAAATATAAAAGAAACTGTATCTTAGTATCAATCTCAGCTGGTCAAGACTCAATATACCTCATTAAACTTTTAGAAACTATTAAAACTAATTTCCTAGGAATTCTAAAATTACAGTATATCTATATTGATCATCAATGGAAAAAAAATAGTAAATCACAAATTAAACATATAATCAATTATCTTAAGTGTTTCAATAGTTCATTATACATATACCAGGTAAAAAAAAAATGCTATTCCGAAACACAAGCAAGAGAAACAAGGTATCAAATATTGTTTAATCATGCAAAAAATAATAATAACATCATTCTTATAACTGGTCATAATTCAACAGATAAAATAGAAACTTTTTTACAAAACCTGTTTAAAGGAACAACTATAGATGGAGCAACAAGTTTATCAGAGTATAGAAAAAGTATCCATGACTTTATATTATTTCGACCTTTAATAAATAATAGTCGGAATGAAATTTACTGGTTATGCAAAAAATTATATCTACCTATATGGTCTGATCAAACAAATTATTATTATTATATTACAAGAAATAGATTAAGATATGAATTATTGCCATATCTTAAAAACTATTTTTCAACTAATATAGAAAAACATTTAAATTCATTCTTAAAAATATCAAATATAGAGAATGAATATTTAAAACAAAATACAATTAAAATTTATTTAATAACACGTCATCATAAAATGATAGCAATGAACTGTAAAATAATTCAGCGACAACATATTGCAATACAAAAAAGAATATTTCAATTATTTAGTCTATATAACTTTAATCAAGTCTTTAACAAAGAATTAATGGAAAAAATTTTATTTCATTTAAATTCAACTCATTTAGACCAATTTTTATTGATTCAATGGAATAAAAATAAATATGTTTGTATACAAAAAAAATGGCTATATATTCATTAAGATAAATTATAAGAAATATAAAATCAATAGTATAATAAATTAATATAAGAAAAATACAAATTATCAAGGTGTAAATAATGATTAACTGGCAAGTAATAGGTCAATTAATATCTTTAGGTATTATTGTTTTTGTAGGACCCGCAGTGATAATCTTACTATCATTAAAAAAAAGTAACTTATAGTAAATAATTCTTATAATAAATAATTACTAAAAATAATGCAGACGTATTTCTAAAATAATTATGACTGCATATTTAGCATACAATTGATTCTTATTTATTCTATTTCTTTCATTAAACTAGATAAACTAATAGTTTGCTCTTGACTTGCAAACTCATTATTAGGCTTTAAAAAAAGCATACAATGACACTCTTTCCTTTCACGCATTGGCACACAAGGACAATTCCAATAAGCACTTGTCACTTCTTTAACTTTATCTTCATAATGACGACATGGGCACAATGGAAAACCATATTCATCTTTATGTTTAGCTAAACCTTCAATAACAACAGAAGTAACATTTAAGTCAATACAAAAGAAAGTACCAGTTCTTTGCGCATATACTTCAGAAAATTTACGCATTATTTCAAGACTATTAGAAATACTTTTATTATCATTCATATTTTTAAACCAATTAATCATTAATAAAAGTCATGATATTAATTATATAGTACATATAATATTAAATAATATGACTACAAATCATACACAAGTATACAATATATTAATTATTTAAATAAAATAATCTTATTTATGCAAGCATATAATATAATTAATAGCAATTACATTAATTTTATAAAATTTAAACAAAATAAGTTTCATATGACATCAGCATATTTACCATCTATTTTAGTTCCACTTGTTGGAATTATATTTCCAGGATTAGCTATGGCTTTATTATTTTTGTATATCGAAGAAGAAAATATTGCATAATTAAATATTCTTAAACTAAAAATAAGCCGCTATCATTTATATATATGCGGCTTAATAACAATTAATTAATCTTTATTAATCTATTCATTTATTGATACTTATACAAACTTACAAAGAAGAACCAAGACCAGAATAAGAACCATAAATAAAAATACCAAGCACTGCAATAGCAGCTATTCCACCAACAGTTGCAACTAACCATAAAGGAACTCTACCAGTACCAGCCATACTTTATTACCCCCTAATTTTTAGGCTATATTGTAAAACTAGTATTGAGAAATATATCTTAATTATATACTAGTTATATATAAATATTAATTAAAAAAATAACTTGAAAATAACACTGCTAAAACAAAAATTAACAATAAACCCCAAAATAATGACGTACGATTTAATTCAACAGGTTCTTTATTAGGATTAGGACCACTCATTATATAATCACCTCCTATCTTTGAATAAATTGCATAGACGTAATAGCGCCTAAGAAAAAAATAGTAGGAATAGCTAAACCATGAATTGCTAGCCATCTAAATGTAAAAATTGGATATGATATTGGCTGATTAGAACTTTTTTTAGTCATAAAATTACTGTTACTCCATCTAAATACCTTTCGTTAAATCTTCAAGCTCTTGTTTTGCACTAAAACGATCATTTACTAAAGGAACTTGCTGACGGTCTTGAGTGAAATACTCATTAGGTCTTGGAGTTCCAAATACATCATAAGCTAAACCAGTACTAACAAATAACCAACCAGCAACAAATAAAGCTGGAATTGTTATACTATGAATAACCCAATAACGTATACTTGTAATAATATCAGAAAAAGGACGCTCTCCTGTTGATCCTCCTGACATAAAAATTTCCTCCTAATTAAAAATAAAGAAATACAAATATTTCTATAAAGTATTCAAAATAATTAACTTTTAACTTAGGTAAATATAACATTCATTAATACTTACTCTAATTATTAAAAAATTGAAATAGTTTATTTGACACTTTAATATATAAATATTATACTAGCTTCGTAAATAAATCTAAACAAAAGAAACAATATTATTCAATAAAATATAAAAAAATATTTATATTTGCAATAAATCAAACCATAAACTAGTTCCAACAAATAAATCACTATTTAAAAAAATATTTGTTTCATATTTTTTTAAGATGTTTTTAACAATAAATAAGCCTAATCCTGTTCCTCTTAAAGTATGAATATTATCTTCTACTCTAACAAAACGATCAAAAATTACTTTCTGTTCTATATTATCAATTCCAATACCTTCATCAATAATTTCAATTCTAATTAAAGTCACAACTTGTGTATGTCGAAATAAAAACTTTTTAAGAGGTACAGATGATAATGAATAAACTCTTATAATAATCTGACCATTATCATTAGTAAACTTGATTGCATTACTTAATAAATTTGATATTACTTGAACAAAAGAACTTTCATGCCCATAAACATATCGAATATTAGGCTCAACCTCTAAAATTAATTGAATCTTATGCTTACTGGCTATAATCTGTGATGTATTTAAAATATAATCTAATAAATGAACTAAATTAATTTTAGATAAATCATATTTAAAATTAGATTCTAAACGAGATAAATCTAAAATATCATTGACTAATTTAGATAAACGTTGTGTTTCATTATTAGCTATTTTTAAGAAATGTTTTTTTTGTTTATCACTTAATGACTCATTATAGTCTAAAAGTGTTTCTAAAAATGAACCAATATTACATAAAGGAGTTCTTAACTCATGTGAAACATTACTTATAAATTGATTTTTTGCTTTATTTAATTTAACTTCACGACTAATATCCTGAATAATTATTGCGATTCCAGTTAAAAGCTTACTATTGCTATCAATAAGAATGCTTAATAGAAAACGATAATCTTTTTTCAAACCATAATTAATATCAATAGAAATTTCTTTAGATACATAATTTAAGCTGTCTAAATATGTTAATTTAACTAAATTATTTAAAATTGGCAATAATGAGTCTACAATATGTAATGGTAAATGATTAGTTAAATTTTGTCCTATTAGATCAGAACTTAGCCAATTAAAAGATTTTTTTGCTACATTATTAACAAATAATAATCGTAAATCAAGATCAACTAAGATTATACCGTCAGCTACAATAGAAGCAATTATTTCTAGTTTACTCTTTTCTAACATCAAAACATTAATATTTTTCTTTTCATAATATTGCAACTTTTCAACCATTTCATTAAAGCTTAACATAAGATCATTCCATTCATTATGAAATCTTATATTTAATAATTTTTTAAAAGTTCCAGATCCAATACATTGAATTCCATATATCAATTCATGAATTGGCTTAGAAATAAGAAAAAAATGCAATATTGCAAAAAGAATAACTAATAACCAAATAGATACAAAAATTAAAATACTAATATTGCTAATAAAAATAGATGTTGAAACAAAAGTTGGATTAGAACTAATACCTAAATCAAGGCTACCTAGATGATGACCATTTTTATGTAAGGGAAGAACTACATTTGTAATACTATCATTAAAAAAAATATTCCTACTTAATAAAGGGGTATTAAACAAAAAGTTATCTGTTTCCAACTGAAATAAATTTTGATGTAATTGCAACAAATCTTGCACATTATTTTTATATATAGGCAAACTAAAAAATAAACTTCCATCAAGATTAAAAAATAGAATATATCTAATACTAGATGTACTAATATAAATTTCTTCAAGAAAGCTTGCTAATTGTTGCTCATTATTATTATCTATAAAACTTAAAACATTATAAGCAAATAATGTACCTAAATCTTTACAAAAACGATTATTTGTAATTAAAGAATCTTTTTGAATAATAGTCAAAGACCAGAAAGCAAAACCACTCATTGATAACGAAATTAATAAAATAATTAATATAATAATACGTATTTTTATATTAATATTAATTATAGATTGATACAAAACTTTCCAATTTATAGACATACAAATATTATTTAATATATTAGCCAAGATTTACATTTATAATAATTGAAATGTACCCTGAACACTATTAAACATCAAATAAGATAGAATAAAATCTAAACTTAATACAATAATTAACGAAAAAACTACTGAAGACGTAGTAACAATTCCAACACCTCGAGTATTAGTAATTTTTGATAAACCCCATGTACAACTAATTATAGAAATAACTATCGCAAAAATACATGATTTTAAACAAGATTTCAAAAAATCTGCATATGATAAAGTCAATAAAACTGAAGAAAAAAAAAGCCGAGAATCAATATTATATAAAATGAAGCATAGATATGCACTACTCGATAAACTAGTAGCAAAAGATAAAATATTTAATATAGGTAACATAAAAAAGCAAGCATATACTCTCGGTAAGATTAAGTAAATTACAGGGTTAACTCCTAATATATATAAGGCATCAATTTGTTCTGTAATATACATACTTGCTAATTCTGAAGTAAAAGATGAGCCAATACGTCCTATAATAATAATAGATGTCAAAATAGGGGATAACTCACGTATAAAAGAAATAGCTAAAATACTTCCAATAAAATTTGTAGCATTTAAATACAATAATTCTTTAATAATTTGAAAGCTAAAAACCATGCCAACAAAAAATGCTGTTAATAAAACAATACCCAAAGAATGATTACCAATAAATTGCATTTGTAAAATTAAAACATTACGATTCATTTTACGATAATTAGAAAATTTAACTAAAGCTAATATAATTTGAATAACTAAATTAGTGCGTTTTAACATAAAAACTAGAATAAAAATAATCTATTGCATTTTTAAAGAAAATATATTACATTTTAACTGTGGAGGGCGGTTAGCTCAGTGGTAGAGCGCCTGCCTTACAAGCAGGTGGTCACTGGTTCAAGTCCAGTACCGCCCAATTTTAATCAAATAAAATATAAGGGCTCATCGTCTAAGGGATTAGGACAGGGACCTTCTAAGTCTCTAATGTAGGTTCGAATCCTACTGAGCCTAATTAATTTCCTAATATTTTACTAACAACTTCTTGGACTTTAGAACCAGAATCTACTGTTTCTAAAGGGTCTTTACGCAACCTATGACGAAGACAAAGAGTTATAACTTGTTTAATATCTTCTATATCGACTACATCTTTACCTTTATAAGCAGCAAAAGCTTTAGCAGCTCTATTTGTAACAATATCTCCTCTTAAACCATCAACATCTAATAGACCACAAATTTCTGAGATTTTTATTCTTAAATCATAATCAATTGAAACTTCACTTAATTTTTGTTGAGCATTAATAATAACATTCTTCAATCTCTCTTGTTTATCTTGAAATTCTTGCAAACATGCATCAGGATTTTCATCAAAACTACTTCTTTGTTCTACAATCTGTACTCTTAAGTTCGGTTCTTTAACAGTACGTATCTCAGCATGCATACCAAAACGATCTAATAATTGTGGCCTAAGTTCTCCTTCTTCAGGATTTCCTGAACCTACTAAAACAAAGCGTGAAGGATGACGCATAGATATACCTTCACGCTCAACAGTATTCCATCCTGAAGCAGCTGAATCTAATAATACATCAACCAAATGATCATCTAATAAATTAACTTCATCAACATATAAAATGCCTCTATGTGCTTTAGCTAATAAACCTGGCTCAAAAGTTTTAATACCCTCAGTTAAAGCTTTTTCTATATCAATAGTGCCACAAACTCTGTCCTCTGTTGCTCCTAAAGGTAAATCAATCATTGGTACATTGACAAATATCGTTTCAAGATTAACTCCTTCCTGAATCTTATTTTTTACATCATCAGACATTAATTCATAATCTGATATATGAGAATTAAATAAATCATCTTGAACAATCTCTATTTCAGGTAATAGATCAGCAATCGCTCTTATTGTTGTAGATTTGCCTGTACCACGATCACCCATAATCATCACGCCACCAATTCTAGGATCGATAACATTTAGAATAAGAGCTAATTTCATTTCTTCTTGACCAACAATAGCAGTAAATGGAAAAACAGGACGTATTGGATGTTTTGTAGTATTCACTATAATTCAATAATTTTTAATTGATAATATTTATAATTCTAATTATAATAGTTAACAAAGCATAAAATCTAAAAAACATTATTTAAATTACTAACAACAATAAAGATGTATATCATCTTATAAAATTATAGATATACATCTTTATTAATCTATTTATAAAAATAACACTATAATAAACTATTCATATCAAACCTTAAAACTTATTGATAAAGATCTATTCCTAATCTAATAGCTAAAATTGCTGACACAAAAGCAAAAAGTAAAGCCAATAAAATTTGACTGTCATTAATCATAATAAACCTAAAAAAATAATTAAAAATATAATATTACTATATAACAACATGACTTATATCTCTTAATAAATTAATATTACGAAAAATTATTATACTCGAAAACATATAATAATTAATAAATATTAATTGTATTTAAAAGCTCCTGTTTAACAGTCAGACATCTTATAATATTTTCATCAAATTTCATAGATTTTTCCAATAAATTAACAATTTTCCCATTCGCTTGATAATTCATTTGTACATAAATACCATCATAATAATCTTTAATAGTATAACTTAAATGACGTTTTCCTCTATGCTGTATATAAATATTTTGTCCTCCTCTTTCTTTAAGAAAAAATTTATAAGAATTTACTAAAGATAAATTTTCTACTTCTGTAATATCTGGCTTTAAAATGTATATTGTTTCGTAATTACTAAAAGACATAAAATAAAAAAATAAAATAATATTGATAAAATGTAATAATTAAGACTGATTATCTATTTGTATTCTTACTGCCTGTGAAATAACCGGAATGCGTGCATATTTGCCTTCAATCGATTTTACTACAGAATAAAAAATTGTTGACAATACAAACCAGAATAACGTATTACATAACATTAAACCATATAAACTCATTCTAAATTCTATAGGCAATGCTCGGAAAGTAGCACCAAGTAAAGAATTAATTAAAAATAGTAAAATAGCCTGTAATACATTGAACCGAATAAATGGTCTATCAGGTATAGGACTTTTAGCTCTTACAAAAAGATAATATAAAACAAAAAAAATTATAAAAGCTAAAGCTGGGTGGGTGACATAAAAAATGACAATAGGCATTAAAGTTTTCTTATATATACTCATTAAACTAAAAGGATAATCTGGCAAAATTTGTTGACCAAAATTCTGCAAACCTTCTAATAAGGGAAGCCAGTATGGTAAAATTGAACTAAAGCGATCTAGTACTGTAATATTATTTTTATGATTACTTGAAACTTTAACAATGAATAAATAAACTTGATAAATTAACATTATGCTTGATAATGTTAGCAATATACTTATTCCTCCAAGAATCCATGAAGGTAAATTGGTATGCATTGTAAGTATAATTAAAAAAATTTGAAAAATTAATATATATAGATAATAAATTATTATATAAGTAATACACATATTACAATATAATGACTATGTTTTTCAAATCTTTTTCAAAGCATATTATAGAACAATTAATCTATAAAATTTCAATCATAATACTTAAAGAATAGTAGCAAAAACATATGAATAATGATATCTTGCATCTTGCTAACAAAGCATTTCAATCTAGATTAATGCTTGGAACTGGAAAATATAAAAATTTAAAAGAAGCACAATTAAGCATTAAAGCGAGTGGTACTTCAATTATAACTGTTGCAATTAGGAGAGCTCATTATGCTAAAACTATTGGAAAAAGTAATTTAATTGACGGATTAAACTGGAAAAATATTTGGCTTTTACCAAATACTGCAGGCTGCCAAAATGCAGAAGAAGCAATTAGAATTGCAATATTAGGAAGAGAAATTGCGAAAAAAATAGGACAAATTGATAATAACTTTATTAAATTAGAAGTAATTACAGATTCGCAATATTTATTGCCAGATCCTATCGGGACATTAAAGGCTGCAGAATATTTAATACAAAAAAACTTTAATGTATTACCATATATCAACGCAGATCCAATCTTAGCAAAACATTTAGAAGAAATAGGTTGTACAACAATTATGCCTCTAGGATCTCCTATAGGATCTGGTCAAGGCTTACAGAATCAAATTAATTTACAAATAATTCTAGAAAATGCTAAAATCCCTGTAGTAATTGATGCTGGTATTGGCACAGCTAGTGATGCAAATCAAGCTATGGAATGGGGAGCATCAGCTGTTTTACTAAATACAGCTGTTGCTAAATCAAGAAAACCTGAATTAATGGCAGAAGCAATGAAATTAAGCGTCATTGCTGGCAGAAAATCATATCTAGCAGGAAGAATGAGTAAAAGTCAACAAGCTAATGCAAGTTCTCCTACTCTTGATATATCATGCATAACTTAATACTTAGGTTCAATTTTATACGTAAATGAATAATGTAAATAATTCACTATGATTTTAATAATAGATAACTATGATAGTTTTACACAAAACTTAGTACAGTATGTTGGAGAACTTAATTTTCCTGTACAAATTCGACGAAATGATGATATCAATATAAAAGACATCGACATAATACAACCAAGCCATATAATTATATCTCCTGGACCTGGTCATCCAAAAGATGCATGTAATATAATGAAAATTATTCAGAAATATGCAGCTGATATTCCCATACTAGGTGTATGCTTAGGACATCAAATAATAGGATACTTATATAAATATAATATTGAAAAATTATCACAACCAATGCATGGTAAAGTCAGTAAAATTCAACATAATAATACAGATTTATTTAAAAAGATACCAAACCCTTTTACTGCAACAAGATACCACAGTTTAATAATCAAAAATAATCATAAATCAGATGATCTAGAAATAACTGCTTGGACAACAGATGGCATAATTATGGCATGTAAACACAAGCAATATCATAAACTACAAGGTATTCAATTTCATCCAGAAAGTTTGTGGACTCAATATGGTAAAATAATTATTCACAATTTTTTATTAACATAAGTTAAAAAATTTAAATTACATAAAACTTTCAATATACTTATGGTAGATATTTATCAACTCTTCCTCAAAATATAAGACTGCTCGATTAGTATAACCATTTAAATAACAATAATTATCACTTATACTGAACCAAAGTTGAGAATAAGAAATATAACTTATAAAAGTACTAATAATTAAGAATCCAAAACCTAAATAGACCAGAGATAAACCTGGATCTACTTTAATTTGTATACCTGTACTTGACATAATCTCTTTAACTTGAAAACAAGCATCCCCGATATAAACCTTTTGACGTAAAGATACAATAGAAATAAATTTACCGAAACTATCATATATATAAATATTATCACTAAAGCTAGATATAATTATAAATATATGACTAGTTTTCTTTAAAGGAAAACGACAAATCCAAAAAATACTTTTACCAATTTGTACTTTATTTAACTTATACTGTATAGTACAAGATGAGTCAAGCTGAATTCTTAATGCATTTATTTGCCAATCTGTCTGATAAAATGTCATACCTTTCAATATTAAAGGTGAATTGACAAAAATAGCTGGATAAATTCTTTTATTACCATCGTCATTAATATAAGACAATTTAGAAAAAAATTGTTTAATTGACTTATCAATATTATATTGAAGATAGAAATCATCTACACGAAATGTTGAATAAATAGGTGCAACATTATTAAAACCAGAACCAAGAATATTTTTAATATGAAACACTTCTCCAATAGGAATCATTTCTTGTACAATAAAACCGCTAGTAAAACCAATAGTTGCACCAATTAAAATTAATATTAAACTTATATGAACTATTATAGGAGCAATACGACCTATTAAACCTTTATAAGCATAAACTTTATTCTGCCTACTAAAACAATAGTAACCTTGATTATTTAAACAATATACAATATTAACCATTGATTTATGTAAAAAAGTACCTTCTGTAAATGAAACTTTTGGCTGAGTAAACCTATCTCTATTAATAAATTTCCATCTACGAGCATAACGTAAACTAGGCAATTGAACAGCAAAAGTACAGGTAATTAAACTACAAGATAAAACTATTAATATAATTAAAAACCACCATGACTCATAAATATTATCTAAACCTAGATAAGTAATTGCTTTCCAGTTAAAATCTATAAAGGTATTTTTAATAGGATAAAGCTCTTGATAATATGCTAAGCTTTGATGCTGCTCAATAACAGATCCCAGCATACTAAAAAATAATATAAAAAATAAAATACAAATAGCAAAATTTAAATTAGCAAAGACTTTAAAAAAAATCCATTTTATATTTTTTTTATTTGTAAATGACATATATATCTTAAGTAATAAAATTATATTATATATATTACAACATTTACTCATCATAATTTAAAATATTGAGATCAATCTATGAAATGAAAATAGCATCCTATAACACTTGCTGAAAAAAAATAAAACAACCCATAGTTAACATATAAAATCCCCCTAATCCTATAATAGAATCCCATAACATAATAAATTTTTGAAATTTTAATAACCGAAAAGGTAAGAAAAAAATCACTATGAAAGGTAATAAACAACTAAATAAATATATTAATAAATATATTAAGGATTCAACTATTTTATCTGAATTATATAACCACAAAATTGTTGTTAAAATAAGTGAACAATTACAAGGTAAACAGCTGAACCCAAGACCAAAGCCAGTCAAATAAGATTTTAAATAAATATTATTATTATTTTTTACTAAATCAATATGATTTACAACAAAAGCTAAACTTATAATCTCTAATAAATTTAATGCTATCCATATGAATATAAATGATGAAATTAGTGGAATCTTACGCAATATATTATCAAATTTACCATTACCTAAATATAAAATAATAATTATACCGACTAAACTAGTAATTAAACCAGTAAATAAAGATAATTTTATAAATATATTAAAATTATTAAAAGCAACAGTAGATGATAATACCGCAGGTAACACAGAAATAAAACAAGGAGTTAAACTAGTGAAAATACCTATAAAAAAAAGACTTAGTAACTTTAATAAATTAAACTGATCATAGTAAAAGGATAAATTACTGTAAAGCTTATGTTCTAATAGATAAAAAACTATATTAATTTGATTGTACAAAAAAATTATTTGTTGCATAAATATGATAAAAGAATATAAATTATGTATTTATTATATAGTTTAATCTCCCCAGGAAGGATTTGAACCTACGACCAATCGGTTAACAGCCGATCGCTCTACCACTGAGCTACTGAGGAATAATTTTAATACATATAAAACTATAACAAATAAAATAAATTTAGGCAAGAAACAATAATCAAAATATATTAATAAAATTCATAAAACTTGTATTTAAGAATTACTTTTGCTATTATGTTAGGGAATTAAAGACTAAAGCGGACGTGGTGGAATTGGTAGACACGCTAGATTTAGGATCTAGTGAGAATATCTCGTGAGAGTTCAAGTCTCTCCGTCCGCAATATAACAAACAAAATAAAGCTATAAACTATAAGATATTTAAACCCATCTTTGAACAGTTAATTTTAATGATCCATCAGATAAATTATATTGCTTCATTTTTTGAAAACCTTCGACCTCTACCTGCTGTAATATTGTATTTAATGCATAATTTTGATTCAACTGCTCTATAAAAAAGTTAAATGAAGAGCATCTTTGCCATAGATCTAAATCAACAATAATATTATAGTGATTATTCTGCCAATAGAAACCAATTAATGCTTCTGCATTATATTTTGCAATTAAGTTTACACTATGTATTCTACCATTAGTGTCTTGCATAGATTGTATTTCTTCATTACACTCAAAACCTAAATCCATTAGAGTTTTCTTTAATAAGCTTGTATTATTAATACTTGTTTGAATTTTACTAAAATGTGACATAATGATATTTTAAATATTTTATGTATAGTGTTATAGATTATAATCAAAAGGTCAAGTACTACTTATTATTAGTAAATTAGAAATATGAATAAATACTTTCTTAAAAAGTACTATTATTCAGAAATTTTTACAATTGATCACATATACTTACTGAGCTTAAAAAATTAATTTTGTGAAAAACTTTACATCATATAATAAAGATTGTAATAATACGCTTAACAAGTATATCTAAAACTTGGGAAGTATCCTTATATATCCTAAAAAAAATTATTTTATTATGACTGCTACTTTAGAAAGACGCGAAAGCGCAAGCCTGTGGGAACGTTTTTGTACTTGGATTACTAGTACTGAAAATAGACTATATATTGGTTGGTTCGGCGTAGTAATGATTCCAACACTATTAACTGCTACATCTGTATTTATCATTGCATTCGTTGCTGCACCTCCAGTGGACATCGACGGAATTCGTGAGCCTGTTGCAGGTTCTTTATTATATGGAAACAATATCATTTCTGGTGCTGTTATCCCTAGTTCTGCAGCTATTGGTATTCACTTTTACCCAATTTGGGAAGCTGCATCTTTAGACGAATGGTTATATAATGGTGGACCTTACCAATTAATCGTTCTTCACTTTTTATTAGGTGTATGTTGCTATATTGGTCGTGAGTGGGAACTAAGCTACCGCTTAGGTATGCGTCCATGGATTTCAGTTGCATTTACTGCACCTGTAGTAGCAGCAGCAGCTGTATTCCTTGTTTATCCAATCGGTCAAGGAAGCTTCTCTGATGGTATGCCTTTAGGTATCTCTGGTACATTTAACTTCATGCTTGTATTCCAGGCAGAACATAACATCTTAATGCATCCTTTCCACCAACTAGGTGTAGCTGGTGTATTTGGAGGTTCTCTATTTAGTGCTATGCATGGATCTCTAGTAACTTCTAGTTTAATTCGTGAAACAACTGAAAATGAATCTGCTAATAATGGATACAAATTTGGTCAAGAAGAAGAAACTTATAATATTGTTGCAGCACACGGATATTTTGGTCGTTTAATCTTCCAATACGCAAGTTTCAATAACTCTCGTGCGCTACATTTCTTCTTAGGTTTATGGCCAGTAGTAGGAATCTGGTTTACAGCTATGTCTGTAAGTACAATGGCTTTCAACTTAAATGGGTTTAACTTTAACCAATCAGTTGTAGATAGCCAAGGACGTGTAATTAACACTTGGGCAGATATTCTTAATAGAGCTAACTTAGGTATGGAAGTAATGCATGAACGTAATGCTCATAACTTCCCTCTAGATTTAGCTTCTAATGAATCTTTACCATTAGCTTTAGTTGCACCATCTATCAACGGATAATACATATATATTTTTAATTAATTACAAAACATAAAAAACCGGTTTATTTGATCGGTTTTTTATTTTAATAAACTAAACTTAATTTAACTAAAGACCAATAAAAAAATAACGGAATAATATAATTAGCTTTTGGATTAAACAATATTATTGTATGAACTTTATCTATATAAAAGAAATAGTTGGTTTCAATAGAATAAGGAGAAAAAATTTTCACATTTAATATAATTGATTTCTTAAAATTTTTTTTAAAAAATAAAGAACTAATATTTTTATACACTACTATATTTTGTTCTACATTTCTTTTTACATCATATATAAAAATACTATTAGTATTTTCAGTTCTACCAAATACCTCCGATAAACTTTGACCCCGACGTCTACGTGTTAATTCAACTAAACCTAATTCAGATAATTGTACTATTTGTGGTCTTGCATTATCATTTTTTAATAATTTACTAAAATGCTCTAACAACTGCAATTGATCTCTTTGAGAATGCATATCTATAAAATCTACAATAATTACGCCATTAATATTACGGATTTTTAATTGTTGAGTAATTTCAATAGCAGCATAAAAATTAGTTCTTAAAGTTGCTTCTTTAGAATTATCAGTCTTATTAAATGAACCAGAATTAACATCAATTACTGTTAAAGCTTCACTCCTTTCAATAATTATATATCCTCCAGAAATTAACTGAACTTTTGGTTTTAAAGCATCATTAATTGCTTGCCTAACGCAAAATTGCTCTAAAATACATTTAGGCTTATTATAAAATTGTAACTTCATATTTGTAATCGGTGAAATACAGTTCCACTTATTCAAATAATAATATAACAGTTTTAAGCCATCTTTAGAATCAATTATAATTTTTTGAATACTATCATCATAAAAATCACGAACTATTTTTTTTATTAAATCTTCGTCTTTATATATTAAACTGGGAAAAACTGTTGAAACAGCTGTTTTTTGAATAAAAAACCATTGATTTTTCAAAATATCTAAGTCTTGCATTAAAATACTTTCAGTTATACCTTGCGCAGATTGCTTAATAATTAAGCCCATCATTCTTGGTTTAAGTAATACTGCTAAAGCATACAAATAGGTTCTCTCATTATCATCATATATCTTATGAGATATAGATATTGTATTACAAAAAGGCATTAAAACAACATACTTACCATATAAATGTATATTTGCTGTTAGCCTTGGCCCTTTATTCAAAGATGGCTCTTTTATAACTTGCACCAGAACAGTTTGATTTATAGATAAAATGTTACATATATGATTATGATTGTGACCTCTTTTTAAATGCTTAATATCACTAATATGAATAAAACCACTTTTGCCATATTTATTTAATTTAATAAACGCAGCATTAATACTAGAAAAAATTTTTTGTACTACACCAATATATATATCATTTACTTGATAAGTCTTACTTGTTACAACAATTTCCTGAATCTTATTATTCTGTAAAATTGCTGCAACATTATTAAAATGAGAAATTATAATTTTTTTGATCATTCTCAAAAAATAGTTAAAAAATATAACATATATCAATTATTAAATATTTATATCCATATCATTCTAAACTTATACTAATTAATAACACTAATTATACGTCGCTTTTTATTAAATTTTTCAAATTTAACAACTCCTTCACAAATTGCAAATAAAGTAAAATCTTTACCCATTTGAACATTTCTACCAGGCTTAAAGCTTGCACCTCTTTGACGAATAATAATATTACCAGAAACTACTTTTTCTCCACCATATTTTTTTACACCTAAACGTTTAGAATTAGAGTCTCTTCCATTTTTAGTACTACCACTACCTTTTTTGTGTGCCATATATTATTTAATTCCTTGAATATGTCTTATTTCTTTAAATTAAAAAATATTTTCAACTAATAATCTGGTCAAATTTTGACGATAACCATTCTTAGTACGAACATTTTTTTTAGATTTCATTTTAAACACAGTAACTTTTCGTCCTCGAAAATGTTTTAATATTTTAGTTTGTACATAAATATTCTCAAGACAGGGTTTCCCAATTTTTATAACTTCATCTTTACAATAAAATAATACACGATTTAAATGAACAATATCACCTGGTTCACCACAAATATAATTAAAATCATAAAAATTACCTGGTTGAACCCATAATTGTCTACCGCTAGCTTCAATAATTGCATAAATCATAAATAAAAAAAAGATATAAATAATAATATTCAATAATTATAAGTAATAAATACTATAATCTGTAAATCAACATATTTGAACTGATATTATTTTCAACATATCGCCTAGTATGATATATATTATTAAATAAACTATTTTTTAAGCCAATGTAATTGTTATTAATAAAATAAGTTCCATCTAAAATAAAACCATCTGGTAAAATAAAATATAAACCTTGTTTTAATTTACCATACAAAGGACCAGACATAATATTAAAATCTTTAGCCTTATTTAATTCAAATTTTCCAGGTCTGATATGAGTAAATATTAATAATTCAAAATAATGATATCTTATCATAACATATATTTGATAATTCCAGTGATCAATAATTGTACCTGAAGTTAAAATATATAAATAAATACTATAACAAAAATTAGTATGAGAATATTTTTTACCTAAATCAATATATTCTACTAAGCCTAAAGGTCCATAAATATGTAAAGGCTTTTTGCGACCACTTAAACTAAAACTAGACAATATTCCTAACAACCCAGAAATAGTATTAATATTTAAATCTATAATAACTATTTTAGAAATTTGGTTAAATTTTACACCCTTTTGTAATATTGTATGTTGACAACCATCAAAAGAATTAAATAACCAGACTTCTCTTAAGTGAGTAAGTTTCAAAATAAAACTTATACAAATATCATGGATAGCATTAAAGCCGTCATTTAAATTAATACATTCCATTTAACTCAATAGTTTAATATATTCTTGTACTTTTTTATAAAAAACTCTTTTATCTATACTAAATGCTTAATTACATTTTATATTCAAACTTCCTCCTTAAATAAATCAGAGCTTATATAATAAAAACTTGTTGAACTTCCTGTAAGTAGAGATTTTGCTAAAGATAAAGCTTTTTTACTTTTTAGAATTGCTTTATTTTTCCAATTTGCTTTCTTGGACTTCGACTTTGAAGTACGTTTCTTAGGAACAGCCATAAATAATAAATTAAATAAGAATAATAGTTATCAAAACAATATAATTGTTAAAGTATTACAATACCAATAATGATAACATGCTCATTATAAATTAAAAAGTAGGACATTAAATTAATTAATTTAAGCCTACTATTTAATAAAAAATCATAAATATTCAATACATTAACATGAAGGAGTAATCATTACATACTACGAAACTGCTGTAAAGCAACTCTACCAATATTATATAATGCCCAAGAACCAGCAGCTATTACTGGCATAAATACAATTAATAGCCTCATATCCATAATTACTTTTTTCCTTATATTACTAAATTAATAAACTACACTATATTATAAACTGAACTACAATAAGAAGATTATCTATCAAGACTATATATTTCTAATATATATCAATTTTTATAAAAAATAATACATAAAATATCACATGAGAGATTTACCTTTCACTTTAGATCAACTAAGAATCCTAAAAGCAATTATTAAAGAGGGAAGCTTTAAAAAAGCTGCAGATAGTTTATATGTATCACAACCAGCAATAAGCTTACAAATTCAAAATTTAGAAAAACAATTAAATATGCCACTATTTGAAAGAAGTAATAAAAAAGCTACATTAACAGAAGCAGGGAATTTATTACTTCGTTATGGAGGTAGAATATTAGCATTATGTGAAGAAACATGTAGAGCTATAGAAGATATTCAAAATTTACAAGGTGGGTCCTTAGTAATTGGTGCAAGCCAAACAACTGGTACTTATTTAATGCCTAGATTGATTGGATTGTTTAGGCAAAGATACCCTCAAGTAAACGTACAATTACAAGTGCATTCAACAAGACTTGTTTCATGGAGTGTTGCTAATGGTCAAGTAGATTTAGCTGTTATAGGCGGAGAAGTACCAATTGAATTAAAAGATACCTTACAAATTACTTCATATGCAGAAGATGAATTAGCTTTAATATTACCAACATCACATATTTTTTCTAAAGTACCAGATATTCAAAAAGAAGACTTATACCGTTTAAGATTTATTGCTTTAGACACACAATCGACAATAAGAAAAGTCATTGATAAAGTATTGCACCAACATGATATTGATAGTAGTCGATTTAAAATAGAAATGGAATTAAATTCAATAGAGGCTATAAAAAACGCAGTACAGTCAGGATTAGGAGCTGCATTTGTTTCAGTTTCTGCAATAGCTAAAGAACTAGAACTAGGTATTTTACATTGGGCAAGAATTAAAAACGTTACGATAAAAAGAATGCTTTCTATCATCATTAATCCTAATCGTTATAAATCAAAAGCTGCAGAAACATTCAGTGAAGAAATTTTAACTCTATTTGTTACTCCATCTCAAGAGAAAATCTTTGCTGATACTTAAATATAATTTATTAATAATTAATTAAAATTGAAGATTGAAAATTGCCAACTGCAACAAAGCCAATTCTTAATTTTAACCATTGTATAAATTGTTTATCTAAAGAAATAATTGCAGCACATTGTTTTGGTAATTTAATATAATTATCATCAAATGTTGCCCTATCAATAAAATTAGGGTTAAGAATAAACCAAAAATCAATTTTTTTAGAAATACTTTTATAATAGTTTTGTCGTTCTCTCAAGATTTCTTCAATAGGTTCTTCTTTAACTAAAAAATCTTGGCTTGCAATTACAAAATGATAATTATATGACATAGAAAATATTATTATAATATAAAAATAAATATTACATATAACTATAAATGATTTTGTATTTTACTTACAATACAATATAAATATATATTAACGTATTGCTGAAATAATAGAACTATTTCTATGACACAATATTGGCCTTATGAACAAAGTGACGATTTAAACCATGAAGTAGCAATTTTATTTGAATCAACTAAAAACAAATTATATAATAATTTATCAAATAATACATATAAATACTTATACCTTGATATTTTAGATAACGATCATAAATGTCAATTTTTTCACATAACCTTACTAGAATTAGAAAGATTACTACTTGAATCAATTGAATATAATATAAACTATAAGGATTTAAAACAAATCAACTATCAATTACTATGTAATTTAATTATAAAAATCATAAACTCTTTTTTTTATACATTTAAAAATAAAGAAAAAAATAAGATAGAGGTACCAATTATAAATTATGATGAATTTGCATTAAAATTTGATCATCAATTGTTATTCGGTAATCTTGTTACTTATTTATTATTTGGCGCATCTTATATTGATAAAAATTTATTTTGTTTTAATAATCGTTATACACCTAAAGCACATATTAGTATTTTACTTGAAAACTTTATTGTTCAAATTAGTAATCTAGTAATGAAAATCATTTTTGATAAAATAAATTCATTACCTAAATTAATTTTATTTTTAACGCATTTTGAACTATGTGATAAAAATTATATTTCTATCAGAACTTTGATCTGTTTAAAAAATAATATTATTTGGCAAAATTTAATAAATAAGTATATCAATCAACCTAAAATCATCTATAACTCTAGATATCCTGTATGGCTTATAAGTTATAATGGTCTGATAAAAAAATATATATATACATCAAGAATTTCAGACATAAAAAAATTAAATAAAACACAATCATTTTTTTTATTAATTATAGAAATTCAAGATCTATTTATACCGAAAATAGAGAAAATTTTAATTATTTTATGTAAAATCATATTATACATCTTCATTAATATAATTATTAACAGTACACTATTTTTAATTAAAATAATATTAAATTATTTTAATAATCAAAATCTGTCAAAAATATAATTACTATATTACATTTTATATAATAAATTTAACTATTAAATCATCTTGGCTATTGATGGACAATCAAATCAGAACACAAAATATAGATCGACAAATTAAAAAATTAGAAGAAAATCTTTCAGCAGAAAAACAAATCATATTAATAGAACAATTATGTGCTGAAGGTGCAATAGGAGAAAAAAGCTTAATTAATTATCTAATTAATAGGAGAATACTTAATAAACAAAAGATTAAGCTATTAGATGGTCTTATTTTTGAAAAACTATATAATACAAAAAATCATGAGATCATGATAAAATTAGGACAACATTTCAAGCATGGAATAATACAATTAAACAACGAATTAACTTTCAATTACCAGCCTTTACAAGATTTACTAATTAAGCAAAATTTTCAAGAAGCTGATAAATTAACACAGCAATACTTATGTAAATTAGCCGGTTTAGAGACAGACAAAACACGACAATGGCTATATTTTACTGATATATCAATAATACCTTCAGAAGATTTATTAAATATTGATTTACTATGGCAAATTTACTCACGCGGTAAATTTGGTTTTTCAGTTCAAAGAAAAATTTGGATAGCTAATAAATGTAAATGGAATATATTTTGGCAAACAATTGGTTGGACTAAACAAAATATTCCTTGTAGATACCCCAAAGAATTTATCTGGACGCTTAATGCACCGAAAGGACATCTACCACTCTTCAATCAGCTTAGAGGAGTACAAGTATTATCAGCTTTATTCAATCATATTGTATGGCAATAAAAATATTAATTTATAATTTAGAATGTGTCATAACCATTAAATCAATAAAATACTTAAACACATAATCAGAATCATGAGGGCCTGGACTAGCTTCCGGATGGTATTGTACAGAAAGAATCGGTTTACTGACATGAACAAAACCTGCAACAGTTAAGTCATTTAAATTAAAATGAGTCATTTTAACAGTTTTGTGAAAATATATAGATGATTTAAGATTCACGGCAAAACCATGATTCTGACTAGTGATTTCAGAGATTTGATTATAACCAGCTGGATGATTTAAACCTCTGTGACCAAATTTGAGTTTAAAAGTTTCAGCTTGTAATGCAAGACTTAATATTTGATGGCCCATACAAATTCCAAAAATAGGGATATTAGCAAACATTACCAATTGCTTAATTGTGTTAATGGCAAATGCTAACACGGAAGGGTCTCCAGGACCATTAGATAATATAATTCCATCAGGCTTATATGAATTAATTATATTATAAGTAGTGTTAGCAGGTAATACATGGATTTTACATCCATAAACTAACAATCTATTAATAATATTAGACTTTACACCAAAATCAATTAATACTACATTCAAAATATTTTTAGTATTCAAAGAATTTTGTATTTTACAGTCAAGATAAGAATAGACAGAAGACTTGGCAACCTTAGGAATTAAAGAATAAGTTTTACGTACTGTAACACAGTTTACCAGATTGAATCTCAATAGATAATTATTCAATTTTTTATATAACAAAGTATAATCACTTTTTATTGAAATAATAGCTTTCATTACTCCAGCAGTTCTCAGGTGTTTTGTTAAAGATCTTGTATCTATACCAAAAATATGAGGAATATTATATTTTATTAAATACTCAGGGAATGACATCGTATTACGCCAATTACTAGGCTTGAAACAAATTTCTTTAGCTACTATCCCCTTAATATGTAATAAATGAGATTCATAATCTTCATTATTAACTCCAGTATTACCTATTTCTGGGTATGTAAATAGAACTATTTGATTATAATAACTAGGGTCAGTGATAATTTCTTGGTATCCTGTCATTCCAGTATTAAACACTATTTCTCCGCATGAATCAAATTGATCTAATAAAGACCAACCTTTATACTGCGAACCATCTTCTAAAACAAGAATTGATTGAAATAAACTAAAGTTCATAAAAGTATAAATATATGTATGAATAAAAGTGATGAAAAATAAAAAATAATAATAGATAGAATATTTGCTATCTACTATTATTATATAAATTCAATTAGTATCTTTTCAATTTATAAATTACTATTAATCTTCATCTCCCCAACCCGCTTTAGATTGGGACAATACATAATTAGCGACATTATCAATTTCCTCACTATTCAATCGACCCTGAAACGAAGGCATCGCATTTTTACCATTAGTTACTTGAGTCGTAATCGCAGGAATACTACTCATTTGATATCGATCTAAATCTTCAATTTTTAAAGTTTTTGCAGGCATAATCACATTATTGCCACCAGCATGACATGCAGCACAGTTAGCAGTAAAGATTTTCTCTCCTTCTTCTATATTAGCGGCTGAAGCAGTTGAAATACTAGAAAAATAAAACAAATTTAACATCGTCAAAAATGTCAATAAAAATTTCATCATTTGACACATCCTTATAAAAATTAATTTAATACACTTTATAATTATATTATATGTAATTTATGATTAATACTTGAATTTATTCAAATGTATTAATAATAAATTTTACCTCCACCCCATTTTTCTGGCTCAATTTTAGGTTGAATTAAAATATAACCTGCTATTGCAAATAAATCCTTATCTGTTAAATCACGCATTTTTGGAAAAATTTGTGCACTTTTAATACTAGGATGTAATTCAGCAATAGAGGCTGCTCCATCATAACTTGTAGGATCTTTCATATAATCTACTAAACTCAATAAATTATCTCTTGCAGGAACAGCTAAGCTTAAAGATTCAAGTTCTAATCCAATATTTGGATTTGTTTTAGTAATACCACCATTATGACATACAGCACATGATTTATTAAATAAACGCTTTCCTCTCTTAGCATCATCAAGTGTTAAAACAGTTGTTTTACCTGATTCATCTAAAGTTACAGTACGCAATGACTCATTTAATTCTATAGCTAATCCAGGAGCAATTAATAATTTAAATAAACAAATCAAAGAAAAAAATAATAAACCAATATTTTTCTTCATAATTATAAAACCCATATTTTTTTTTATAAATAAATAATTCAAAACAATAAATCTATATTACATAATACATAAATATTTATTAATCGAAATATAATGTAACTAAAGGTTTTTATAAAATAGTTATACTAAATAAAAAAATAAATATTTTCTTATAAACTATTAAAATAATGAATTATATTACTAACTATATTGTAGAATAAAAATATCAGATTTTATTCAAAGTTTACTACACAAAAAATAATAAATAATAATTATTGTTGATAAAAAACTAATAATTTGTGCAATGTAGAACGTAAATTAGGTCTAGCAATAATTAAGTCAATAAAACCATGATTAAATAAATACTCAGAAGTTTGAAAATTATCAGGAAGTTCTTCTTTAATTGTTTGCTCAATTACACGACGACCTGCAAATGCAATTAATGCTTTAGGTTCTGCTATAATTAAATCACCAAGCATTGCAAAACTTGCTGTAACACCGCCAGTTGTGGGAGATGTCAATATAGAAAAATATGGTAAACCTTTTTGCTTATGTTTATATAAAGCAGAAGATACTTTAGCCATTTGCATTAAGCTTAACATGCCTTCTTGCATACGAGCACCTCCTGAAGCACATAGAATAATGATTGGCAAATTTAGATTAGTACCAATTTCTATTAAACGAGTTAACTTTTCTCCTACAACAGAACCCATACTTCCACCCATAAAACGAAAATCCATGATACCACAAGCTAATTTAATACCACTAATAGATCCTAGACCTGTTTGTACAGCGTCAGATAAACCAGTTTTATACTTCATATCGTGCAATCGTCTAGAATATGACTTTTTATCAAAAAATCCTAATGGATCTGTGGACGATAAATTTGTATTTAAATCCTCCCAACTATTGAAGTCAAACATATGAGTGATACGATCCTGGCTTGATGTAGGAAAATGATGATGACAACTAGGACATACTTTTAAATTAGATTGCAAAGTCTTATAATACATTAAGGAACCACATTCCTCACATTTTATCCATAAACCTTCTGGTATTTGCAAACTTGTCTTTTTATAATTCTTTTTTAAAGAAACATTACGCTTACTTGCTAACCATTCTGATAAAGACATTGTATACTTAATTAATATTAATAACTTATAATATATAGAATCATCCAATATGGTATGAGAAAACAGATAATATATATTCAAAGAATAATACTGTAATCTCATATATCTTATAAATAAAAATTAAAAAGAATAATAATTAATCTCTTAAAGTTTTATCTTTTTGACTTACAAAGACAAGAGCTAAAGTAATAGGTATTACAACAATTAATGCACCAAGAACTAAACTGTTTAAAAAACTAGATAAAGATGAAGTCATAGTAGAATTCCTTTAATATATTTAATAATTAAAAAGTGTATAAAATCAAATAATTAAATTAAGTACAATTTATATTTTCACTTTTTATTATATTTTAATATATATTAAAATTATTAATTATTTATTTAATTCTAACAACAATTAATTTGTCCACTTAATAATTACTGTACCCCATGTTAGGCCAGCTCCAAAACCAGAGATAACAATTAAATCATTTTTTTTAATTTTATTTTGCTGCAAAGCTTCATCTAAAGCTAATGGTATTGATGCTGCAGATGTATTGCCATATTTACTTACATTTGAAATAACTTTTATTAAATCAATTGATAATTTATCTGCAATAGCCTTTAAAATTCTTTCATTTGCTTGGTGTAATAATAGCCAGTCAACCTTGTCAAGGTTAATATCTAACTTCTGTAAACATTTCAAAATACTTAATGGCACTTGAGAAACAGCAAATTTATAAACTTCTTTTCCATTCATTGAAATATAATCAAAAGCTCCTTGCATAATTGGAGGCTTAAAATTAACTAATCTATTTTCTTTATAGCTAATAGATAGTTGATGAGAGTAATTACCATCTGTATTTAAATTAAAACCTAAAATACCGTTATTTAAAGATGAGCAAGCTTGTACAATGACTGCTCCTGCACCATCGCCAAATAAAATACAGGTGCTACGATCTTCCCAATCAATCCATTTAGATAATACATCTGCACCTATTACAAGAACAGTATTATAAGCACCATTCTGCAAAAATTGAGCAGCTGTAACCAAGCCTAATACAAACCCAGAACAAGCAGCAGTTAAGTCAAAAGCAACAGAATTCACTGCCTTAATTTGTGCTTGAACTTGACTGGCACTACCAAATAAATCATTAGGACTAGATGTTGCTAAAATAATTAAATCTATCTCCTCAGGATTCATATTAATCTTTCTTAATGCTCTTTGAGCAGCTAGAACAGCTAAATCTATCACTGACTGATTGCAGCCAGTTAATAGTCTTCTTTCTTTAATACCTGTACGAGTTACAATCCATTCATTTGAAGTTTCAACAACTTGACTAATATCGTGATTACTAATAGTAGAATCAGGCACAGCAGAACCTGTTGTAAGAATACAAGCTCCTTGTATAGTTGATAATTCCATACCTCTTTCTAAATTTAATTGAATTATAAAACTTAATATTTGTAATAAAAAATAAATTTTCAGTAAGTTTTATTATTATTGATGATATTCTTCACTATAAGTATCATATAATACATTTATTATAAAATATTAGAAACGTAAACAAAATAAAACCCGAAAAATATACCGTATTATTAAGCTGTATTGCTGCTACTTTTCAGTTCTGACAAATTTAAGCTATTACTATGTAAATTTTCCGAGTGTAGGATAATCATATCATTAAATATATATGTAGGCAACTATTAATGTAAAAATTAAGACATTCCTTGAATAATAAAATCAAAATAAGGAGAAGTAATATCAAATTCTTCTTGTTTTAATAACTTTTTAGTTGCTTTTTTTAAGCATATAATCGCATCTACCATACCAATAACAGGAACACCTAAAGAATTATACATTTCTTTTACACCAATTAAACCTATTCTTTCTATTGCATTTTTATCTCCACATATTACACCATAAGTAACTAAACGAAGATACCAACCATAATCTCTTAAACATAAAGATCTTTTACGTGCTCCTTCTGCATTACCTCCTGGTGCAATATATTCTGGATGTAATTGAAAAATAGCTTTACTCGCATCTTGTATAATCAATTGTTCTTGATCCCTTAAAGTACAACTAATTATAATTCTTTTCTCACCAGTGAAAAAATAGTTTTTTAAACATTCTAGCTCACCAACACTGGGATACCGAAGTTCATTATCTGAATCGCTAATAATTTGACTAACTAAACTCATTAAGTATTATTTGTTAATTAATAAATATATATTTTATGTTAACAAATTTATTTGCATTAATTAAAACAAAGAACTTATAGTATATTTTTTAAAAAGAAAAGAATAAAATATCTGGAAAAAATCTATTCATTTCTATCACTAAGCCAGCAGTAAAAGTAATCCAAATAGCACCCACTACCGGAATTGTTGATAAATATTTCATTAAATTCTCATCCATAATACTACACTCCTTAATCTAAGAATAAATATAAATTATAACACCAATAAAACAACATCAATGATTTAACGAGGAGAAACCGTAATGTCATCATCAGATTTTAATAATTGACCACTTGTAAAAGCCTGTATTGCAGCTAACGGCCAAATAAAGCCAGATAAAGAAAACTTTAATGCTAAGGGTACATCAATAATAATCTCTTTTTCAGTAGGTTTACTGGTAGAACTTATTGCTTGTAAATATCCACGACCAACCCAGCCAATCCATCCTGTAATATAAATAAACAATAAGCCTGGAAAAATAAATTCACCTGCATGATTCCACCTTCCATCAGTTATTAAATGTGGTAGACCATCTGAACCACATAAAACTCCTGATTGAGCATACTTCTCAAAACGTACTTCTGTACGCTCTATTTGCTTTTGAATAGCTAAAAAAGGTGGCGTATCTTTTTGATATTTAGATAATCTACCCTCTAATTTTTGCACTGTATTTTTTAATCTTTTTTGAAATACAACTGATTCTTCACATGGCACTAAACCTGCAATATCAGCTCTTACATCTAATACACTAGCAAAAAAACAAAAAGAAATTAAACTTATAACTAATATAAATTTTTTCACAATAATATTCCTTAATCAAAACTTTTATAAAACGAAAAGTTACAAGATAATCAACCTAAAACAATTAGATATAATATAATAATATTAATAGATATTATAAATTTTTTGTAAATGTAGTAACATTTATTGAAAGAGATAACAAGAAAATTATTCAAATGACTTTTTGGCATTTCTTTTTTAAACACAATGACAAAAAACTATTATCTCAAGATATAGAATACATAGAACCTAAAGAAACATTATTAATTAATAATTCAGATGATTTGAAAAATATTTATATAACTATAAATAAAGCAATTAATTTATATGAATTAGAAGAACTATGTGATTCTGTAGGATGGGTCAGAAGACCAATAAAAAAAGTTAAAACTGCTTTAGAGAATAGTTTTGTCACTGTTTGTTTAATTGAAAAAAATCAAGATCGCACTTTACTGATTGGTTTTGCAAGAGCTACGTCTGATCACTCATTCAACGCAACTATTTGGGATGTTGTCATACATCCAAATTTTCAAAGTAAAGGTTTAGGCAGAGCTTTAATGAATGAACTAATTAAAGAACTAAGATGTAAGGATATTAGTACGATAACATTGTTTGCAGATCCCCAAGTGTTAAATTTTTATAGAACATTAGGTTTTATGAGTGATCCTGATGGAGTAAAAGGAATGTTTTGGTATCCATTATAAAATACACTAATTAAAGTAGACAATTAATATATATTTCTGTATAATTGTAATTATATTGAATCTAAATATTTCGGGATATAGCGCAGTTTGGTAGCGCGCCTGCTTTGGGAGCAGGATGTCGCAGGTTCAAATCCTGCTATCCCGAAAAATACCTAACTTAATTTCATTAAAATCTTATTCTCAGGATCAATCTCACTAATTTTACAACACAATTCATTGAACATTATATCATCTTTTAGATCTATACAAATTAATGCCAAATTTTCTAATACTTCAAGACTACTTTCATATTTTAAAGAATTAATATAATAATAACGAGCAATATATTGATAAGATAAATTATGAAAACAAATCCCTAAGAACCGATTACTATTGTAATTTTTATAATACTCATAAAATTGAAGCATTAAAATACATTTAAACCATTGACGTCTTTTCATAAAATAATTAACTAAAAAATATATATCATTAAAAATTACATTTTTTTGTTTTATAATGCAAACATCTTTCAAAAAAATATATGAATATATTATTTGATTAAATAACTCCAAAGTAATAAAATAACAAATTGACAGTAATACAGTAATTGCAAGGAGTAAATATAACCTAAAAATAAAAAAATTACTTAACATAATATAAAAAATATAATATATACAAAAAAACTAGAATAATTATATAATTATAATTAAATTTATACCATATAACAGTTGTTTTATTAATATGAATAAAGGTACTAACTTAAAAAAAAGAAGACAATCAGGGTTTCTGAATAGAATGAAACATATGAGTGGAAAAAAAATTATTAAAGCAAGACGTTCTAAAAAACGCTTTAAAATCAGCCTATAAATTCTGTAAAACAAAGTAGCTCATAATAAGTAAGTAAATAAAATATATTTTAATGATATAGTAAGTATAATACACGCTTACTATAAATACTTAAATTATAATGACTTTTGAAAAAGAACTTATATTATTAATATCATCTAAATCATCAATTATATATATAATTAGTGATGAGGAACAAAGATTAGAATACGCGTTGAATCTCATTAGTGAAAAAATCTTTACAAAATCAATCTATTCATGGGATTTTATTAATGGCTATATTAGTAATCCTAATCACAATAAAAAAGCATTTAAAAATCCCATAGAAGCATTAGAAGTAATTGAAAATCATCAATCAAACACTCCGAATTTCTTTTTACTTAAAGATTATCATTACTTTTTAAATGACTCTAGTGTTATGAGAAAAATAAAAAACATGGCAGCTGTATTAAAAAATACAAATAACTATATAATAATATCTGCTAATTCTAATCAAATTCCTCATTCTTTATATGAATATATAAATGTAATATATTTTCCGTTACCTAACCATAAAGAAATTATGGTAGAAATAAAAAAAATTTGTCAAATTGCTCAAATTAATAATATAGAATACATCACTACTTTAAGTAATGCATATAAAGGATTTTCAATAAATAAAATAAAGGAATCACTGTCAAGAATCATAATATCACAAATATCTATTGATAAAAGTATTAAACAAATTGAAAATGAAAAACGTAATATAATTCAACAAACTAATATTTTAGATTTTTATCCAAGTAAATATAAACTTGAAGAGATTGGAGGATTATACAATTTAAAAGATTGGTTAAAAAAAAGGCAATCCTCATTTTCTGAGCAAGCACAGACTTATGGATTAAACAATCCAAAAGGCCTACTTTTAGTTGGTGTTCAGGGAACAGGTAAATCATTAAGTGCCAAAGCAATATCTCAAGAATGGAAAATACCATTACTAAAATTAGATATTGGAAAAATTTTTGCCAGTTTAATGGGTGAATCAGAAATTAGAATAAGACAAGCTATAGAAATGTCTGAAAAATGCGCTCCATGCATATTGTGGATTGATGAAATAGATAAAGCATTTAATAAAAATACATCACAAAATGATAGTAATACAAATAGTCGAGTATTAGGCTCTTTATTAACTTGGCTAGCAGAAAAAAGAACTAACGTATTTGTTGTTGCAACAACAAATACGTTATTAGGATTGCCAACAGAAATAATAAGAAAAGGCAGATTTGATGAAATTTTTTTTCTGGACTTACCTAAATATCAAGAAAGAATACAGATTTTAACCATACATTTAAAAAAAGTCAGGCCATTAACTTGGTTTAAATATGATATTGAATATTTAAGTAAAATCACTCATACATTTTCTGGTGCTGAAATAGAACAATGTATTATCGATGCAATGTACAATAGTTTCTATGAAAAAAGAGAATTCACAACTCAAGATATTGTACATTCAATAAATCAAATTGTACCTATTGCTTTTATCGATGAAAAAAATATTTTGAGATTACAAGAATGGGCTTATTCTGGCAAAATAAGAATAGCTTAATTAATATAAGCTTATAATACTATCTTCATAT